ACGAGAAGCCGTATGAGGTGAAAATCTCATGTACGGTTTTGTAGAGTGACGGTAAAGGTAACTTATCTGTCAACTTTTCCACTACCACCCCCAAAAAACCGAACTCTGCCTTACGCAAAGTTGCCAGAGTACGATTAACCTCTGGATTTGAAATCACTGCTTATATACCTGGTATTGGCCATAATTTACAAGAACATTCTGTAGTATTAGTAAGAGGGGGAAGGGTGAAAGATTTACCCGGTGTGAGATATCACATTGTTCGAGGAACCCTAGATGCTGTCGGAGTAAAAGATCGTCAACAAGGGCGTTCTAGTGCGTTGTATATTCTTATCTAAGACTTGTATCATTTTATGATGATGCCATGTTAATTGCTAGAAACATGTGAAGTATATGGCTAACCTAATAACGAAAGTTTTGTAAGGGGACTGGAGCAGGCTACCATAGGACAAAAGATCTTATTTCTAAAGAGATTTGGAACTATTATACGTCTAAGGTTCAATATTGAAATCATTTCATAAGTTTTCCCCGACTTGTCAACAAGCAATTCAAAATACCTCGACTTTTTTAGAACAGGTTCGAGTCAAATAGCAATGATTTGAAACACTTTTTTTTTTACACTCTTTTGGGAACCTAAGGACTTGATCGTACAGATATGTAAAATACGAGATTTCCAATCATAGCAAGAAAAAGGAAGGAAACGGATACTCAATTTAAAGTGAGTAAACAGAATTATATACATAAAGAATAGATCTCATATCTACCTATATAATCATGTGGAAAGCCGTATTCGATGAAAGTCGTATGTACGGTTTGGAGGGAGATCTTTCATACCTTTAGAGATCCACCCTACAATACGGAGTCAAAAAGCCGAAATAAGTGATTCATTTTTAGCCTTTATGAAATGGATTATTGAACCCTTTTCACACTCATGTCACGTCGAAGTACTGCAGAAAAAGAAACTGCAAAATCCGATCCAATTTATCGGAATCGATTAGTTAACATGTTGGTTAACCGTATTCTTAGACATGGAAAAAAATCATTGGCTTATCGAATTCTTTATCGAGCCATGAAAAATATTCAACAAAAGACAGAAAAAAATCCACTATCTGTTTTACGCCAAGCGATACGGGGAGTAACTCCCAATGTAACAGTAAAAGCAAGACGTGTAGGTGGATCGACTTATCAAGTTCCCGTTGAAATCAGATCTACACAAGGAAAAGCACTTGCCATTCGTTGGTTATTAGGGGCATCTCGAAAACGTCCGCCGGGTCGAAATATGGCTTTCAAATTGAGTTACGAATTAATGGATGCCGCCAGAGGGAATGGCAATGCTATACGCAAGAAGGAAGAGACTCATAGAATGGCAGAGGCCAATAGAGCTTTTGCACATTTCCGTTAATCTATGAACAGGATCGAGATCTATCTATATGGATAGATCTATCTGATCTATACAGATAGATCGATTCGAAAGAGAAATATTTCTTCGAAATTGATCAATATGTCTATCGGAACGAACGAAAGATAAAAGAAAACAAGGATGAAACATAAATCCTAGATCAACCAAGCCCTCTCGGGGGGGGGGGCTTGCTTAATAAAGAATAAGATTCTGAGATAAGATTTGATCCTATTCATGAGGATTATGCAAATCTCCTATTCCAAGAATAGAAAGTTGAAAAAGATTGAGACTTTTTCGGAGATTGAATGAAGTTACTAATTCATGATCTGGCATGTACAAAATGAAAACTTCATTTTCAATTATACCCTGAGATCATTTTTATGAAAGAGTTTCATTTGCTTCTCTTCCATGGAGGTTCTATTTTCCCAGAATGTATCCTAATTCTCGGCCTAATTCTTCTTCTGATGATCGATCTAACCTCTGATCAAAAAGATACACCTTGGTTCTATTTCATCTCTTTAACAAGTTTAGTAATGAGCATAACGGTCTTATTATTTCGATGGAGAGAAGAACCTATGATTAGCTTTTTGGGTAATTTCCAAACGAGCAATTTCAGCAAAATCTTTCGATTTCTCATTTTACTATGTTCAACTCTATGTATTCCTCTATCCGTGGAGTACATCAAATGTACAGAAATGGCTATAACAGAGTTCCTGTTATTCCTATTAACAGCTGCTCTAGGGGGAATGGTTTTATGTGGTGCTAATGATTTAGTCACTATCTTCGTAGCTCTGGAATGTTTCAGTTTATGTTCTTATCTATTATCTGGATATACCAAGAGAGATGTACGGTCTAATGAGGCTACTATGAAATATTTACTTATGGGTGGGGCAAGCTCTTCTATTCTGGTTTATGGTTTTTCTTGGCTATACGGTCTATCCGGGGGAGAGATTGAGCTTCAAGAAGTAGTAAATGGTCTCATAAATACACAAATGTATAACTCCCCAGGAATTTTGATTGCGCTCATATCCATAGCTGTAGGAATTGGATTCAAGCTTTCTCTAGTCCCTTTTCATCAATGGACCCCTGACGTATATGAAGGAGTGCGATTCGTTCGACGAATTATTACCCCTATAATAAGCGGATATATATCTTTTTTATAGATGTTTAGATCTATAAAAACTCTATGGACATGCGGAAGAGAAAAAGACTGTTATCCCCACTCGGGCTAAGGCATAACTTTTACCAAAAGTTATTCGCGAGATTTTTGTTGAAATAACAATTAAGGTAAAGCAAGGTCAAAAATAACTAATATCTTTGAATAAACAGAGATATTTTGCAAGTCAGTTATTACGGGTAGTCCTTACAAAGGATCAGACTAATGACGTATACAATACTTTCATTCTCGATGTAAATGCTACATAGTCAGTTTTCATCCTTCAAGGACTACGAGTGTAATAGAAGCATCCGTCGACAAAAAGATCACCCTAAGATGATTATCTCATGGCTATTGAGAACGAATAAAATCAGATGGTTCTATTTCTCAATCTTTTTGACTTGTTCTTACAGTCAAAAAGATCGAGAAAGTCAGTGATTCACTATGGGAACCGCTGATGGAGGATTCCTCGGGAAGTTAAGGATTAGTAATCCTTTTCTATAAATTGAATCGATTCGGTCTTATACATACGCGAGGAAGGTAATGAAAAAGGAATAAGATGATTATGTCCTTCTTTTTTTATCACTTAGGAGCCGTGCGAGATGAAAGTCTCATGCACGGTTTTGAATGAGAGAAAGGAGTGAGGGATCCTCTTTTCGACTCTAACTCTCCCACTCCAGTCGTTGCTTTTCTTTCTGTTACTTCGAAAGTAGCTGCTTCAGCTTTAGCCACTCGAATTTTCGATCTTATTTTCTACTTTTCATCGAACGAATGGCATCTTCTTTTGGAAATATTAGCTATTCTTAGCATGATATTAGGCAATTTAATTGCTATTACCCAAACGAGCATGAAACGTATGCTTGCATATTCGTCCATGGGTCAAATTGGATATATCATTATTGGAATAATTGCTGGAGACTCAAAGAATGGATATGCAAGCATGATAACTTATATGCTGTTCTATATTTTCATGAATTTAGGAACTTTTGCTTGCATTGTATTATTTGGTCTACGCACAGGAACTGATAACATTCGAGATTATGCAGGATTATATACGAAAGATCCTTTTTCGGCTTTCTCTTTAGCTTTATGTTTACTATCCTTAGGAGGTATTCCTCCATTAGCAGGTTTTTTTGGAAAACTTTATCTATTCTGGTGCGGGTGGCAGGCAGGCTCATATTTATTGGTTTCGATAGGACCCCTTATGAGCGTTATTTCTATATACTATTATCTAAAAATAATCAAGTTATTAATGACTGAGCGAAACAAAGAAATAACTCCTCACGTGCAAAATTATAGAGGATCTCCATCTTCTTTCATATCAAAAAATTCTATCGAATTGAGTATGATTGTATGTGTAACAGCATCTACTACACTGGGAATAGTAATGAACCCAATTATTGCAATTGCTCAGGATACCTTATTTTAAGGTCTATTTATTCGTTCAATCCGGAAGAATTAGTCGATTTGTCCCGCCCAAAATGGGAATAGGCCGAGATTCTGAGATGAACTTCTAATTATGAGATCAACTTGATCATCGAATTAGAAGTTCATTCTAGACTAGAATAGGGTTATTAATAGGGCTATGTACATTTTCATTATGGGAAAAGGTCATTCGAACGTATGTAGATAGATATCTACGTCGTTCCATTCTATTTAGGAATCGATATATGCGCACATATGATCGAACCTGCTTTTGACATATCATTATTTGGGTACCATGTTCGCTTCTCTAGGCTTCTATTGAATCGAAAAAGAAAAGATGTTCGATCGTGCATATTTTTGATGTATATGAAATATCCTCCGGATAATGAAAATCGAAAGAAGTTGGTGATATATTAGGCTTGGACCTATATAACCGATCGATATAAATACCCCAATACTCTATCTTTGTCATAGATTCTACATTCCATCTATAATGATAGATGATCGTAATATAGATATCATACTCATGGAATATGATTCACTTTCGGGATGCCTTGATGGTGGAATGGTAGACACGCGAGACTCAAAATCTCGTGCTAAAGAGCGTGGAGGTTCGAGTCCTCTTCAAGGCATAATATTGAGAATGCTTATTGAATGAGCAATTCAATAACAAATATCGGATCTAATTGATTATCTCAATGTACCGAGATCGATTTCTTCGATATCTGTTGATACGAAGTATTCCGACGATTCCCTATATACGATATGAGTTAAAGCTGTTGGAATAGGTTCGACAGTGGATCACAAGATCTTGGCGATCTTCTCTATCTAATGAATGGAGAAGTCCATTTCAAAATGGTCCGCCCTGCACCCATCCCCCGAGTAGATACCTCAACAGGAATCACACAAATGCAGGTAGATCAATAGAAACTTCTGGGAAAATGCCCCCCCCGTGACCCAACAGATGGAGTACATTCCACAAAGGAACATATGGGAGAAATTGAATGAAAAAATGAAAAAGACCAAATCTCAGGTGGAATGTTTCTATTTCTTTTTATGTCCATTAAAGAATGCATGAAGCTTGTTTCTTACTAATTATGAGGTATACGCAATTAAGGACATAGATTGAGGAGAATCTATATACCCCTCTTAAAGTTTTGCAAGATCCGGGAGTTGCGATCGAACTTAAACGACTATACCAATGTTGAATCCTGTGACTCTATAGGCAAATAAGGGATCCTTTCTTCCGAATGGGAAGTGTAAGAAAAAAAAAGAGTACCAGAACCAAAATCGAAGAAATAAGGGGTAAGCATAGTAGAGAATATCTCATTAAGTTCAATCAAATTGACTTGGCTCATATTCCTTGCTATGCTCACTCTTACACGGTCGAGATCTCGGAATAAGGAATCTATCTTCAAATTCAAGATCTATCAACTCTTTGTTCTTCTTTTTTCTTCTTCTAACATACTTTCCATTCTTGGACAAGACCGAGAAAGGATTCATTTTCGAATAGGATCTGAAATCGAAGCAGATGTAGAACTTCTCATTTGTTTCCACGACCCTACTACCCGGTCAATTTCGTTCTACTTCATTTCATTGCCCTTTCATCGATGATGACAGATTTTTCCGGCTAAAATAGATATGTGAAATCTATCTTTTGTTGTATGAATTAAGTGTTCAATTTCCTTCGGAAAAAGCCATCTATTTTTCAACAATGTCCTTGTCATTTGATTCAATAACATTCTGTTAGATAGGAACAGATTTGATAAATATTTATAACTCTCGGATAGAGTATTATAAAGAAAAGATTCATTCGATAATGAACTATTGGTTTCAAGCCATCTTTGGCGATGAATTAACAATTCGAAGCGATCAACCTTTTCTTGCGGATTTTCAATCAACCAACGTTGATATAGAAATGTAGGAGTATATGGCTGTATACGTTTCAATCGGATACCAATTGCTTGAATGCGTTTGAAAGCCTCAATATGTTCCTTTTCTGCAAGAGGCAATTGTTTCCACGAATTTATGACCGAATTGGTCATGAATTTTGAATTATATCTATGAAAAGCACCTTGGATACTTTTTTTAGGGAAGAGATGTTTTTCTTGTCTTCTTATTGAACCGTAAGTAATATAAAGCCTTCTCAGCATTTCTTCATTTGCAAAAAATTCCCGACGTGAAAACACAAGGTGCTGATCTTGAAATAGAAAACCTGTGGGATCCCAAAGAAATCGTCTTCCTAGAAAGAACATTGGTTTATTAGAGGATTTAGATCGCATTTGATATTGTATAGAAAATTGAAATATTCCTATTTCAAACCGCTCTTGTAATGATATATCTTCCAATTGAGACTGTATATGTTGTAGATTCTTTTGTCTTGCGTTAGAATGATTTCTCTCATGAACATAAAACCCCTTTTTATGTGGTCCTTTTTGGAGAGACTCTAAATTCTCTCTAACCCTTTTACAGTAACTGGCCTGCTCCTCTTGAAACAATCCGAACTGATACGAAAATCCCAATTCATTGGGTCTTTTTGTACGATCAAATAGATTACTGCGAAGAAAACTAAGACGCCAGATCCTAGGAGCCCAAACTATGTTATTGACTAATTTTTCATCCATTTGTTTTGCGCCGGGAGTTTCTTGTTGAAACTTCAATTCATATTCTTTATATATAAACATTTTATTGACCATAGAATAAACCCCTTTTCGCATCACATTGAGATGATTTCTCGTTTTGGGCTGAGGAGCAAATGTGATTTGATTCTTATCAGGCTTACCCCGGCATATTCCTAACCATGGAAACTCCACCAGAAGACTTTCTAAAAGACCAGAAGCTAAATCGAAATCATGCTCAGCGAATCTATCGAGAGGAATCCAATTCTCTCTATTTTGTCCCGATATAAACCAGGAATCTCGAGCTGCTGATCCGGCCAAGCAACCCAAAATATGGGGGAGTATGGTCAATTCCTTCATAGTTGTTCCAGCAATAGAAGGTTCTAAATACCATTTGGACAAATAAGAAAACCTTTTCTTCCATAATTCATTATTAATAGATAGAGGATTCATAGAAGAATTCCTTCTAAGTGTATTTTGTATAACAGCTTTTCCCACCTTATAGGGAAGTATTTCGTAATTTTGACCGGATCCAACCTGATTATCTATAGATTGCAAACCCCAAGTTTGTCTATAAAGAGCTAATCTAATTGTATCAGTGCCTATAACTGATTTATTTTGGGTAATACTAATTGATAAGGCTTCATTGGCAAGTGCTGCTAGATCCCGTGCATTGGAACCTATGGTTCTAGATCCAAATTCCTTGGGACAAGACAACTCTTTTTCCGAGTCAAACCCTTTGCTGCGTAAAAGAATAGGAAATTCCTTTTGTCGTTGTGGGATAGGAAGCATTCGAACATTGATTGATCTGTCTAATCGATTTGGAGCTATTGGAGCTGGATCCACTTTTTTAGGAATATGAGTCGAAGCAATAACAAGAAGATTTCTAGTAGAATCTTTCTCATCATCTCTAGAGAGATGGTTCACTAATAAACCAAGGAAAAAGTGAGTTAAGTAATTGACATTCAGTTCATGAATGTTTGGAATCCATATTATGCAAGGGGACATTCTTTTTGCCAATTCGAAGGTGAGATTGAATTGGTGCATTTTTTGCACCACATTATTCATACTTCGTATATCGAGGAAATTAGAATATTCACCTTTGTCATACAGGAACTTGTTTAGGGATATTCTTACCAGAGGAACATAAGAGTCTGCTGCTAGACCCTTGACCAAATAGGATCGTCCGGTTTCCGTAGGACCTATCAGTAAAATCCCTTTGGAAAGGGATGATCCTAAGTGGAGTGAGAAAGGTTTTCCATGAAATGTGAGGTTCAAACCCCTAAAGATTTGTGAAGAGGTAATCTTCCGACAAAAAGCGAGGAAGACCCATCTTTCTGTTAAACGAGATTGATCGAACTCGTGATTCATTAGATCTTTCTGATAAGTGTCGGCTAAATAGATCAGGTAAATAAGTCCCGGCTGTTCAGTGATTTGATAATCAAATTCATTCTTGAAGAAATTATGACTGTGAGTCAAATTCGATCCAAATTGAGAGATGTTTTTTTCTGTTATTAGAAACTGAACTAGTAATTCTCTCTCTTTTCCAGAGATATCCATGCTGAAGCACGATCTGTTCAACTCTCTTCTTATAGGTGAATAAAACTTTCTATTCCTCATAGAATAGATCAATTCGTCCAGAAAATAGATGGATATGTCCCTTATATCCATAGAGAAAAGCAGACCAGGCAAAGGATGATCCATCAGTTTTTGCAACTCGATCGCGTATGACGGATCCATTAAATCTTTGATGCGTTCAAGGTGTATCTGTAACTCAATAAAGGCTGAGGAAACAACGAAAGAATATCGAAGAACGAAATATCCAAGGACGAAAAAAAGGATAAGGATCGAATATTCATACTCCCGAGCATTCAGCAATCTCAGATGTGCCCATATAGATAGAACCGATGACTCATTCTTTTGATTAATCATTTCCTTGAATGAACAAAGATTCCATAAAGAAAAAAACTTATCCAAGATATTGGTTCTCAGATTACATTGTAGAAGTGCCCATAATTGATGAGAAATTGCCCACGATAGATTCGATTTATGCATAATATCATGCAAAATAGATACAAGTTGATCACTGCTATTTAGCAATATCTCCGGAAAAGTCTCTAGAAGTAGATTCTCAAGATATTTCCACCATGCAGAAGTCAAGAGCCATGGCGTATATGCTCGGAACAAATCCCATTTTTTAAAAAGACTCTCTATTTGAGAGATCCTATGCATCTCTTGTTTCTTAGCACGTTCATTAAAACGCGGTGAACAAAATGGTAAGAGATTCCGTTCCTCTTTAGAGAAATTGAAAAGGGTGCTTCTTTTATCTATGGCTTTGTTCTCAATTCTGTTTTTTGAACCTTCTGTTGAACTAGATTTTACAAACCGATCTCGAATCCGATGAAGCATTTCCTGGTTCTTATCTTTTCTTTTTAGAAAGATTTCGGATAGTAAATCATCTCGATAAGATTGAGTTTGAATAAGACCCATGTTTGAACTGAAACCCCCCTTAAGGTACTGATCGAAGTTGTTTTCTTCTAAATCGGATCTATTTAAGAAGGGCTGACAAGAAGTTTTTTCGAAATTGGCTATTCGTTCTCTCGTTAAAGGCGTTGTAGAAATCTCTTCGATCGAGGAAATATCTATTTTATCATGAACAAATGGATTCAATCGAGTTAGTAAATCGAAAGATTTGTACAAGTCATAGATTGATACAAACGTTTGGTTACCGCTTTGTTGCAAATATTTAGGTAAGAATATGTTAGATACTTGTGACTTTATAAGTGAAATAGTATCTTTCTCCAAGTGAACAGGTCTTATTTCACTAATGGACAAAGAAAATAGATTGCTGTGGATGGGCGAAATATTGAATAATTGTCCATATGTAAGATTATGATTTTTTGTATGAATCCTTTCCATATAATAAGGTAATCTTTTCTTATAATTGAACCGAGGATGATGTGAATAATCGAAGAATTGTAGTGTATTTGCTTTGTAAAAAGAAGCTCTCGATGAGCTTTGATTAGATAGTTTTACGGGATTCAACCAGTTGTCTCGATCGTTGGATATCGTCGAAAAATCAGTGTTATCGAACAATTCCATGCAATTCTTTTCATTCTCGAATAAGTCAATAATAAATCGATTCACCGGCATCTCATGATAGAAAAATTGTGCTACTGTTCTTTCGTCGATCAAGAATTTCGATCTTTGTGAAAGATTATGGTTATCCAAAAGAAAGGGTTTGAATGTTTTTAAATGAACGATTCGAACACCAATTGATTTTAACAACTTATTGAAGAGTTGATCATTCATACCCTTTAACTTATCAATGAAAAACTCGGGAATGAAAATAGCCGAATGAGAAATGGATTTCTTAGAAAGAAAGATCTTCACAGTATTTTCAGCAATCAAAGAAAACTTAGAATAATCTTTTTTGTTGGGACTTCCAGACCAACCAATTGAATCTCTATTAGCACATGATTCAATCGGATCGAACACTATTTTCAAATCGTTTTGTTTAGAAACAAGATGTTTCGAACATCTCTTCAAGTATTCGGTCTGATTGGACCATTTGTACACATTCAAATTCCGATTGATACATTTATCAGTTCGAAGAATAGAATGATCAAACCATTCTTTTTGACCTTTTCTCCAATTTGATGGATGTCGGTTAATTGTATCTTTCGATACATTATTCAAATTTTCATTTTCTATCCAATTTGTTCGAATTTGATCCTTTAAATTGCGACTGGACCCGTTCATTGAATATAATTTGTTGAATGCATTTTTCAAATGCCCGTGAATCTTATATCGAATCAATTTGTACCAATTTGAAGTTTCAGTTCTGTAATTGTTAAGAGGGGTTCCTATTTCTGAACCCTTTTTGGAAGAGATTTGGATCAATTCTTTTTCGATTATTCGATCTAAATATTCATTCTCTTTATCAGTAATATTGAGTAGGATCAATAAAGATTGATTCTTCAATTTATTCTTGTGGTTGAAGATCTGATCCAAGAATCTATTCTTGTTCAGTTCATAGAATTGATTCACGTGATAATCAATATCAGGAGCAAGTGTATTATCATAAACCTGATTAGGCTTAGTTATTAATAGAGCGAATTGATCTGTTATTTTTAGAACTCTTTTTTTAAATCGTAAATTGTTGTGGAATATGTATTGTTCTTTGTTTTGATCACAGAATGAAGAAAATCGATTCCGAGACAAACTCCGGTTCATAAAGAGAATACAATTTAATTTGTTTATATCCCTCTGATTTTTTCTAATCATATTACATCCGGGATCTAATGAAATAGCACAATTTGAGGAAGGATTTTGAAAATATGTTCTTATCTTCCACGGATCAATTATCCCATTCTTTTCTGAGCCCCTGAAATATCTGAAAAAAACATCTTGTTGCCCTTTCAATAATTTGAAATTTTCAATAGGCTTCTTAGTAACACTAGAACCCATGCACGGTTCATCTATTGACAATATGTCAAAAAAATAAGAACGAATTGATTTTGTGAAATTCTCGATGAATCTTTTCCTTTCCTTTGGAAACAAATTCTCTGTTATAGACTTTTTATCTTCCGTAAATAGTTCTTTCGTCCAATAGATCGGAGAATCTTCTGAGAGACACTTTGAGGACAAATCTGATTTTATTTTTGTTCTTTCTATTCGAATAGAAGAAGAAGGATCCCAAAGAATTGATCTTTCTTTTAGTTGCTCGATCTCCGTTTTATTTATATATCCATTTGTGAAAATCCGTTCACAAAGATCTTTTTCAGGTTCCCAATACTCATTCTCAGTGAAATTGAGAGTCAAATCTATCTCCGAATCGATATCTTTCTCATCCCTCTCCGAATGAGTCTCCCAAGTTATCGGTCTTTGATTCTCTGAGATTATCTCATCCTTTTTGTTCATGTTCGTGCCATATTCTGAATTTTCACTAATGGGATCGAAATGATCGATGGATCGATTATAAGATCTTTTCAATTGGCTAGAATGATTGACTTTAATGAAAATAGATTCTGAGAAATTGTATAGAATATCCAACAATAAATTCTGTATCTTGCTAAAAAGCTGATCATTGTTCACATCATTCAACTGAATGAATTTCTCTTTGAAAATGTCCTTCGAAAGTTCCAATTTCTGCTGATCTTTCTCCCAACTAACAAAAGAATCTTTATAGAATTGCCAAAATTCAGCATAATTTTGGAAAGAGAGATACCCTTTCTCTTTCAAGAGAATGGAAGATTCTGCAATAATTTGATCAGATTCACCCCAACTATTCCAGATCTGAAACATATTCTTTTTCCACCAACGCGGTCCCCATTCTGATTTTTCTTGATAGGATAATCGAAGATGGGAGAAATGCTTAATATTATTCGATTCAACAATTGATTTCGATTTCTGCTGCTTGAATGGACCCTCCGCTTCGAATAGCATTTTTTCACAAAAAGCGGACATGAGATAACAGATTAGATTATTACCTAATATTTCGACTTGCTGCTTCGAGCTCAAGTCGATCGTGTCCTGCTTATTTCTCATAAAAACACGATCGAAATGATATTCCCAATCATAGTCTTTGCGGATCAGATCATCAATATAGAATTCAAAAAAACCCTTTAGATGTTCCACATCTTTCTCTTTCAATGACATCTCAATTTTCGCTATTGATCCCTGAGGGATCTTCCAACTAGGAAGAATCTCTTCTATGATCCAATTCTTCCACCATCGTGAACCCCAAGAATCAATTTGATTATATGCAGGCATGACACACACTTTTCTTTTTGAGAGAACCCAAGCGTCCTCTTTCGAATTTCTCAAGTGACTTTGATATATCTTTCTCCCTTTTGGGAAAGACAGAAAAAGATGCGGAAAGATCAACAAATTTTTATTGAAAGACTCGAAATATTCTTCCGATGTTTCATTTCTAGGTTCAGCATAGTTTATAGGTATAGGAAAGAGTTTCATCGAATAGAACTTTTTTCTTTCAATCATACTTTTCTGATTCACATGATATATAAGGACTGGTAATGTAAGTAGTACTACACCTTTGATTGTCAAAGATTGATTGCTTCTTGAACCACGTAGATCGCGTAAAAGCAACGTACTAAGAATTCGAGAGTCAAAGAGCTTAATAAGACGTTCTCGATGGGAAACTATTTTCGTGAACAATCTCACCAAATTCAATTCGGTCCATGAATTGAATAAATATTGAAAGCTTCGTATTTCTTCCAATTTCAATATCCAGGATTTCAATTTTTGTCGTTTCATTCCTTTTTTACAATAATTACATTACAATAATGAAATAGTTTTTGATAGATCTCTATCCTTAAATAGATTCAATGACTTCGGTCTTTTCCATTCTATTTTTTTCTATAATATTGATAGAATATAGGTATTTATCTATATAGGTACATAGATCTATATATCTATTTGTTCTCTACCAATTTGAAACGAAACCATATTGGATCTATTGAAATAGAGTATCGAAAAAGATCTCATCTATAGTATATACTTTGGGTGATCATGAATAGAATGACATATAAATATAATATTGGCATAAAGAAGAGCTTGCGTCAACCACTAAGAATTCAATTGATTCTATATCAATAGATAGAAATACTTCTTGTTCATTTGAAATTGAAAATGACAAAGATGGATTGGATCCAATCCGTTTCTTTATGGGCGAACGACGGGGATTGAACCCGCGCGTGGTGGATTCACAATCCACTGCCTTGATCCACTTGGCTACGTCCGCCCCAGAAGAACCAATTGACAGTCTCTATCTACGGTCATTCCTTCCAAGAAGAAGAGAGTTTCTTTCTAAGTTCCGACGACGAACTAACGGCAACCTCTGACAGAAAATGAAAGTGTTGCAAGATCGATAACCAACTTAGAACCAACTCTCGAACAATTTGTCATATACCTCTGTCAAATGTGCTTGACATGAATTGAATGGGAGAGAATGTCCGACCAATATCAATTTTGAGTTGATACTCATGTTAGACGATGTGCTCGTATTCTATAATACGATTGGTTCTTCTCTTCACGATGATCTCTAGCATCCATGGCTGAACGGTTAAAGCGCCCAACTCATAATTGGCGAATTCGCAGGTTCAATTCCTGCTGGATGCACGGGAATTGCACATATGTATTATTTAACCTTATTATTCCTTCGAACGAAAAAAAAAGGGAGGGGGGCGAGATCGGATCCATATAAATATAAGTATGATATATCCATACTTTGGAGTTGGGGATAATTGATTACAATACGAATCAGTATATGAATTCGTAAGAGATGAGAAAAAAAAAAAAGGAGATATCTATGAATAAAATGGAATACACAATACTTACAGAAAAAAAGATTCGTTTATTAGAAAATAATCAATATACTTTCGATGTAGGTTCGAGACCGACCAAAACAGGGGTGAAAAATTGGATCGAACTTTTCTTTGGTGTCAAAGTAATAGCTATGAATAGTTATCGACCTCCAAAAAAGGGAGGAACAGTAGGACCAATAGGACATCCAATACGTTGTAGGCGTATGATTATTGCACTCCAGCCAGGTTATTCTATTCCACTTCTTTCAGAGGAATAAAACTTATTAGATTCAATTAAGGTACCCAATAACATGGCCATCCGTTCATACAGAACTTATACTCCAAGCACACGAAATAGACCCATATCAAGTTACGATGGAAGGGTCCGGTCCAATCCACAAAAAAAATTGACCTCTGGACAGCATCGTTGTGGAAAAGGTCGTAATAGTAGAGGAATTATTACCGCAAGACATAGAGGAGGAGGTCACAAGCGTCTGTATCGTCAAATTGATTTTCAACGGAATGAAAAATACATTTTTGGAGAAATTGTAACTATAGAATATGACCCTAATCGAAGTGCATACATTTGTCTCGTACACTACGGGGATGGTGAGAAGAAATATATTTTACACCCCAGAGGGGTCATAATTGGAGATACTATTACTTCCGGTCCAAGAGCTCCTATATCAATAGGAAATGCCCTACCTCTGAGTGCGGTTTGAATCATTGATTTGCGTAATCGAAAGCAACCGATTAGGTTTACAGCAAGACCTATGAATCTATCACTGATCCAACTCGGGTACTTTTATGGGATAAACCTCAAAGGGAAACTGAAGAGGAATGGCAGCGGGTGATTGGGTTCAATAGTTCCTCATATCGAATTATTGATTCCAAAGATATGATAATATGGAGAAGATCAAATTGTCTGAAGCATGAACAAACCCGGAGCGGAAGGGCACCCCTTGTTTCAAAGAAAGGGACGAGTTACTCACATTTGATTTGACGGTCAGAGGCAAATTAAAAGCTGGACAGTAGTAATATCTCCCGGAGAAGAAAAGAAAAGATGGAAGAAGAGAATAAAAAAGAAAGAGATGTTTAACACGCCTCCTACGTTATCCAGAACATACAAAGGTATTGACGTAATTTTATGAAGTCATTCATTCTGAATGCTACATGAAAAACATAGGCCAGATGATGGAATAGAGAGATCTAGGATGTAGAGGATCGGGACATGAGGAACGAAATCCCATATTTCATCCTATTTGTTGATCAAAGATATATGATCGATATATGTCAATATTATCATATACATCCAGAAAGCTGTATGCCTCGAGAGAGGCTTGTACGGTTTGGGAAGGGATTTTTATTGATCGAGAATAAGATTGATCGAAAATAAGGATCTACTTCAACCGATGTACCCTTGGGCACGGCTATACATAGCATAGAAATAACATTAGGTAAAGGCGGACAATTGGCTAGAGCAGCAGGTGCTGTAGCAGAACTGATTGCAAAAGAGGGTCGATCGACCACATTAAGATTACCATCTGGGGAGATTCGTTTAATATCTGAGAATTGTTCAGCAACGATTGGACAAGTAGGTAATGTCAATGCGAACAATGGAACTTTAGGTAAAGCTGGATCTAAACGTTGGCTGGGTAAACGTCCTAGAGTAAGAGGAGTAGTTATGAACCCTGTAGACCATCCCCATGGGGGTGGTGAGGGAAGAACTCCAATTGGTAGAAAAAAACCCGTGACCCCTTGGGGCTATGCTGCGCTTGGAAGGAAAAGTCGGAAGAATAATAAATATAGTGATGCTTCAATCCTTCGTCGACGTAAGTAAGAGCAGTTGGGGATCTATTTTATTAAAAAAGAAAAAAAAAAAGGGGGGGGGGGGGGGGTAATTGGCCATGGCACGTTCACTGAAAAAGAATCCTTTTGTAGCTAATCATTCATTGAGGAAGATAGAGAATCTAAACATAAAAAAAGAGAAGAAGATAATAGTAACCTGGTCTCGGGCATCTACCATTGTACCCGCAATGATCGGTCATACAATTGCTGTTCATAATGGAAAGGAACATTTACCTATTTATATAACGGATCGTATGGTAGGTCACAAATTGGGGGAATTTGCACCTACTCTAATTCCCCGCGGACATGCGAAAAGCGATAATAGATCCCGTCGTTAATCAGGAGGTGCTCATCATTAATGGGAGATGAAGTTCAATGGAAAAGAATAGCTCAAGTCCAAAAATACGAGCTCTAGCTAAACATATACGTATGTCTACTCATAGAGCACGCAGAGTAATTGATCAAGTTCGTAATCGTTCGTATGAACAAGCACTTATGATACTGGAACTCATGCCTTATCGAGCATGTTATCCTATATTACAATTAATTTCTTCCGCAGCGGCAAATGCTAATCACAATATGGGGTTGAACAAAGCCAATTTATTTGTCAGTAGGGCCGAAGTAAATGAAGGTGCTATTTTGAAAAGATCCCAACCTAGAGCTCAAGGACGTGGTTATCCAATACATAAACCCACCTGTCATATAACTATTGTATTGGAAGAAAGATCCAGATCGAACAATCTGATTATGCCAACAGAATCCAAAAAAGGAAAATATGTATGGGACAGAAAATGAATCCACTTGGTTTTAGACTTGGTATAACCCAAAATCATCGTTCCCATTGGTTTGCGCAACAAAAGAATTATTCCGAAGATCTCCGGGAAGATGAAAAAATACGTAATTGCATTGTGAATTATATACGAAGACATATGAGGAGTTCCTCGAATCATGGAGGAATTGCACGTGTAGAAATTCGAAGAAAGATCGATTTAATTCAGGTCGAAATCCATATTGGATTTCCCAACTTGTTGATAGAAAATCGGGGTCGGGGAATTGAACAATTAAGAACCGATGTACGAAATATGCTTAATCCTGTGGATCGAAAACTAAACATTGCTATAGTGAAAGTTGCGAAACCTTATGGAGAACCTAATATTCTTGCGGAATTTATTGCCCTGCAACTAGAGGATAGAGTTTCACTCGGAAGAACAGTCAAAAGAGCTATTGAACTGGCTGAACAGGCAGATATAAAAGGTATTCAAATACAAATTGCAGGACGTCTCGACGGAAATGAAATTGCCCGTGTCGAATGGGCTAGAGAAGGTAGGGTTCCCCTACAGACCATTCGAGCCAAAATTGATCATTGTTATTATCCAGCTCAAACTATCTATGGAGTATTAGGGATTAAAATTTGGATCTTCGGGGATGAGAAATGATTGGTCCTCCTATTATCCTCCTACGGGAAGGAAGATAAAAAAAAATTGCGAATCATTCCATGATTTGTCCGATCAAAAATCATCAATTTTATCAGATCAAATAAGAATTAGATTAACCCTCTCGGAGAAATGCTATGCTTAGTGTGCGACTCGTTAGGATCGACTTTTTATAGAGCTATGAATAACTTGGAAGAAGAACGGGTCGGTCCCCGGTATGAACTAGGGGCTAACTCATTACTTCGTATTGCCGAGATCCAAGGATTTAAGAACTATAGATACATCCATTACATAGTTATGCGAACTTAAAAGACTTTCTTCCAGGGGGGGGACATCTATATCTCTTGTGAAGCGAGAGAGGTGTTCAAGAATGTGGGAGAATGGAAAGGAGAAGGGAGCGAGGAAGAAATGAGATATTCTTCCAATATTGTTATTGTATGGTCGGTTTATAAATCACCCTCCAAAGAGCAGTGTGATAAAGCATAAGAATCATCCTGATTGAATGGATTCAGTTTATGATGAATAAAAAAAAAAAAAAGAGCTTCGGGTCGATGGAAACTAAGGAAATTGACTCCATAACAGATGAAATGAAAAGCTCCATTGCAGAGGAAAGACCTAAGCATCGGTTTAGGAGCTATCGAAACGATGGAACCCGTGACTGCATAGGATTATATAAGAATCTCAATCATCCATTGGATAGGATGGCGAAAGAAACCAAGAATGAATTGATCTCAGTGGGGGAGGAGTTATAAGTCGACCCCATGGAGCAAATACCAGAAGAGTTAATATTCGCCTGTGGAATTCGTATTGGACAGTTCCGTTGGATAGAAAAAAAAAAAAAAAAAAAAAATAGATTTGTCCCTTCTCTAATATTTAAAATATTAAATATATGCGTAAATATATACTTATTCCTATATAACACATATCATATGCACATTGATCGTCCAATTTTACATATATTATTCACGAGGAGCCGGATGAGAGGAAACTTTCATGTCCGGTTCTGAAGTAGAGATGAGATAAATCATCGATTATAACCCCAAAAGAACAAAATTTCGTAAACAACATAGGGGGAGAATGAAGGGAGTATCTCATCGGCGGGGCAATCGTATTTGTTTTGGTAGATTCGCTCTTCAGGCGCTTGAACCTGCTTGGATCACATCTGGACAAATAGAAGCGGGACGACGAGCAATTACTCGTTATGCTCGTCGTGGTGGAAAAATATGGGTACGTATATTTCCCGACAAACCTATTACAATGAGACCTGCAGAAACACGTATGGGTTCGGGGAAAGGATCTCCCGAATATTGGGTATCCGTCATCAGACCATATCGAATACTTTATGAAATGGGCGGAGTATCCGAAACTGTAGCTAGAGCAGCTACTGAAATAGCTGCATACAAAATGCCTATACGTACTCGATTTGTTACTGCTTCACCCGTCTAAATACTGAACCAAAGAGATATTTCTAATGGAAAAAGAAGATTCCTAGTTCGCCAACTATATATCTTCTTTTTTTTCATTTCCTCCGCCGGAGAACCAAATTATTGGAGAAAGAATGATTCAACCTCAAACTTATTCAAATGTAGCGGACAACAGTGGAGCCCGAAAACTAATGTGCATCCGGGTTCTAAAAGCTAGTAATCGTCAATACGCTCATATTGGTGACGTTATCATTGCTATAATTAAAGAAGCAGTACCAAATATGCCCTTAAAAGAATCAGAAATAGTTAGAGCCGTAGTTGTACGCACCTGTAAAGAACTTAAACGTGACAATGGAATGATAATACGATCTGATGACAATGCAGCAGTTATCGTTGATCAGGAAGGAAATCCAAGAGGAACCCGGGTTTTTGGTTCAGTTGCTCGGGAATTGAGACAATTGAATTTTGCCAAAATAGTTTCATTGGCTCCCGAAGTCTTATAAGTAATAATAAATCGTGTAATGGTTTAGAAATAGATCAATTTGTAAGTTGCATCTCAGGCATATTCCTCAAAGAAGATTGAACATGCCTCTTATATCAAGACCAGAAATTCATAATAATTCTTTCTCATGGGTAAGGATACTATTGCCAATATAATAACTTCTATAAGAAACGCTGACATAGTAAAAAAAAAAACAGTTCGAATAATAGCTACTAATACTACCAAAAACGTTGTAAGAATCCTTCTGCAAGAAGGTTTTATAGAAGATGCTAGAGAACATAGGGAAGGTCAAAAATCTTTTTCGGTTTTAACTTTAAGATATAGGGGAAGGAAGGAAAAGACATATATAACCACTTCAAAGCGTACTAGCAAACCTGGTCTGAGGATCTATTCCAATTCTCAAAAAGTTCCTAAAGTTCTAGGTGGAATGGGGGTCGTAATTATTTCTACTTCTCAAGGAATCATGACGGATCGAGAGGCTCGACGGAGAAGAATCGGAGGAGAAATATTATGTTATGTACGGTAATTTCTCTGAATTTTGTATTATTTCTTCTGGAGGATATCTCTATGAAAGGGAAAAAGTAAGTTAGATGATAGCATTCATCCTTATCCACGTTAGTTGATTTCTCAAGGAGATTCTAAAAAATGAATAAACAAAATTTGATCGATGTGGAAGGTTCAGTTACTGAATCACTTCCCAATGGTATGTTCCGAGTTCGTTCAGATAACGGATGTCAGGTTCCAACCCATATCTCGGGGAAAATTCGGCGTAATCATGTACGAATACTACCAGGAGATAGGGTCAAGGTCGAATTAAGTCCTTATGATCTAACCAAAGGACGTATAATTTATCGACTTCGCAACAAATCTTCAAATGATTGGATCACCTCCTGAACATCCGATAGGGATAAATAATATTTAGGCTCATGAATTAGAGAACCCTTATTTCTCGGAAAACGAGATGCAATATGATTAATCATATCAATTCCAAATTGAAGGACCACAAACATGAAAATCCGCGCTTCTGTTCGTAAAATTTGTGAAAAGTGTCGACTAATTCGTAGGCGGGGACGAGTTATGGTAATTTGTTCCAATCCGAGACATAAACAGAGACAGGGGTAATCCTTCTCTACATCAAGTAACAAATGTAGAAATGAAAGATCTATTTCGATATGAAATGGATAGATATCTATCTTACCGAACCCATAAATATGGAATAATGAATATGTCAAAACCTATAAGAAAAATTGGTTCACGTAGAAATGAACGTAGAATACCAAAAGGAGTTATTCACGTTCAAGCAAGTTTTAACAATACCATTGTTACTGTTACGGATGTACGGGGACAGGTGGTTTCTTGGTCTTCTGCCGGTGCCTGTGGATTCAAAGGCACGAAAAGAAGTACACCATTTGCTGCTCAGACTGCAGCAGAAAATGCTATTCGTACGTTAATGGATCAAGGTATGGAACGAGCAGAAGTCATGATAAGTGGCCCTGGTCCGGGGAGAGATACAGCATTACGGGCCATTCGTAGAAGTGGTGTACTCTTAAGTTTTGTACGTGACGTAACCCCTATGCCACATAATGGATGTAGACCTCCCAAGAAGAGACGTGTGTAGGAATCAAATGAATTCCGGGAGAGAGAAATGATCAAATGATCTGATCAAATAATCTCAATATGATTCGAGATGAAATCTCAGTCTCCACTCAGACACCGCGGTGGAGGTGCATTGGATCCGGAGCGGACAGTAAGCGTCTTCATTATGGCCGCTTCGCTTTATCTCCGCTTCGAAAAGGTCAAGCTAGTACAATAGGCATCGCAATGCGAAGAGCTCTACTTGGAGAAATAGAAGGAACATGCATCACACATGCGAAATTGGAAAAGGTAACACATGAATATTCCGCGATAATAGGTATTGAAGAATCAGTACATGACATTTTAATCAATCTGAAAGAAATTGTCCTTAGAAGTGATCCGTACGGAACTCGAGAAGCATCTATCTGTATCGTCGGACCCAGAAATGTAACCGCTCAAGATATCATATTACCACCTTCTGTGAGAATAATTGATGCTACACAACATATAGCTAGTCTTACCAAATCAATTACTTTTGATATAAGATTATGGATCGAGAAAGATCGTGGATATCGTATACAGAGTCCGAAGAATTATCAGGATGGAATCTTTCCTATAGATGCTGTATTTATGCCTGTTCGAAACGCAAATTATAGTATTCATTCCTATGGGAACGGAAATGATATACAAGAAATCCTTTTTCTCGAGATATGGACGAATGGAAGTTTAGCTCCTAGAGAAGCACTTTACAGAGCTTCTCGTAATTTGATTGACTTATTCATTCCTTTTTTGCGTGCAGAAGAACAGAACATCGATGGAATGGACAATCAGAATGGGTCTAATATGCCTTCCTTCTCCTTTTCCAATATCTCGGCTGATATGGAGAGAATGGAAGAAGAAGTTGCATTCAAACATATTTTTATTGACCAATCAGAATTACCTCCTAGGGTCTATAACTGCCTCGGAAGGGTCAATATACATACATTATCGGACCTGTTGAATTACAGTCAAGAAGATTTAATGAGAATTGGACATTTCGGAAAGAAATCTGTCGAACAAGTATCGGAAGTTCTTCAAAAACATTTTGCAGTTGATCTACCCAAGAATAAGTTTCAGATTCATTAAATAGTTCCATTTACTTTTCCCATTTTTCCCCTTTCCCCAAGTTATTATAGAGAGCAATGGGAATAATTCCATTTCAAGTGTTCAACATAACCTCTATTTCGTGTAATATTCAAAAGATATCTCTGACGGGCGAAATGGATATATCTAGGGAGAACTTGTTTTGAAGCAATTACTCCCTAGATATATGAACGAGATATTGAAATTTCTCAATATTTAACAGTTGGATCAATCTGGAAAAGACCTAAAGTGAAAGATTCATCAATAGGTAACGCTGCCCCAATACCTAACCAAAGGGCTACTGCAGTACCGATCAAGAAGACTGTTGTAGCTACTGGACGACGAAATGGATTTTGAAATTGATTCACATTCTCTGGAAAAGGTACCGTCAATAATCCCGCAGGTACTGAGGCCATTAGAAGGACACCTAATAATTTATTAGGTACTGTACGAAGTATTTGAAATACGGGGAAAAAATACCATTCGGGCAATATTTCCAAAGGAGTTGCAAATGGATTTGCTGGTTCACCAATCATTGATGGTTCTAGAACCGCTAAACCTATGGTACATGCAATAGTACCTAAAATTACTACTGGAAAAATATATAAAAGATCATTGGGCCAAGCGGGCTCTCCATAATAATTATGCCCCATACCCTTAGCTAATCTAGCCCTTAATACAGGATCATTTAAATCAGGTTTCTTTGTTATTAGGATAGGTAAAGCCCTATGGATCTATCCCCCCAAAAGAACCGGACATGATAATTTTTCATCATCCGGCTCGAGCAATAACTAAAGAAATTAGAGATATCTATATATCTTTATAGATATCTACATATATGACTCTCCGTAATGAGGGACATATCGTGGTAATAGGAACCAATAATATCTCTAATCATCCATTAAAGGGGATCCGATCCCTCCAGTAAAATACTCAGTACCCAAGTAAGCTTGCAAATTCGATCATGATCGATATGCTTTTTGGACCATCTTATCCCTCATAATCTGTGTTTATCTTCGCGAATATACCTTCGAAGTTTCGTGACATACAAGGTATTGACTTGTTACTGATCCGGCCTTTTATCTTCCTCAGATCCCTTCTCTTACTCCGATAGTCTTCCCTTTAGAGATGAATGCAAGAGAAATGGATGCATTTCCACACTATGAAGAAGGAGCAGTAATATGATACAACTCTTGATTATGTTACATTATTACCTTATTATACTGGATTTCACGGAGCCCTTCCTAATTTGAATTTGATCATAGAAATAATTCTCTTGAAACGGACCGACCGATACCTTTTTTTGCCCAGGTTTTAAACTTCCTATTTATGATAAGGAAATTGGGACAGAGACACATTTCATTAGAAATTTTGATGTGGCAGATTGAAGGATATATCTGCACGGCCCAATAAAGAGTTCAAGTCACACACTCCCATAATCCATCTTCTCCGTCTGAGAATCTATTTCAACTATTCGTATCGGATAAATAATACTTCAAGATTGAAAGAAAAGATCCGAGGAACATGTTTTCTTATTACCAATAAGAAATATTCATGGCAATGAGATATTACTATCATTACTCAAAACAATATGTTATGAATACTTATTTTCAATCTATCTTTCCTCTCTATAAAGGACCTGGAATACCTTGCTTACGGATCATAAGAAAGTGCATTAACATAAATACAGCAGTAAGAAGGGGTAATACAAAAGTGTGTAAACTATAGAAACGAGTCAAAGTAGATTGACCCACACTAACACTTCCGCGTAGTAGCTCTACCAAGGGAGGCCCTATTACAGGAATAGCCTCAGGCACGCCAGTCACAATTTTGACTGCCCAATAACCAATTTGATCCCAAGGCAAAGAATAACCAGTTACACCGAAAGATACGGTCAATACAGCCAGAATTACGCCTGTAACCCAAGTTAATTCACGAGGTTTTTTAAATCCACCTGTGAGATAAACACGGAATACGTGCAGGATCATCATTAAAACCATCATACTTGCCGACCATCGATGAACTGATCGAATTAGCCAACCAAAGTTTACTTCGGTCATTATGTATTGAACAGAGGCAAAAGCTTCTGTAACGGTCGGACGATAGTAAAAAGTCATAGCAAAACCAGTAGCTACTTGTACCAAAAAACAGGTCAGCGTAATCCCCCCTAGACAATAAAATATATTGACATGAGGAGGAACATATTTACTAGTGATATCATCCGCAATCGCCTGAATCTCAAGACGCTCTTCGAACCAATCGTATACTTTATCGAGATAGGTAAACTGAAATTCCCCCCCCCAAGAACCGTACATGATAATTTCTCTTCATACGGCTCGAGCAAGAGCACCCAAATACTCTTGGGAACGAATAGATCGATTAGAAACTATCCTATCAGTTCGTTCCCTGGTAATATGAATGAGAATAATTCGGAATGATCATCTCCCCTCCCGCAACAGCAATACTTCACAGTGCCAAAATTTCAAGTCGGCTCTCATCCTTATGCCGAATGGATCGCTATAGGCCTTTCGAACGATCTTTCACCCTATTTGTGATATCAATTTACTGGAGAAGAACTAGTCTTGGGCAATTGATAGTAATTATCTTGTCGAGATCTTAATAGATGGATCGATCCAAACCTCAGATTTATATTATACCCCGATGATCTTTTCGAATCTCCAAAAGTTCTTTGGGTAATAACCTTTCGATCGTCACTTACTCAACGAAATATACTAACTAAGAGAAATGAGATACCATCTCATTCTTCAGTCAGAGTCAGCCTAGTTCTAAAGGAAGAGAGATCATTCAATTTCTGATCAGGAATACCTATTTCGAATTCTTAGAAGCCCGGTGACGAGGTCTAAATGGCAGGTACAAACCATAGTTCAGATCTTCCCAAATATATCTTATATGCCTCGTGCTCCGAATACGAAATATTCGATTGATATCCGACGAGGTAGGACCATCTCCATGAAGATGACAGACTGGTCTTCTGTACTATCAATCTAGATCAATTTTAACAAGTCGCACACCCATGTTCCAGAAATCCTTAAAGAAGAATAGTTACACGATCAAACTACCGGAACGGAATGACCTAGAACCCGGAGCTATTCGATAGCTTTATTTGGATCCCTCAGTCGAAAAACCGGGCCGGGGATCCGGGCAGATCTTCTGGGTCTTCTAGACCCAGCTTACCGGAATCCCATCCAATAAAACGGAAGAATTATAAATCTCCGGAATAATAGATAAGAATACCGCAAATAGAGCCATCGCAGCACCCATAAGAGGAGTAGTTCCCCATCCGGGAGCTACTTTACCATATTCCGAATTAAGTGGTTTGAATAAATTTCCTACAACGGTTCGTCTCGGTCCAGATCTGAAAGTATCATCAGTGGTCTGTGCAGCCATAACTCTTATTGCATTGGTTGAGATCTGTTAACTTTGTATACAGTTGTGTTGTAAATATACCATGATCTTGGGATTACCTAACGATGGAAACTGCAACCTTAGTCGCCATCTCCATATCCCGTTTACTTGTGAGCTTTACCGGTTATGCCCTGTATACCGCCTTTGGGCAACCCTCTGAACAACTCAGAGATCCTTTCGAAGAGCACGAAGACTAGTTGAAATAACGACCTTCCCGTATAGGGAAGGTCATTATTTTTATGAAAAGAATGAGGTGAGGGTTCGGAGAAGAAAAATTATTTACTCCCCTTATCCGGAACTTTGGGCGGTTCTCGGAAGAAAATAGCGAAAAATATTATCCCTAAGGTCGATACCAACAGGAATGTATAAACCAATGCTTCCATAGATTCGATCGTAGTTTACAATTATGGAGATAGCTTTCATACCGATTGAAATTCTTTCCCAGAAAAGGAGAAGAATAGAAAGATTTCAAATCTCTCTGAGAATGAAAATTCCACTGAAGTGGAATCTCTCGATACTATAGATTGGAGCAATGCAATATCATACTACTTGTCTTTTCAATGTAATATCATACTATTTGTCTTTTAGTAGTGGGATCTCCTAGTTTTTGGAATGCTCCAAATTCTACTTGGGCATCTAAATCCGGGTCGATACCAGCAAAAACATCTCTGAACAAAGTTCTAGCACCATGCCAAATGTGTCCGAAAAAGAAAAGAAGAGCAAATGTGGCATGTCCGAAAGTGAACCAACCCCTTGGACTACTACGAAAAACACCATCGGATTTCAGTGTAGCACGATCCAATTCGAAAATTTCACCTAATTGAGCACGCCTAGCATATTTTTTCACTGTAGCAGGATCACCAAAACTAACCCCATCAAGTTCACCCCCATAGAATTCGACAGTTACACCTACCTGTTCGACACTATACTTTGATTCTGCTCTCCTAAAAGGAACATCGGCTTTCACAATTCCTTCTTCATCCACCAGAACTACTGGAAATGTCTCAAAAAAAGTAGGCATACGACGTACAAAAAGCTCATGTCCTTCTTTATCTCTAAAGATAGGGTGTCCTAACCAACCAACAGCTATTCCATCTCCATTGTCCATCGCACCTGCTCTGAATAACCCTCCTTTAGCTGGATTATTACCGATGTAATCATAAAAAGCTAGTTTCTCGGGAATTTTGGACCAAGCTTCCGATAAACTTAGATTTTCGGACAAACCGGCACGAACCCGTCGATCTATTTCTTGTTGAAAATATCCCTGATCCCACTGGTAACGAGTAGGACCAAATAATTCGACCGGAGCAGTTGCGGAGCCATACCACATGGTTCCAGCGACAATGAAAGCTGCAAAGAACACAGCGGCAATACTGCTGGATAGGACAGTTTCAATATTCCCCATACGTAATCCTTTGTATAAACGTTGGGGGGGGCGAACACTGAGATGGAATAAACCTGCTAAGATACCCAATATACCTGCTGCAATATGGTGAGAAGCTATTCCTCCCGGAACAAAAGGATCAAAACCCTCAGCTCCCCACGCTGGATTTACAGGTTGTATTTTTCCAGTTAGTCCATAAGGATCAGACACCCATATTCCAGGACCATACAAACCCGTTACATGAAACGCTCCAGATCCGAAACAAGCTACTCCTGAGAGGAACAAATGAATTCCGAAGATCTTGGGCAAATCTAAAGAAGGTTTTCCTGTACGTTCATCACAGAATATGTCTAGATCCCAATAGACCCAATGCCAGATAGCTGCCAAAAAGCACAAGCCAGAAAACACAATATGTGCCCCGGCCACACCTTCATAACTCCAAAGACCTGGATTGGTTACAGTTTCTCCGGTGATACTCCACCCACCCCATGAATTGTTTATTCCCAAACGAGTCATAAAAGGTATAACGAACATACCTTGTCTCCACATTGGATCAAGAACAGGATCGGATGGATCAAAAACTGCTAATTCGTACAGAGCCATTGAACCGGCCCAACCAGAAACTAGAGCTGTATGCATTATATGTACAGAGAGCAACCGGCCAGGATCATTCAATACGACGGTATGGACACGATACCAAGGCAAACCCATGGAAATACCCCTTTATCAAAGAAAAGTAGACATTATGTAACTTTCTCGCATTAGAAGAGACCATGCTATGGAGCTAAACCTTTATCGAATCATCTCAAGGGTTAACATCTATTCGAGGTCATTGCTAATAACAGTTCCGGAACAATTCTGTTCAGAATAGCAGGGAGAAGCGTAAATATTTTATCATTTATGTGTACCAATGCACAATGTGGAGATTGGTCCCATTTCTACTGATCGAGCGCATAAATACAATACTTGCTCCTTTTTTTAACAACCTGCAAAAGAACTCGATTTCCCTGATCTTTTCGTTCTTCTACGAACGATGTTTATTTTTGAATTTATGGACCAAATATGATATAATCATCGTGTCATAAACACATCCTAGAAGCCTCATCTCTTCTTATACTTCACGTTTCCATATTAGAGCATAGTGCTTCACTTCTCTTTATTGAAACAAATGCCCATTGGTGTTCCAAAAGTTCCTTTTCGGATCCCTGGAGAGGAAGATGCAGTTTGGGTCGACGTATAGTGCGACTTGTCGGACATATTGGGTTATACGGAATTTCCCCGTTATCTCTCCTGATGAGATATTTCCTGCTTCATTCAGGATCGATTCAACTATCAATAATCTAGAGCGTGAAGTGCGATTAGATCGTTTAGGAGGAAAGAGATTCTCAATCATGAGAATCCATGGTTAGCTCAGACCAATAAAGTATTAAGGCTCCGTTCAAAAAATCCCAAATTGGTGATATATCTAGAATTCCTAGATAGAACCCATCGATGAGTGATTTGGAACTATCAATAGATGGAGTAATAGAACAATAGATGGAGTAATAGAATCTATTTGAGAAGATATTTGACATAAATCATGGAGCGGATCGAAAAGATAAAAATGGCAGTAGGTTTACTTGTCCTATATGTACGAATGAAACTCGGGCAGATGCTTCCCCGGAGTAGAGCATAAACCTAAAGATGTCTCAAAAACCTATTTGAAAACAAGAAAATTTCGCTGTGACCAAAACGATTGGATTTCAATGGAGCGATACATCGATTAAGAGGTAGTTCAATAAGTTTAGCTAATTATATTCTCAGGGAGAAGACGAACTTGAACCAATGGTTATGAAAAAAAAAAAGGAAAAACTCTTTTAGGGAATTCTTTTAGATAAGATCTCGCTATGAAAAAAGAAAGGGTCTGGGATCGATACATAACTTTTTGCAATCACTTGAGCCGTATGCATTTAAAGGTGCGTGTACGGTTCTTAAGGAAGAAGAGCTATTTCACTATCCTAATCAACCGACTTTATCGAGAGAGATTACTTTTTCCGGGTCAGCAGGTCGATGATGAGATCGCAAATCAACTTATTGGTATCATGATGTATCTGAATGGAGAAGATGAAAATAAAGATATATATCCATATATTAACTCTCCCGGTGGAGCAGTGATACCGGGAATATCTATTTATGATGCTATGCAATTTGTAGTACCAGATGTGCATACAATATGCATGGGGTTAGCTGCCTCGATGGGATCTTCTGTCCTAACTGGGGGGGAAATTACTAAACGTATAGCATTACCTCACGCTTGGCGCCAATGAGTTTTTCTTGGAGAAGGAGCGATGTAAAAAGACTATGCCTTTGCCAAATAAAAGGTAATAATAGCATGGCATTTCGAGCCCGATACAAACATCATCTTTTTGTTCTTTTGAAATAGAATTACGTATCGAGATAGTAGAACAAAGTTTCTTCCCGATTTTACAATCAATTCAATCCTATGTATCGTGGCATGGGTCTATTTTAGCGTCATAACCCCTTTTGTTCTTGCACCAAGATTCTCTTTCGGATATTTATCAAATTATTTATGAAATAGAGAATCTCGATCAGATCTCATCAAAAGAAAACTTTGGGATTGCTAGATCGAAAGATAGATATATAAAGCAACGGAACCATCGTAGTATTTCTATTATTACGGGAAAAAAAGATGGTAAATAGATCATCCGAATGTTGGGGGTCATTTGTATTTCTCTCAGTTTGACTCGAAATGGGATGAGATCTATTATAGAGCCGTATGCACAAAAAATGCCTGTACGGCCGATTCATTTGATTTATTTTTTTTTTTTTTTTTTTTTTTTTTTTATTCCAAAATTTCCCGAGATCAAGGAAACGATCATCTATTATCAGGGTTATGATCCACCAACCTGCTAGTTCTTATTATGATGGACAAGCAGGAGAATGTATCATGGAAGCGGAAGAGGTATTGAAACTTCGCGATAGCATTACGAATGTTTATGTACAAAGAACAGGCAAGCCCTTATGGGTCATTTCGGGGGACATGGAAAGAGATGTTTTTATGTCAGCAACAGAAGCCCAAGCTTACGGCATTGTCGATCTCGTAGCGGTGGAGAATACTGAGGATCTCTTGTGAATTTCTTTTGATGATGAACATTTGATCCCTTATTTCCCTTTCTTCTGGAAAGGGAAAATGAAAGTGATTCATTTCATAATGACCTAATATGGTTAGGATCGATCTGAACCAGTCAATTCCGCATACGATCTAAAGTGCCAACTATTCAACAACTCATTAGAAATACGAGACAGCCAATAGTAAATGGAACAAAATCTCCTGCTCTTCGGGGATGTCCCCAGCGTGGAGGAGTGTGTACTAGGGTGTATGTGCGACTCGTTCGGATCAAGAGCTGAAACAGACTAGGAGATCCTTATAGCAGAATAACTCTCCTACTGCAGCAAGTACAGATCTATAATCTACTCTTATGGGGGATGATCTTTATGGTTTCCATTGGTGCAAATCCAATCACCTTGATGTGGGATGAAAAGCAATTCCTCATTGGTAGCGAATGGTTATCAATCCATTGAGCGGGGAAAATAGTGCAAATTGAAGAAGCAATTATGCTCATATTGCCGCAAGAACGGACTGACAAGGTCAGCTGCCTAGCCAATCCTCATAATTCCATGTCGTCACTGTATGGATAAATCTTATCGCAGGAGGACTTATTACTTGAGAATTCGGGGTAGAGCTGGAGATGGTAAACTGTACAAGTTACCAATAACATCCTCATCTCGTATTTCATAAATGAAAGGCTCCGGCGTATAGAGGGGACCTCACCGTTAAAGGAAGAACCGTAAAAACGATGGAACCCATGATTTTTTCTTAGTGCGAGGTCCCATCCCCCGCTTACCGAGAGGATGCCTAACCAAGAGAAAATAGAAAATTATGGTTGGGAAGGTTACAGTAGCAAGAGCCATTGGAATCCCTATTTCATACATTAGAAGAACCAGTTTTATTCTTAATAGACCAAATCAAAGAATGACTGATAATCAAGCAATTCTCAATTAGTGATTTATGAGAGTAAACTTCAATGACCAGAATTAAACGTGGATATATAGCTCGGAAACGTCGAAAAAAGATTCTTGCATTTGCATCAGGCTTTCGAGGAGCTCATTCGAAACTTTTTCGAACTGCTGACCAACAAAAAATTAGAGCTTTAGTTTCTGCTCATCGAGATAGGGGTAAGCGAAAGAGAGATCTTCGCCGTTTGTGGATTACTCGAATCAATGCAGCAGCCCGTAATAATGGAGTTTCTTATAACAAATTTATCCGATATTTGTACAAAAGGCAGTTGCTTTCAAATCGCAGAATACTTGCACAAATCGCTGTATTAGATAAGAATTGCTTTTCCACGATCATCAACAATATTATCGAATGATGAAATAGGTGGAACGGAATCCCCCGGAGAATTCCCTCCGGGAAGGTAGAGACATCGAAAATTGAGAAATATTGAAAAAGAAACAGATCCCTTTTGATTTCTTCGATTTTTTTAGACAATGAGATCTTCCTCTTTATTGAACAGATATTCCAGCTCCGATTCAATCAAAGAGCAGGTTCATTTCTAGGGATCAAATTAGTTGTCATTATTAAGGAAAGGTGACGAAGATGGAATACGAGCTCGTTTAATAGCAATAGTCATTAGGCGCTGCTGTTTTGGGGTCAATCTACTCACCCGTCCGGATAATATTTTTCCTCGTTCGCTAATAAATTGACTAATTGAGCTCATATTTTTATGATCAATTTGATCTCTCGATCCAATTGGCGGCAAACGTCTACGAAAGGATCGCTTAGATTTATTCATAGTTTATTTCATGAATCTTTTCAATACTATTTATTTTATTCCTTTTAAATACTATTTATTTTATTCAAAATCTTATTCAAATCATTATAGATTTCCTACAATACCATTTTGTTACAAATCTTCCTAAAATCCCCCCCCTTTTTTTTTTTCTATTTTACTATATCTATGATTGATTCCTATCCCTTTGAATAGTATGTTCGATCTATTTCTTTATCTCTCCGTGAATAGTATGTTTGTAACAATAGGGACAAAATTTCTTCAATTCCGATCGAATAGGTGTATTGCGTCGATTCTTTTGAGTAATATATCTAGAAACACCCGGGTATTTTTTATCAACACTATCTCGAGTACAACTAGTGCATTCCAAGGTAATTTTTACTCTTACATCTCCACCCTTGGCCATAAGCTTACTCCGGATATAAAGTCCACTTTACTTTTCGATAAAAAAAAGAGAAAGGGTAGATGGGATCAAATGATTCAATCTTTTCTTATTCTTTCTCGTAATGCGTAATGAAATATTGAATCAGAAGTTTGAAATGGTACTCACGATCTTTATAGAAAGAGCCTCTAGACCTAGATCTCTATTTAGATTTACTCCCCCCCCCCCGTTCCACTCTAGGACTCGTCGATTTGGGAACAAATTCACTTATTTCATTTTCCCACGAAGAAAAGGAAGGGAGTGATCTAGCATAATTTTATCCTTTTTCCTCTTTTCCTTTCGGAGGAGAACTAAAATGAAAAAAAGGGAAAAGTCAAAGCATCTGGGAAAAAACGATTGATCTCTATCAATAGACCGGCCAAAGACCCGAACCATAAAGTAGCTAGCACAGGCGCTGTGGAAAGATATGTCTTTATATCTCGCATTGTAAGTTTTCCTCATAGATCGTGGTACTTATATGATATGGTTAGCTACATCTGTGTTTATGGGTCACTTGTACTTGTACGGGGAACTCGTCGGAACTGAAAGGGATATGTACAGTGATCCAGGATACAAGATGCTCCTCCTAGTTCTAGAACAGAAAAAAGATATTCTCAAATATCGCGATAGTCATTCTTCTAAATGAGAGATTCTCTGTGTACATAGTCCATTTGCAAGACCGAAAAATAATGAAAGTGTAAGAAATGTGAGAAAAAAAAGATTTTCATCGTATAAAATAACATTGTCTAACAATTGAAAGGGATGTAGCGCAGCTTGGTAGCGCGTTTGTTTTGGGTACAAAATGTCGCGGGTTCAAATCCTGTCATCCCTACCTATTCCTTTCCCTATGGAAGAGAAAGAAAGAAGAACAAGGGATCAATTGAGATCGATTTGGATGGAACATCAACTATCAGTGATTGAATCATACCATATACAAAAGTATTTTTTTGGGGTACAAAAGGTCTGTTTTTATTTATCTCTCATCTAAATACTTTGATAAGAAAGCGCTCTTAGTTCAGTCCGGTAGAACGTAGGTCTCCAAAACCTAATGCCGTAGGTTCAAATCCTACAGAGCGTGATTCTTTTCATATCGAAATCAAATTTTATTGATGGATCATCAATAGCTTCAACTGTAACAATCAATGGAATCTGACCTCCCGAAATAAGTGGGAGGTCAATGAAAAAGGATGTTCCTCAATCAAATATCCAATTGATCACCACGTCGGTATTGTAAATATGCAGTTACAGATGATCCGGCCGAAGTTATAGGAATTAGACCTAACACAATTCCAGAGGGCAAAGCTTCAATCATTTCGATTCAGATAAATAAATATAGGTAATATCCACTTTGGATAGTACCCTAAAATTGCTATGAATCTCAATAATTAGAAATCGGCATTGGGAGAAGCAACGGAATCATCGGAATATTGAATGAACCTAAAGGGGTTTCCTTCTTCTTGATTTCAAAGAAGTCGTATCTTGCTTGAACCAATGAATAGGGCTAAGGTGAAGATTAGGGAAGCCAATAGAAAGCCAAAATAGCTAGTTATAGTAGGCGTGAAAAAACTGAATGGAATACGTTTGCTACATATCTTTACGAGGCAATTACCTAAGTTTTCTTTTTCATAACCTAGAATAGGATGGGAATACGAAAGATAAATTGTCCAAATGGGTACCAATTCGTAATCCTGTATTAACCAGTCACTATGAATGTTACGAACAAACATGAACGAGAAGGAATATCTGATTAAAAATAGGTTCATTATCTCAGATAAGGGATTCCAAAAATGAATCAAGCGATCCACGAATAACACCAATACCAACTGACCCTATTTGGGAATTATGGAACGCAATCTTCTTTCAAGAGCTACAAGGTAAACGAATTGAATTCAATCATTCCGATTGAATCACCTGGCAGTATTTTCTTATTCTTTTTTTTTTTTTTAACATGGGAATCTGGGAATGATCCAATCGTACCCGTTACTCTAGTAGTACAAATAAGAATTGAGGAATCCCGAAGGAAGAAAACGAAAATGTCATCCCCCTCTTCTTCTTTTTTTTTCCAAAAGAGAGAAACTTGTGCTCCAAATCGAGCATAAGGTTTCATGGTCCCAGGCCTAGCAATTACCATTCCACGTTCCACATACTGTTTCTGCATATTTCGAAGGAACATTCTTACGGTATTTTCAGCAAGTATAGAGTATTCCTAAATATCTTCGAACCTATGATATATGATAGTTGTACCGCGAGTCTCTCTCTCTCAATCCGACTATTTAGACTGTTCTTCTCGTTCGAATAGTTCCTCTTTCTGTACAATCGGAGTAGCTTCAGTTCCAAAGATTGGGACGGAAAGAACCTCTTCTGCGGTCATAGGAAAGGTTTTCATAGGAAAAGTTTTGTGAATTTCACGTTTAGGTGTAGGATCCACTTTATCCATCATTCCTAGATCTCATCGATCCACTTATTTGCATCTCTATATGAATTCTTAAAGCTAGTAGGGCAGGGCCTGGTACTACAAGAATTCTATCTACTGGAAAATAGGAATAGCTCGATCCTCACATACCTACAATTCGACCAAGTTCCATAAGATTTCAATATTCACCTGGTCCTCCTCATCCAGTAATACTGTGAGATAAGTAATACTTACTCATTCGGCCAAAGTACTTTGTTATTAAGTGATTAGGTTCGTGGCATAACTCCACCTGCTCTCGATTGCTATTGGGAGAACACCCTCTATTTATGTAACACCAAGGATCCTCCCTTTATATAACCCAAATGACTGGGATGATCTACACAAACATAATAGAAAGAGAGGAAAAAAGGATCTTATTCTAGATGAGTTGCATTGATAGTGATGCCCCTTGCTTCTTCCTCCGAAGAGACATCAATCTCATCCCCTTTATTCACTATACATCCGCCTGGAGCAATTCGAGCCACTACAACGACCACTGCTGAAGTGGTTTTCGCCATGATCCATGTGTTCAATTGTCCAATATCTACATGAGGTTCCTCACGTCCGAGTCTATCCCGCCGAGGAGACATACGAGATTCTTTCTCCAGTGGGGAAAACTGGGAGAATAAAGAAATTGATTAAGTTGACCGTAATTGGGAGGAACAGAATCATTATATCCCTTCCTTTCTAATCTGAATCGAAATTGTATTGCTGTGTCAGAGGAAGGCTAGCTATACCGGTCCAATATACCTGAAATATACCCTTGGTATAATATTGACAATCCAACAAGGATTAGAGAAGATATCAGTAATTCTCCATCTCCTAATCTCTATCTTTTATGGGATCAATTCCCCCTTGGCTGTACAAGAATATACGGAGCTGAACATGTCTGGGAATACGGGAGAACGCTCTTTTGCTGACATTATTACCAGTATTCGATACTGGGTTATCCATAGCATTACTATACCTTCCCTATTCATTGCAGGTTGGTTATTTGTCAGCACGGGTTTAGCTTACGATGTATTTGGAAGCCCCCGGCCGAACGAGTATTTCACAGAAAACCGACAAGAGGTTCCATTAATCACTGGCCGTTCCGATCCGTTGGAACAACTCAATGAATTTACTAGATCTTTTTAGGAGGTACCAATGACCATAGATAGAACCTATCCAATTTTTACAGTTAGATGGTTGGCCGTTCACGGACTAGCTGTACCTACAGTTTTTTTCTTGGGATCAATATCAGCAATGCAGTTTATCCAACGATAAACTCTATCTAAATCACAGAGCTATGACACAATCGAACCCGAACGAACAAAATGTTGAATTGAATCGTACTAGCCTCTACTGGGGGTTGTTACTCATTTTTGTACTTGCTGTTCTATTCTCTAATTACTCTTTCAATTAAAAACAGTGCCTCTTATCTCATCCGGAGAGATCTGATACTCATAATTATCCATGACTGTTTATGTCTTGAGCATGACTACTTAATAAAATGTGAAAGGGAGCAAGAGAAATGGCCGATACTACTGGAAGGATTCCTCTTTGGCTGATAGGTACTGTAACTGGTACCCTTGTGATTGGTTTAATAGGCATCTTTTTCTATGGTTCATATTCTGGATTAGGGTCATCCCTATAGTAACAAAATGAACTGAACATAGATAAAAAAGACTATACATGTGAAAGTGAAGATTTCAATAAGACCTTACCCTTCTTTTAACTCGAAGAAGGGTAAGGTCTTATTGAAATCTATTTTCAAGATTTACTTCTATATGAATCAGAAGATTCGTACAAATTACACGATTCTTTCAGCTACTCCAATGCCTTCTAGTAAAGTGATGAACCAATCTATTCTTTCGCTTCTGATACGTATTATCAAATAATTGGATTAATTTATACATTTCAGCTGTTCCTCCTAGGAAGAATGACTAAGGAATGGATCGTCCCGCCGCATAATATGCATGACTTTTGTTCATTTTCCCCAAATGAGAGATTCTGCGGATCATCCCTCTAAAAGTTAGAACTACGATAATCCGAATGTGTGAATATAGAATTTGAGCTCTTATGGTCCAAGCCGGAAATAGCACCTTTTCCCTTTCTATCTGAAATGAGCCTTTTTCATGAATTTGCTAGATAGATCCCATTTGCTCAATGAGTGGTATTGCCTTTTCTATCCATTTGCTCCTCTTTTTTCATGAACTTGAAAGGTTCTCAGTAGGACGTGCGAAAGACTTGGGATTTTACGAACGGGATCAGAAAAATCATTAGTTCCTCTTACCCTAAAGAGAAAGCGTAAAATCGATTTCGATCAAAGATTGAGGATCAGGAAGATAAGAATCTTTCCCGAGATCGTTTAGTCCCCCTCTTCCTTTTTTTCTCCTTCCTTCCCTTTGATATCCTTCGGATCATTCTTCTAGATATGATGAATGGATAAGAAAGCAAAAGAAAAAGGCTATATGGCACGGATATGGTATATGCTATGTAGCATATGAATAGAGGGCTGTTCGGCAAGTTGATCTGTTCTAGTGCTTATCAAGTCACTCCCTATTTGAAATGCACATATCTATCTATAGATAGATCTAGTAATGACTCATATCTTATTTACGAACAAGGGAGGGGAGATGATGATATTGAGGGCTCTCCAGGGGCATGACCTTATTATTTGAATTGTACATGATTGCATCAGCCACCAATAAACAGCCAAACCTTTCGGTCAACCTCATGTTTGAAAATCTATGGACCTAAAAATTCATCTCGGCCAATTGAACTTTCTCAAATTGTTTCTTCTTAAGGACCAAAAAGATTTGTGCCAAAATGACAGATGCCAGGAGTAATAAGAGACCTTGAACACGTAATGGATCTTGAAGTACTATTTCTGCATCTCCTTGGCCAAATCCACCCACATTAGGATTATTCGTTAATGGCTGATCAACTTTGATGAATTCACCCTCGGAAATAAGAAGTTCCGGTCCCGGAGGTACGATATCCACCACTTGACGACCATCTGATGCATTATCGATAGTGATTTCATATCCACCCTTTTCTTTACGTAATATTTTGCTCACTCTACCCGTTGTTGAAGCATTATAGACCGTATTGTTGCTCTTGCTTCCATCGGGATAAATTTGTCCCCTTCCTCTATTACCACCCACATATATGGGATATTTAAGAAAATGAACTTCTTTATTAGTAGCAGGATTCGGTGAAAGGATGGGAAACACAATTTCACTATATTTCTGACCGGGAACAGGACCTATTACAAGAATCTCTTTTTGATTAGGACGATAATTCTGAAAATAAAGATTACCTATTTTTTCTTTAATCTCGGGAGAAATACGATCAGGAGGGGCTAATTCAAAGCCCTCAGGTAAAATTAGAACAGCTCCTACATTCAAAGCCCCTTTCTTACCATTAGCAAGAACTTGTTTTATTTGCATATCGCAGGGGATTTGAACAACTGCTTCAAATACAGTATCAGGAAGCACGGATTGTGGAACCTCAATATTCACAGGCTTCTTAGCCAAGTGACAATTAGCACATACAATACGTCCAGTTGCTTCTCGGGGATTCTCATAACCCTGCTGCGCAAAAATGGGATATGCATTTGAAATAGATGTCCGAGTTATCATATGTATCATGACCAAGATGGAAATTGATCGAGTCATCCACTTTTTCATCCAGTCATAAGTATTTATATTCCGCATGGTTCGATTATTGGTTCCAAATCTCTTTACGATAAATGGGGTAGATAGCTACCATAATTACCTGCCCGCAATTCCGCTATTATATTAACTCCAAAAGTAATAAATCAGAAGTATCCCACTGAAAGAGAGGGAAAGGAGGAAAGGGAAGAGAAAGAGTAAAAAGGAGATCTGTAATAGTTAGTTTCTGTACGAAAATCCAATTCCTATTCACTCGTTGTCGGATAGAACAACCTATTCTTTATTCATTCCTATTTATTCATTCATTGAATGATAAATCACTACAAGTGAAGGAGATATACGATTTAAGTGACGGAAGATCCAATATTTGAAAATTGTATCTGAGATGACCGGAAAAGTTGAAACGAGACCAGATATTCTTTGTTCATCATGAGAAAACCCATAATTTTCGGAGATCGAATCGATCATCAGTTCCCAACCATGGGGCGAATGGAACCCAATACATAAATCGGTTACTAAAAGAATAGAAAACGCTTTCATCGTATCGCTCAGGCTATGGAATAATTCTTGGATCCAAGAATTGATAACGACAAGTTTTTCCTTACCCAGAATGAAATAAGCACCTGGAGTAGCAAAACATATAAAATTTGCCAATAAATGTGAGATGATCTGGATCAAATCTTCATTGTACATTTCGACTAATTGGATCGTTTTTTTGCGAATCTCTATACGAAGATCTTGTGAATGTGTTTCCGAAGAATCTTCCACCATTCTCTCCAACAGGAATAGTTCTTCTATTTCTCCGAATCTTTCTAGAGCGTTTTCTTCTTGGAGATAATCAGAAAATTCCCGAGACTGACCAGTATTCCACCAATTCGTAACCCAAGGTTCCAAACCTTTCTGGAATGAAATAGAGATTCCCCAGGGCAGTAATACTAGACATGCAAGGTATCGTAGGGAAGCTAATGCTTTATATTTGGCCACTTTAAATTCGTGAATCGCTAACGAACCCGATTCACCCGTCAGCTCTGTCCGAAATCTGGATAAAGTACGAGTTGTAGAACGAGGTATGGGACCTATAGATTCAGGATCTACTGCGTAATTGTTCGACCCTTAAAAAAAAATATTCTTCGGATGAGGAACGGTTTGTTCCGGATAAAAAGGAGGAAAAAAAAAATAAAAATAAAAGGAAAGAGACGAATGTTTATTGGCAAAAAAGAGAGAGAACTTAGGGATAGAATCCATTATCATTTAATAAATTGGTCTAAAAATGCCAATTCTGCGCTCCAAAGGACTCCAGTATATTACGAATACTGAAATTCTCGAATTCCGTACGCATATATGGAATTGGAGTTCGACAAAGACATTTTGGAGAGAATGCCATATCTAGTAATTGTTTCATGTCATATCCGTCTACTGGCTCTATAGGCCTTCTACAAGGAGCGATATGGAGTCTTTGGGAACTACCGAAGGAATTTGCATTGATATGATCATCACATAAGTACTACTTTGCGGGAGGGAACTGCATGGTATTTATCCCGAACAAATCTTAGTTACATTGTAACTTCCCTCTCTCTGGTACATATAGATCTGTCCGTTAAGATGTTCGAAGAACAACGAGAGAACATCCATTCCTTGGTTCATTTCAAAATACTTCAATTGATATACGCAAGAAACGAGCTAATTCGGCAGCTTTTTGTTCCATTTCCCGTAAGGTTAAATTCTCACCGGTACGAGCTAGGGGAATGTCTCGCTGGCCCTTTATTTCCATATAAAGAACACGACGGGGATAAAGACCTTCTTGAACTTCCATTTTGATCGCCTGAATATCTTTCATGAGAAATCGAAGAAAAGTACGACGATTTCTTCCAGGAAATCCCCAACGAAAAAGACATACAATTCCTTCTTCTTCATCAAACTTATCGTAACCACTACCTACATTCCATAAAATTGTACACCACAAATAAGAGCTAATGAACAGACCTGCAATACCATAAAAACACATTACAATTCCTTGTGGAACAAAAAGGATTTGCTGAGATGACAATACGGGTATCAGGTTCTTACCAAGATAACTTGAAATTCCGACCAAGAAAAATCCTAGTGAACCAAAAAAAAGGATACAAGCCCGACAAAAATTACTTGTTCTTCGAGATCCTGTTATAGGTTCTATCCAGAGCCATTCAGATCGCCAATTCATAACAGATTTTATTCAATTTCGTCCTACTCGGTTTTAGAGAAAATGGCCAAAACTTGACTCCTTTGGCTTCCGAAGTAACTCTTATTAACTAGCTATATGCATATCAAAGAATTTTTATCTAAAATAACATTTACTTTCTTTCTCTCCTTTCCATGTTCCCCATTCTTTCTATTTTTTAGGAAATTACTTATCAATTGTAAAAACAACACCTCGCCGGATCAGTGGAATAGAAATACCATCTCCATATACACATAGATATGTATGCGTATAAAGATAGAAATCTCTATACATTTATACATGCATACATATGGTATATGTACCACATGGTACACCTCCCATATGTTGATAAATAGATATAGATATCTATTTTGTTCGTGTCCGGAGTAGGATTAGTCCCATTTAAGATCATCAGGAACAGATAGATATCCCATTTATTCCACAATTGAGAGATTCAAATTGATCTATAAGATCTGATCCGATCAGATTTATAAAATCTCGTCCTTCTGAACATAAAAGTACAAAAAAGCCATTGTAATTGCCGGAAAAAATAAGCCCGCTAAAGGCACGAAAATCGAAGGTAAGTTGGGATTTGTCATAGAACGAATACCCTAATATTTATCTCTATTACAAGGAATGATTATAGGACCAAATAAGTGTACCTAGTCGCCCCTCTCCATAAAAGACATGCACGAGAATCTTGTTCCTTTTTCCGTCAAATATTTTCATGAGTCTCTGTAAAATCATTTTACGTCGAATCCGAGATATTCTTTTTATTCTTATTCATTTTTTTATGTCTATGAGATCCGGAGTCAATAATGAATGAGAATTTTTGGTATTAGGACTCAATAAATGTATACAAATATATCACAGCGCTTATCCATATTATAACACTTGATCAAATAGTAGCAAGAACATGGATCCGTAATTTTCCCCAATTCCGGGGAGCGATAAATTTACTATTCTATTGCATATCGTTCATAAGAATAGTTAGTTACTATTTAGTTGTTAATATTGAGTTCCTATTAATAATAGGATCGAGGATCAATAATTGGCTAAAAAAAGGAAAGATGAGGAACAATTCTCTGAAGTTGATTCTTTCGATTTTCGCTATGAGAGGGGACTGTATCATTGTCACTTTCGTTACGAGGAGCTGAACTTGAGAATTGTTGTTCGTTACAAGAAACTAAACCTAACGTTCGTTCTTTTTCACAAGGAATTAAACCGTAAAGTTGAAATGGCTCACTCAGAACACCTTTTAAAAGACTACGCGGAACGATCAGATCAAATGAACCATGATCAAATAAATGCTCAGCTACCTGCAAACCGTCAGGTACTTTCTGACCTGATGTTTGTTCGATTACTCTTCTACCTGCAAATGCAATGTATGCTTTAGGTTCAGCAATGATGATATCTCCCAACATACCAAAACTAGCAGTCACTCCACCGGTTGTGGGATATGTAAGGATCGATACATATAACAACTTTTTCTCCAATTGATGGATATATAAAGCAGTAGATATTTTAGCCATTTGCATTAAACTGAAACTTCCCTCTTGCATGCGTGCTCCTCCGGAAGCACACACCATGATTACTGGGAGAAATTGCTTGGTAGCGTATTCGATCAGACGAGTAATTTTCTCACCTACCACGGAGCCCATACTACCTCCCATGAACTGAAAATCCATAACTCCAATTGCGATAGGAATACCATTTGGTCGACCTATGCCTGTTTGAACAGCATCAGTTAAACCTGTCCTTATTTGGCAGGAAGTGATACGATCTATATGAGGTTCATCCTCAAAATGAAATTGAATCGGATCTGGGGCGGCCATGTCCTCATCCATAGGATGCCAAGTGCCATGATCAATTGAAAGTTCGATTCTGTCTGAACTACTCATTTGCAAATGATATCCACATTCTTCACAAACACTCTTATTCTGTCTCAAATATTTCATATAGAGCAAGTTCTCACGATTGTCGCACTGGACCCATAATCTGTTATTAAAATCAATCTTTATATTCTTGTTCTTGTCCATCTCATTGACGATATAGTCCTTACTAGTCCTTTCGATCAGATCTTCGATTGATCCACTTATTTTACGCCTTTCTTCGAACCATTCTTTCAAGGACATAGAGTTCTACCTAGATATGAGTATAAAAAAGGGGAGGAGATCTCTTGTTACTTTGCAATTTTCTTTTCCATGAGGGATCTTATTAGACAAAATAGATCCAATTATTAGTATATTAAGTATTACTATTATTAAGTAATACTATATTATTAGTATTAGGATCGTTACCGAAAGAATAGTGGGATGAATCATTTCCATTTTATTCGTAGTAATCCGAAGCATTGATCCGAGATTATGATAGAACCTTTTATTTGGTTATCAATAAAGATTCTCTTTTATACCACAAGAAAGAGTAATTATCATCCGAGAGAGAAGGATCATACGATATGATCGATCCGTTTTCCCTCTTTATGAAACCTATGGAATCTTTGTAGAAAAGGTCTATGTCTCAGCACGGGATACAGCAAGGGGGACAATGTCCAAAATGGGCTAGGAGGGATTCGAACCCTTGACTTCATGGTCCGGGACCATGGTCTCTGATCCACTGAGCTACCAACCCTATAGGATGATCCATAAGATCAATTTATGGGATGGATAAAATCCATGCCAACAACATTTTCATAAGCTTTGAGCTATTCGATCTTGGGAAAAATAAATAAGATATTGATTTATGTATATAGGTATGTACATATTTATACATGTACATAGATAGATATGGATCTATGCATATATCTAATCTCCATTTACAATTCGGCTCAATCTTTGTAGTAAAAGATTGGGCCGAGTTCTATTAGGAAAACGAACGGAGAGTCACTCAATTACAAGACATCCATTGCCTCAAATTCAAATTTGATCTCCTTCCATACTTCACAAGCAGCAGCTAATTCGGGACTCCATTTACTAGCTTCGCGGATCACTTCATTACCTTCACGAGCAAGATCACGTCCTTCATTACGAGCTTGTACACAAGCTTCTAAGGCAACTCGATTCGCTACTGCACCAGGTGCATTTCCCCAAGGGTGTCCCAAAGTTCCCCCACCGAACTGTAGTACGGAATCATCCCCAAAGATCTCGGTTAGAGCAGGCATATGCCAAACGTGAATACCCCCCGAAGCTACGGGCAGAACACCTGGCATAGATACCCAATCTTGGGTGAAATAAATACCACGACTTCGGTCTCTTTCAATAAAATCGTCACGCAGTAGATCAACAAAACCCAAAGTTACGTCTCGTTCTCCTTCAAGTTTACCTACTACAGTACCGGCGTGAATATGATCTCCACCGGACATTCGCAATGCTTTAGCTAGCACACGGAAGTGCATACCATGATTTCTTTGTCTGTCAATAACTGCATGCATTGCGCGGTGAATGTGAAGAAGTAGGCCATTGTCTCGGCAATAATGAGCCAAGCTGGTATTTGCAGTAAAACCTCCCGTCAGGTAGTCATGCATGACGATAGGAACTCCCAATTCTCTGGCAAATACTGCCCTTTTGATCATTTCTTCGCATGTACCTGCAGTAGCATTCAAGTAATGTCCCTTAATTTCACCCGTCTCAGCCTGAGCTTTATAAATTGCTTCTGCACAGAAGCAGAAACGATCTCTCCAGCGCATAAATGGTTGGGAATTTACGTTCTCATCATCTTTGGTAAAATCAAGTCCACCACGAAGACATTCATAAACTGCTCTACCATAGTTTTTGGCAGATAAACCCAATTTGGGTTTAATGGTACATCCCAATAGAGGACGGCCATATTTGTTTAATTTATCTCTTTCAACTTGGATACCATGAGGTGGACCTTGGAAAGTTTTGGAATAAGCAGGAGGAACTCGCAAATCTTCTAGGCGTAGAGCTCGTAGGGCTTTGAATCCAAATACATTACCTACAATGGAAGTGAACATGTTAGTAACAGAACCTTCTTCAAAGAGGTCTAAGGGGTAAGCTACATAGGCAATAAATTGATTTTCCTCCCCAGGAACGGGCTCGATGTCATAGCATCGCCCCTTGTAACGATCGAGACTGGTAAGTCCATCGGTCCAAACAGTGGTCCATGTACCAGTGGAAGATTCAGCGGCTACTGCAGCTCCCGCTTCCTCAGGCGGCACTCCAGGTTGAGGAGTTACTCGGAACGCTGCTAAGATATCGGTATCTTTGGTTTGATATTCAGGAGTGTAATAAGTTAATCTGTAATCTTTAACACCAGCTTTAAATCCAACACTTGCCTTAGTCTCTGTTTTTGGTGACATAAGTCCCTCCCTACAACTCATCAATTAATAACTCTTGCAAGGACGAGGTCTGCTCGACATGGATCGAACGTAAAGAAAGGATTTCACAGGAATCTCCTGCGGAACCATGAACTAACTCAAGTCGTCCGTTATTGGGCAATAAGATTTGCCAAATACACTATTATTGTATAATGTTCTTTATGTATGGCGCAACCCTATCTTTGCTTTTCAAGTTCCTCCATGCATTGACCCAAGGACCTTTCAGCTATTAGACTAGTTAATGGATTTAAAGAACCGAATCGACCTTTGATCCTAATAGATAATATATGTATGTGTAGATTGTAGATCTAAAAGCAGATATATAGGACGAAAAAAAAAAAAAAAAAGAAAAAAGAAAAAATAGATGTGCGTATGAAAGGAAGAGACAACGACCGATGAGAGAAAGATTATGAATAGGGTTCAAGTTCCGCATTGAATGGATAATCTGGACGCAATCTGGGGTGAAATGCTTATAGTTATGGACAAATTGAAGACTTTCTCATGATTTTTATCCATCTACTTCATGTTCAAAATAAAAGTTGAACTTGAGAAGCGAAATATCACTAAGTAGATCAAGGTGGTAACTCTCATTCATCATGAACTGATCGATTCGATACTAAACATTTTTAATAGTATTAGCGAGCAATTCGAACAAATCTCCCTTTTTATTATTATGAGAACCAATCCTCTTGCTCTTGGGGTTCCCACACTTGTGGAAAAGAATGTGGGACATATTGTTCAAATCATTGGCCCAGTACTGGATGTAGTTTTTTCTCCAGGCAATATGCCTAATATTTTAAATTCTTTGATAATTAAGGGCAAAGATACGGCTGGTCAAGAAATTAATGTTACTTGCGAGGTACAACAATTATTGGGAAATAACAAAGTGAGAGCTGTAGCTATGAGTGCTACAGATGGTCTGAAGAGAGGAATGAAAGTAATTGACACAGGAGCTCCCCTGAGTGTTCCGGTTGGTGGAGCTACTCTCGGACGAATTTTCAATGTTATTGGAGAACCTGTCGATAATTTAGGTCCTGTAGATGCTCGCACAACATCTCCTATTCATAGACCCGCTCCTGCCTTTATACAGTTGGATACAAAGTTATCAATCTTCGAAACAGGCATTAAAGTGGTGGATCTTTTAGCTCCTTACCGCCGTGGAGGAAAAATAGGACTATTCGGGGGAGCTGGGGTAGGTAAAACAGTGCTCATCATGGAATTAATCAACAATATTGCTAAGGCTCATGGAGGTGTATCTGTATTTGGCGGAGTAGGAGAACGCACCCGTGAGGGAAATGATCTTTACGTTGAAATGAAAGAATCGGGAGTAATTAATGAACAAGATATCTCGGGATCGAAAGTAGCTCTGGTCTATGGCCAGATGAATGAACCACCAGGAGCTCGTATGAGAGTTGGGTTAACCGCCCTAACCATGGCTGAATATTTCCGAGATGTCAATGAGCAAGACGTACTTTTATTTATCGACAATATCTTCCGTTTTGTCCAAGCGGGATCAGAAGTATCTGCATTATTAGGCAGAATGCCTTCCGCTGTGGGTTATCAGCCAACTCTTAGTACAGAAATGGGTTCTTTGCAGGAAAGAATTACTTCTACCAAAGAGGGATCTATAACCTCCATTCAAGCAGTTTATGTACCTGCAGACGATTTGACCGACCCCGCTCCTGCTACAACATTTGCACATTTAGATGCTACTACCGTATTATCGAGAGGATTAGCTGCCAAAGGCATCTATCCAGCAGTAGATCCTTTAGATTCAACATCGACCATGCTCCAACCTTGGATCGTGGGCGAAGAACATTATGAAACTGCACAAGGAGTCAAGCAAACTTTACAGCGTTATAAAGAACTTCAAGACATTATAGCTATTCTTGGACTGGACGAATTATCAGAAGAAGATCGTTTAACCGTAGCAAGAGCACGAAAGATTGAACGTTTCTTATCACAACCCTTTTTTGTAGCAGAGGTATTCACTGGTTCCCCGGGTAAATATGTCGGTCTCGTAGAAACAATTAGAGGTTTTAAAATGATCCTTTCCGGAGAATTAGATGGTCTTCCCGAACAGGCCTTTTATTTGGTGGGTAACATTGATGAAGCTACCGCGAAGGCTATGAACTTAAAAGTGGAGAATTAATTTAAAAAATGACCCTAAATCTTCGTGTACTGACTCCTAATCGAGTTGTTTGGGATTCAGAAGTTGAAGAAATCATCTTATCTACCAATAGCGGTCAAATTGGCGTATTACCAAATCATGCTCCCATTGTTGCAGCTTTAGATATAGGGATCACAAAAATACGTCTCGATGGGCAATGGTCTACTATGGCTTTGATGGGCGGTTTCGCCAGGATAGACAATAATAAAATCACCATATTGGTAAATGATGCAGAGAAAGGTATTGACATCGATCCTCGAGAGGCTCGGGAAACTTTTCGAATAGCTGAAGCTGACCTAGCTCGAGCTGAAGGCAAGAGACAAGTGATTGAAGCTAATGTAGCTCTCAGAAGAGCCAGGACACGATTAGAGGCTATCAGTGCTATTTTGCCCTCCGTCTCTAATTAACGTAAGGATTTCGGATAATTATTGAAAATGGATTCTTTATTCCAATCAAATCCAATAGTAGGTAAAACTTATTAGATACCAAAGTAAATGACATCTAATAAGTTTTACCTACTATTGGATTTGAACCAATGACTCCCGCCGTATGAAAGCGATACTCTAACCACTGAGTTAAGTAGGTCATTTATCATCATAAATAGAGTTGGATCTATGAACATTCTAAATGGAATTGAACTTATGAACAATATGTCCCTGGCAGGATTGAACTGATTGGGACGTATTAGATCATGAAATATCCACCTTGACAAAGGGGGATCCATTTGGTTATGATAGTGTATCATTAAGAATAGCAAGGGCTATAGCTCAGCAAGGTAGAGCACCTCGTTTACACGTGCGCCAATGCTTTTCAAGAGAGTTCATCGATTCATCTGATCCATGAAATAGATCTTATGTGAAATACTGATGTCTTACTCCATCGATCGATCTGGGAGAACAATAGCATGACAAGGATGAGGTTCGATCTGATTCCAATTCCGGATCTAGTTGATATGGTAAATCTCAGGTTCATTCAATGCTAGGCATAATGAGTACAATACGGGGACCTCAAAATATCTTCTTTTCGCTCTATGAACTTTGAGGTGTATGGAGTCTCATATTTAACTTTCAGAGCGATAGAGACTCTATTTGGGTTCAATCTGTGCCTGAACGAGGCAGACCTACGTCGAGGGAACGAACCTTTTGAATCACTTTGGGATTGCTTCCGAAAAAAAAAAAGAATAACTTGGAGCACACGGAGCCATCTTATTATCTTTCTGGAAAGGAAAGAATGGCAGACTAACTGATCGATCCATCAGTTCATGAAAGAGCCCAATGCAAGAAAAATGCATGTTGGGTTTTTGGAACAGTTCAAATCATTTCGATAATAATAACTTTGATCTGTTTTACCGAGAAGGTCTACGGTTCGAGCCCGTATAGCCCTATACATTCCACTGAGTTTTGGTATTACTATATTACTTATTTATCCTTATATCCCTTATTACCTATGACTCAGTCCTAAAGAGTCTCTTGGAGACTGTCAACTATTCTTATATGCCCATGAATAGATCGATAGGAACGTGGGAACGGGGCAGATCATCTAACTTATGATGATCCCTTGTTTATTGATCTATAAAAATCAGTAACACATGACTGACATGTTGATATGCTCTTATCACCCATTATTGAGGGGTTATTAATACACCTCCGATAACCCCAAGCAAGGTCACAATGATTTGTCCCAGTACATCTGTAAGGTCTGAATCTATTTGAGAACTTCGGTCGAATAGTAATTAGCATCGATCATCAAAACCTCATTGGTCTAACAGATGCAGGGGACTCCTGGTGTAATGAATGACTCAAGGGAGATCTAGAAAGGTATCTGCCCGATCTAAATAGTTCGTATCGCAGAAATGAAACTAATCGTGACATAATTTACGAAGGGCAAGGCCGTAATTCATATAAGAGGTACTCATAGATCAAATGAATTATAGAATGAAGTATTCTATATATACCCCGATTTGCACAATGTTCATCGAAATGTCCCGAGATCCAAATAAATACGTATTTATCAACAGCCTTTATGAAACTGATAGCCCGGAGCCGTAGGAAAAGAGGACAATTTGTGGATCACGATATTCTCTATCACTTTGATCCTATCGAGATATCAGTAAGTTCTGAATGGTTCTGAGATATAAAAGCATATCCAGATCCAAAAACTGCTGACAAAAACGTGAAAAGTTCATCCTGTAATCATGAAAATTATGAGCATACTTATTAGATACAAATATTGGATTGGAAAGCCCCATGCTTTTCTGGAGTATCCAATTATTCATTCAAAGAGTTTGTATTAGTCCCACTATTAGGTACAATTTGATCTGAAGTTCATACTCAAGAATTCGACTTCCATGAAAGGGACTTCGACCAATTCATATTAGAATTCATTCTATCTAGAGCACCCCAATAAGACTTAGGTTATTGGGTGGATGAATGGAGAGAATCTAACGATTTTCTTAAAATCGATCTCTCATCGAAATGAAACGATCCAGAATGGGACAACGTTTCATCATATGATAACCCTGATAAGATTGATCCGGGGTCTATTCGATCCGATCAAAATTTCCCATTTGATCTGGATCAGAGACGTGTACTCTATTTAGACCTATATGTGGTCTCGGGTGTTTTCCTGAATGCGTCGGATCTATCCTTATTGATCTAAACATATGCCTAAGAGTTGGAATGGAATCTATTGCCAAAGAAAGAGGCTCGATGCCAGCCATCCCCTGGAGTAGCCAGAATACTCGTATAGCATGTACGGAAATCAACGTCGAGTAATGTGAGATTCGAAAAGGATTAATTATTTGTATTGTAAATATACAATACGTACGATGGATCACGAGAACTTCTATGAATTACCCATGGAAACTCGGCTGTTATCTCGATCGAGAGTAAACGTACGATCATATCATCTCAGCAGCGTGTCTGAGAACGTGTATAACGCGGAGAATAATTGATGGGCATCGTCTCCGAGAATAAGACTCTTTTGTAGGTCTCAACAGAAAATGAGCAGATAGAGTCGTTCGGTTGGAATTTTTATTCCGATAGGTCCCCCCCCCACCCTCTCCGGCAGATCGTAAACTTGGCATAATTCATCCGCCGAGTGATTAGGTATTTCCTCCATTATTGTACAGGATTCATTCTGTTATTCCGATCGATCCGCTCCGATTGCTCATCATCATTCCATAATTCGAATTGATGTGGACCTTCCTTGGTAAGATCAGGATCCTATTTGGGTAGGCTTATCCAAGGAAAATCTGAGATCTCCGGATTCCTCCCCTACTTTACGATGGAATAACCTGGATCAGTTACCTTCTAAACATTATGTAAATCGTTCTGAAATGTATAAACGTCCGCCTCTCTCCCCTGATTGGTCCATTGGATTGGTCGGTAACGTATTCTTCGAAGTATCCTCCGTAGATCACTCCCAGTTCAGCTAGTTTTACCGTCGTGATTGGAACAGGAATTGTTTCTTGCTCTATTCAAGATTCCTATTACGGGATGCCCTGGAATCTTTATCCTGTTGACCTAGGGAGGGGTGCGACCAGAAACTTGTTCAGTTCGATCAACGCGGTTACATCAACAGAAGTTATAGGATCGCTTAATATTGTCCATCAATCCTAAAGTAGTATTTGTCGTTCAATGCCCGGCCGGGTCAACAAGGCACAAATAGACTTGGACCTTTATGAATTCCAATTCATATTCCCGGAATGGAACGACTGTCTTGATCCTGAATCAAAAGTCATATCACAGAGGAAATAACCCCTTAGTACTTTTTATCTTTAATAGACGGATCAATCCCTGTTACGGGATCGATAAAGATATTACTGAATGAAGCTCCGGGGGAAATAGTTTATCCGGCATATTATCGAACGGAATCAATTCTATATCTGTCCACATGTTAAATACATAGTACTGGTCGGATTCATCTATTAATAAGCTTCATTCTCCGCGAGATTGACCCATTCATTTCCATGGTCACTTGATCCTTTTTCTCTTTCTTCAGTACTACAAATGGATCTGGATACTACGAATGGACGATCCAATTGAATCTTACTCCTGGAATCATTTGTATAACGAACCAAAGCATTAACGCACGTTACAATTGTTTGAAGATTCATTCCAAATCTCTGACAACTGAGATTTCCCCCTTCTCATATTCTCCCAATATTGTGAAATGTTCACTATTTCCTTCCGTTGATGAATCCGGAAACCCGAAAATTTCTACACTTGTCCCATTACCTACATAAGTATCTGACAAAGAACTCAATTGTCCCTAAGGGCAATCGTGTGAGATGGACCATGCCGAAAAGGCATAATTCTACAAATTGAATACATAAGCCTTTTTCTTGTTATAAGAGATGGATAGGTTTCTGGGGGTTCAATGGAATATATAGATAAACTGAATATGGGTATAAAGAAATTCGGATATGAAACAAGCAGATGGAGTCGAACGACGCATCAGTGAAAAGAACGACCCTCCAATGAGAAAGATCCATATTTTGATGGACAAGATTCAAATATCGGAATAGAACATACAAGAAATCCTAAGCTCTTATAGAAATTCCTGGACATTTCCTTGCATTACATCAGGCCATGTCTCTCGTTACAACTCGAATCACGTGTAATTCGCCGAACCAATGTGCAAAACTGTGTTATTGCAAGATCGATTTCTAAGAAGAATCAATTTTTATTGTTTGACGGTAAATGAAAGTATATAAATGACTGATACGGGGGAGGAAGGATTAACCAGACTTTTCACTTCTGAAATAACCGGGGGTGAAATAAGTCGATTTCTCCCAGATAAATACGTAATACTTCTACATATCACATATACGAGTAATATTTCATTGAATGAATTTTGGAATAAGCCTTGGACAAAATAGTAATATGTAGATCGATGAAAATCAATTGTTCTATTTTTGGGAGAGGAGTGATGAATCCATTTACGGGAAAATGGAATAATTTGATCTATTTCACAGGAGTATATTCATGTTTCTACTTTTTGAATATGAGACTTTTTGGATCTTTTTACTAATATCTAGCCTCATGCCTATTCTGGCATTCCTAATTTCCAGAGCTTTAGCCCCCATTAGCGAAGGCCCAGAGAAGCTCACTAGTTACGAATCCGGTATAGAAGCAATGGGAGATGCTTGGATACAATTTAGGATTCGTTATTATATGTTCGCTTTGGTTTTTGTTGTTTTTGATGTTGAAACAGTTTTTCTTTATCCATGGGCTATGAGTTTCGATATATTGGGTATATCTACCTTTATAGAAGCTTCGATTTTCGTGCTTATCCTAATTGTTGGTTCAGTTCATGCATGGCGAAGAGGAGCATTGGAATGGTCTTAGCTTCCGAGTATTTGGGTGGTGGAGGGAAAGTAGAAAATGGCATAAAACCAGTGATGGGTTCTACAGAATCCCCTTTACTTGGTCAAACAACTCCAAATTCAGTTATTTCAACTACCCTAAATGATCTGTCGAATTGGGCCAGACTCTCCAGTTTATGGCCGCTTCTTTATGGTACTAGTTGTTGTTTTATTGAATTCGCTTCATTAATAGGTTCACGATTCGACTTTGATCGTTACGGTCTGGTACCAAGATCTAGTCCTAGACAAGCCGACCTCATCATAACAGCTGGCACTGTGACCATGAAAATGGCTCCTTCTTTAGTGAGATTATATGAACAAATGCCCGGACCAAAATATGTAATTGCTATGGGAGCATGTACTATTACAGGAGGAATGTTCAGTACAGATTCTTATAGTACCGTTCGTGGAGTGGATAAATTAATTCCCGTAGATGTTTATTTGCCGGGTTGCCCCCCAAAACCAGAGGCTATTATAGATGCTATAATAAAACTTCGTAAAAAGGTAGCTCGAGAAATATATGAAGATAGGACCAAGCTCCAACAAGGAAAGAGATATTTCACTCAAAATCATAAGTTTCGTGTTGGATCCAGTCTTTATACTGGAAACTATGATCAGAAGTTACTCCATAAATCTCCCGAACCTCAATCTGAATCTACTTCAGAGATACTTTCCAAAACCTTTGAATCTACTTCAGAGATACCCTCCGATTTTGTAAAATACGAGAATTCAGTATCTTTCCAGGAATCGAGGAATGAAGAATATTTTGTAAAGAGTAACGAACAGGAAATCAATTTTCAAAAATTCCATTGGAAATGTTAAATACTTATACGGATACTCCTACAAGAAAGACTAATGAAGTACAGGGTCGATTATCCGCTTGGCTAGCCAAGCATAAGTTAGCTCACAGACCTCTGGGTTCTGATTACCAGGGCATAGAAACTTTACAGATAAAATCTGAGGATCGGGCCTCTGTAGCTGTCGCTTTATATGTTTATGGTTTCAATTATCTCCGTTCTCAGTGTGCCTATGATGTAGCGCCGGGGGGATCATTGGCTAGTGTATATCACCTTACAAATATACAGGATGATGCGGATCAACCTGAAGAGATATGTATAAAAGTTTTTGTCCCAAGGAAAAATCCCAGAATTCCGTCTATTTTCTGGATCTGGAAAAGTGCTGATTTTCAGGAACGAGAATCTTATGATATGTTGGGAATCCTTTATGAAAGTCATCCACGCCTGAAACGTATATTGATGCCTGAGAGTTGGATTGGTTGGCCTCTACGCAAAGATTATATTACACCTAATTTCTACGAGATACAGGATGCTCATTAAATGGAATAAAAGTAAACAATCTTCGCTCTTACAATTTGAAATATTCAATTTGAACAATATATCATATTTTCGATGGAGTGAGATAAATAGACTTCTGCTAGTGTCGTAATGGAATCCCTTATCCATTTACATCATCCTACATTCTTGGATCTGGAAGAAACCTATTCGGGATAAATTAAGGAATCAAATTCGTTTACGCATCACAAACCATGTACCACGTACACATTCTATAATATACAAAAAGGAAGAGAAAGATCGGATTTCACTTGTACCAATTCCAGTTGAGAATAGATCCTATCTATTTACACTGTCAATTCCGTATTTCCGAGTTTTCGAACCAACTTTTATATACGCACGGGGTATCGAGATCCAATTGGAACGGGGAAGGACAATATGAACAAAAAGGGAGAAAGAGAACGGAACATGCTGATTCATCTATTATGATCGGGATCTATATGTACGTACATATAGATACATAAATATGTACGTACATATAGATACATAAATATGAATATGGATAACTGTGTATTATGATCTAGGTATATGGATATGGATGAGTATGTATGCCAATAGATATCCATCTATCTAGATAGATATTTCTCGATCTATGAGTTCGCATGCCAGGAACCAGATTTGAACTGGTGGCACGAGGATTTTCAGTCCTCTGCTCTACCAACTGAGCTATCCCGGCTCTTCCCTGTGCATCATTCTAACATAGGACCTGAACTTGTGTCAACTGAAGGGACCATAAAAAATGGGGATTTTTTTCCTAGTTAAAAAATTATTTTCGAACAAAATTTACGGGAAGTAACCATTCATGAGAAGGACTGCTAACGATCGAAGAATTTTCAATTCTCTATCCAGATTGGATATTTCAGATATCTAGATCTCTATATATAGATAGAGATCTAGATATCTATCTATAGATAATGAGAGATTCCTACTTCTATTTCTTCATGGGGGGGGGGGGGTGAATGAAAAGAATCAATTCGAAAGTGAGAATTACAAATTCGAAATTGTATAAAAAAAAAAAAGAGAAATCAGTCATTCGGGAACGAACTCGACTTGGGGATAGAGAGATTTGAACTCTCACGGTCTATAAAGCCGACGGATTTTCCTCTTACTGCAATTTGCATTGTTGTTGGCATTGACATGTAGAACTGGACTCTATCTTTATCCTCGTCGAAAAATTCACTCCAGGAATCGATCCGACTTCCTCTTTAGGGAGGTGAAGTTAATCATTGGATTACTTAATGTCGAATTATTCCTTTAACTTAAAATTGACCCAAGCGTCTCACTAATAGTGAAATGCATAAAATGATTCAAGTCCCGATCATGAACTTTGCTTGATAGTATGGACCATTCCCACTTTTGGAGTGTAAATGTAAAGATTATTCCATAGATGCAGCACTGGGGAAAAGAATATTCATTCGTTAGAATAGCTTCCATCGAGTCTCTGCACCTATCCTTTCTCTTCCTAGTCAAGGAAACTATTGTCTCTGTAAACTGGATTTGGTTCAGGATTGCCCATTCTAAATGTCCTAGGGTTCCCTGGATTTGGAAGCTATCACTTGGTAGGTTTCCATACCAAGGCTCAACTCGATCAAGTCCGTAGCGTCTACCAATTCCGCCATATCCCCTTTTGAAAAACGAGATCCCACTGTAATCTCATCCTATTATTCCATTTTCATCAGAGTTATTCATTGGATATCCATTTGGTACTGGGAGAGATGTCTTCTCTTATTTCTTTCTCTCTTACCATCTCCACTATCATCTAGTATGACTGAAAATGATTCTATCATTTCTGCATTTCCCGCGCAATGTTTTTTTCCCTTTCTGTTTGATTTGGAATAGTGAAACGATCAATATCAATTGATCCTTTCTTCCCTTCCTTTCTCTCGAACGAATCCACATCCAAGCAATGTTTCATTGGAATCTGGATTGCGTCATTGAGCTCAATTAGCTATAATTGCTAAGATTCCGAATATATTGATGAATATCATACTAATGATATGCAGTTATGGCTTATTCATACAAGCCCGCTTAGCTCAGAGGTTAGAGCATCGCACTTGTAATGCGATGGTCATCGGTTCGATTCCGATAGCCGGCTCTTTGTTATTCCCTTCATTCCTCCTCATGATCTATAATGTTTTGTTAGGATCAAGGAATATGAGGAAGATTCCTCTTTCTTCCGATCGTTGGTTCACGGGTCCGCTATGCCATGATCACTTTCAACTAGAAACGGAATGGGTTATTGAATGGAGCAGATCTATTTAGATCTCTCCAAACCAATTTTTCAAGAGATCTTTGTTCTCCATTTTGATGTTTATACGATTCATACTATTCTTCTTTCCAGTACTATTTGTTCATTTCGTAAAAGAAGGAGTTCTTATGTCCCGTTATCGAGGACCTCGTTTAAAAATAATACGTCGTCTAAGAACTTTACCAGGGCTGACTAATAAAAGACCGAAATCCAGGAATGATCCTACCAATCAATCTTCTTCTAGAAAAATATCTCAATATCGTATCCGTCCGGAAGAAAAACAAAAATTGCGTTTCCATTATGGACTGACAGAGCGACAATTACTTAAATATGTTCGTATTGCTGGAAGAGCCAAAGGATCAACGGGCCAGATCCTATTGCAATTACTTGAAATGCGTTTGGATAATATTATTTTTCGATTGGGTATGGCTCTTACCATTCCTGGAGCCAGACAATTGGTTAATCATAGACATATCCTGGTCAATGATCGTGTGGTAGATATACCAAGTTATCGTTGCAAACCCCGAGATGTTATTACTATAAGAGATCAACGGAGATCGAGAGCTATGATCGGGAAAAATCTCGATTTATCCCAGAAGGATCAAATGCCGAATCATTTGACTCTTCATTCGTCACAATATAAAGGATTAGTCAATCAAATAATAGATAGTAAATGGATCAGTTTAAAGATCAATGAATTGCTGGTTGTAGAATATTATTCCCGTCAAGCTTGAATTGAGAATGAAAAAGAGAGGTTCTTGTACATCTAGACAATTATGTTTCTCTCTTTTTTCTTTAAGGAGACGAGTAGATAGAATTGTTCGATTCTTGGGATTCGACTTATCTTTGTTCATCCCCCCGTACGCTATTATACGATATGATCATTAATGATACTTTCATTTATCGTCCGCTTTTTCCCAATGTTCTTTTACTTTCTCATATCACGAATCGACGTTTATTCTATTTCCCTATATCACGAAATAGGAGGGGATTGATCTCAGAATGATAAGATCATCCCCTTGGGATTCGATCTATTGGGAGAACAGAACGATGGGGAATAATAAGAAAGTTAAGGTGCGGAAAGAGAGGGATTCGAACCCTCGGTAAACAAAAGTCTACATAGCAGTTCCAGTGCTACGCCTTGAACCGCTCGGCCATCTTTCCTACGAGATCTTCCGATTCTAATCCACGGAATTGATGGATAGCAAGTCCCTTAGTAATTCTTATTCTTCGGATACGATCAGTTCTGAATCCTTTTGCGAAGGTAAAAATACTTATTCAATCCCCAGAAGGGACAAAAATTTTCCAGCACTTCCTCTTCTTTTAGGAAATCTTCATCCTTGTTGATCCGATGATCTCATCCTATTTGAATTGATATTCCCGATCCAATTGAGAAATTGGAATGGATTAGTAATCCATTCCATATCATGATCATATATCAATTACAAAATGATTGTCTGGTATCAATTATGGAATAATTAGGAAGAATTCTTCGACAACAATTTATTGTATAAATTGTCTCATGATGATCATATTATAAATATATGCACATATAATTGATGGTCATTTGATTCTCATTATGCAATGATCATTTCACTTCTTTATTATTTCTTTCGTTCGGATCACGACCAAATGAAAATGATAACTTATCGAGTTCACGGAATATGTAGAAACAGTTCCTTGAATAGGAATCTTTTTCTATTGCTTATTGGTCGATATTACTAATGAACATCAAATTGTTCCGAGCATTCCCCATCTATCTATTATTAGTCTATCTATTATTAGATAGAAGAATCAATTGGAATGTTCACATATTTCCGATCGTAAGAAAATCGATTTCTATGGTATTGTGCACCGGAAAATCCTTTTGTTCATGGGATCATTTCCGGAAAAAGGGAATGAGAAGAATTATCAAATCTATAACTGACTATGCCTAGATCTCAGAGAAATGACAATTTTACTGATAAGACCTTCACAATTGTAGCGGATATCCTATTGCGAATAATCCCCACAGCTCCAGGGGAAAAAGAGGCATTTACCTATTACAGAGATGGTGTGATTCGATCTTTTTTCCGTTCTTTCCCTCTCGGGGGGGGGGAGACGGGATTCGGAAATAAAATAATATTGAGTCAAAGAAAACTTACGCTTAGTGAAGGTGAGTTTTGGAGATGAAACAATTCCTTCTGTCGTGTATCCCCGGTTGATGCAACCTTGGATGCCCTGATCTCCTAGAGATCCCAGTATCGAGCGAAAGGTTACACCTATGGAATAGGCTTTGTATGGTCGAGTCTATCTAATAGGCATGCATAGGGGAAAAGCACTACATGTGGAAATCAACAACACAAAAGCTTCGTTATAGTTCATACGCATTATCCCTTTTATGGGGGCTAATAAGAATGGTTGGGACAACAAACATCCATCTCGTTTGTACCTCGGGTATCCATATGATATAACCATCGTAGATCGTTGAAGTGGCTAATTCCTAGAAAATACAGGGCGTTAAGGACAAATGAATTGTTAGAGTTTCCATTTTTAGCACTAAGATCCTCAGTGCTCAGGAAAGAATCTCTGCGATAAGGATGGCTAGAGACTCATTGGAAAGACACTAGCCCCTGTTAGTTCAAAATGTTGGGTAATAATCTTTTTTCAATTCTACGGGTTATTCCCCTTATTATGTACTATAAAGGAGGAGCCGTATGAGGTGAGAATCTCACGTACGGTTTTGGAACGGAGATCATTTCAATTGAATGAACGACCGTAACGGATGTCAGCTCAATCCGAAGGAGAATATGCGGAAGCTTTACAAAATTATTATGAAGCTATGCGACCGGAAATTGACCCTTATGATCGAAGTTATATACTGTATAATATAGGTCTTATCCACATGAGTAACGGAGAGCACACCGAGGCTTTGGAATATTATTTCCAGGCATTGAAACGAAACCCATCCCTACCACAAGCTTTTAATAATATGGCCGTGATCTGTCATTACGTGCGGCTATCTGTGCTATGGAATAGATCAGTTAGGAACTGCTATGGGGAAGGACAAAGAAAAAGGCTTTCTACATATGCGCCGTCCGAAATAACGGTTTCTTATCAGCTGTAATAAAAAGACCATCCTTCATAGGAGCCCAAATATGAATGGATAAGCAGAGCCTATATACTCCATGGATAAAAGAATGAATTCGATTGATGGGGGAAGCACCGTAAAGATCAATTATTGAAAATTCGGGCTGATACAATGAGATCTGCTCACTCACAAAAGTCAGGGATCAACTTATGCAATAGAGTTGATCTACTAAGCTATCGAGCAGCGGTGTAGGATCAGATCCTAAAGATAGAAGAAGGCACTTTCCCATCAATTCCAGATGGGAAGTACTTCTCAAAATTTCTATGCAAAATTGAGATAGTTACCTCTCAAAAAGACCTCTATTTGGATGATTTGAAGTAGAGATCTTTGTTTCTCTACTTTCTCTTTCTGAGGGTGGGAGAAAAGATAAAATCCGATCAAAAGTGAAGTTAAAACTCATGTCATTGACCCTTTTTGGTCCTTCAATTGACCTAATCAAATGGAACCTATTTGCAATGAATTCTCTTCAATGATATATTTTGAATTTTGAGTGGAGGACCAAATACAAATAATAGTTGATTGAGCCGTATGAGGTAGGAAACTCTCAAGTACGGTTCTAAGGGAAGGAAACTTTTCCAAGTTGACCTATCTCGACCGGGGAGAACAGGCCATTCGACAGGGAGATCCTGAAACTGCGGAGGCTTGGTCCGATCGAGCTGCTGAGTATTGGAAACAAGCCATAGCGCTTGCTCCAGGCAATTACATTGAAGCACAAAATTGGTTAAAGATTACAGGACGCCTTGGCGAATGAGAATCTCTATTCCTAATCCTTTTTTTTAAATTACCAAATATTGATTCTCCGGGGGAGATCAATGGAATGATTTCGTAATACTCTTTTTAATTTGATCCTATTTCGGCATCTATTCATGGGAATAGATCGACAATATCGCAAATAATACCTTTTATGGATCGTTAATGAAATAGATCTATTGAATAAGGTGAAATTCAGAGATGTCTCTTCAATGATCCATGAAGAATTTAAAGTCATTGTGATCCATAATGACATGTGATATATGATATGACATATGTGGGTATCTGTGTGGATATCTATATCTAGATATAGATATATCTAGATATAGATATCCATATGATAATGATCATTGCACCGAGAAATACTTTTTACATCACACGAGGAAATATTTTTCCTGAATTGCAATGGTCCATTGAGCACCTCAGGGATATGTCATAATAAATTTGAACACCTGCCCCAGATTGACTCCGTATCATAATCGCTCCGGTCATGAACTGGAAAAGAAAGAGAAGAACGGGTTGAAAACATATATCTATCAGAAGTTCACTAATTACTGTTGGCGGGTTTCTTCTTATGTCTCGTCCGGAAAGAGGAGAACTCAATGATTATTCGTTCACCGGAACCAGAAGTAAAGATTGTGGTGGAAAGGGATCCTATAAAAACCTCTTTTGAAAAATGGGCCAAACCTGGGCATTTTTCAAGGACACTAGCTAAAGGCCCTAATACTACTACTTGGATCTGGAATCTACATGCTGATGCTCACGATTTTGGTAGCCATACCAATGATTTGGAAGAGATCTCCCGCAAAGTCTTTAGTGCTCATTTCGGTCAACTAGCCATCATCTTGATTTGGCTAAGTGGGATGTACTTTCATGGCGCTCGTTTCTCCAATTATGAAGCATGGCTGAGTGATCCTACTCACATAAAACCCAGTGCTCAGGTAGTTTGGCCAATAGTAGGTCAAGAAATACTGAATGGGGATGTAGGTGGAGGTTCTCGAGGGATACAAATAACCTCTGGTTTGTTTCAAATTTGGCGAGCATCTGGAATAACTAGTGAATTACAACTTTACTGCACTGCAATTGGTGCATTGATCTTTGCAGCGTTAATGCTTTTTGCTGGTTGGTTCCATTATCACAAAGCTGCTCCAAAATTGGCTTGGTTCCAAGATGTAGAATCCATGTTGAACCACCATTTAGCGGGGTTACTAGGACTTGGGTCTCTATCTTGGGCAGGACACCAAGTACACGTCTCTTTACCTATTAACCAACTCCTAGATGCTGGAGTGGATCCTAAAGAGATACCTCTTCCCCATGAATTTATTTCGAATCGCGATCTTTTAGCTCAACTTTATCCTAGTTTTGCTGAGGGATTAACCCCACTTTTTACCCTAAATTGGTCGGAATATTCAGAATTTCTAACTTTTCGTGGAGGACTAAATCCAGTCACGGGGGGTCTGTGGCTGACCGATACTGCACATCATCATTTGGCTATTGCAATTCTTTTCCTGATAGCCGGTCATATGTATAGGACCAATTGGGGCATTGGCCATAGCCTTAAAGAAATTTTGGAGACTCATAAAGGTCCATTTACGGGTGAGGGTCATAAAGGTCTTTACGAGATCTTGACCACCTCATGGCATGCTCAATTAGCTCTTAACCTAGCTATGTTGGGCTCTCTGACTATTGTCGTAGCTCACCATATGTATTCTATGCCTCCCTATCCATACTTAGCTATTGACTATGGCACCCAACTCTCTCTGTTCACACATCACATGTGGATCGGCGGATTTCTCATAGTTGGCGCCGCTGCACATGCAGCCATTTTTATGGTAAGAGACTATGATCCAACTACTCAATACAACAATCTATTAGATCGTGTTCTTAGACATCGTGATGCGATTGTATCACACCTCAACTGGGCATGCATATTCCTAGGTTTCCATAGTTTTGGTCTGTATATTCATAATGATACTATGAGCGCTTTAGGGCGTCCTCAAGATATGTTTTCGGATACTGCTATACAATTACAACCTATCTTTGCTCAATGGGTACAAAACACTCATGCTTTAGCACCGGGTTCAACAGCTCCTGATGCAACAGCGAGCACCAGCTTAACTTGGGGAGGTGGTGATCTAGTAGCAGTAGGCGGCAAAGTGGCTTTGTTACCAATTCCATTAGGAACCGCGGATTTTTTGGTACACCACATTCATGCATTTACTATCCATGTGACTGTATTAATTTTACTTAAAGGCGTTTTATTTGCCCGTAGCTCTCGTTTAATACCTGATAAAGCGAATCTTGGTTTTCGTTTTCCTTGCGATGGACCTGGAAGAGGAGGGACATGTCAGGTATCCGCCTGGGATCATGTTTTCCTAGGTTTATTCTGGATGTACAATGCGATTTCGGTAGTGATATTCCACTTCAGTTGGAAAATGCAGTCCGATGTTTGGGGTAGTATAAGTGATCAGGGAATGGTAACTCATATCACGGGAGGAAACTTTGCACAGAGTTCCATTACCATTAACGGGTGGCTTCGTGACTTTCTATGGGCACAAGCCTCTCAAGTGATCCAATCTTATGGTTCTTCATTATCTGCCTATGGTCTTCTCTTTTTAGGTGCTCATTTTGTTTGGGCCTTTAGTTTAATGTTCCTATTTAGTGGCCGTGGGTATTGGCAAGAACTCATCGAATCTATCGTTTGGGCTCATAACAAATTAGAAGTTGCTCCTGTTATCCAGCCCAGAGCCTTGAGCATTGTGCAAGGACGTGCTGTAGGAGTGGCTCATTACCTTCTGGGTGGAATCGCCACAACATGGGCGTTCTTCCTAGCAAGAATTCTTGCAGTAGGATAATGGCTAGGAGGATTTGAAAAGCATTATGGCATCAAGATTTCCGAAATTCAGCCAAGGCTTAGCCCAGGACCCAACTACTCGTCGTATTTGGTTTGGTATTGCTACCGCACATGACTTCGAGAGTCATGATGATATTACTGAAGAACGCCTTTATCAGAAGATTTTTGCTTCTCACTTTGGTCAGTTAGCAATAATCTTTCTGTGGACCTCTGGTAATTTATTCCACGTGGCTTGGCAAGGCAATTTCGAAGCATGGGTACGCGACCCCTTACATGTAAGACCTATTGCTCATGCAATTTGGGATCTTCATTTTGGTCAACCGGCTGTAGAAGCCTTCACCCGAGGAGGTGCTCCCGGCCCGGTTAATATTGCTCATTCTGGTGTTTATCAGTGGTGGTATACAATTGGCTTGCGCACTAATGAAGATCTTTATACTGGAGCTCTTTTCTTGCTATTTCTTTCTGCCATCTCTCTAATAGCGGGTAGGTTTCATTTACAACCTAAATGGAAGCCAAGTGTTTCATGGTTCAAAAATGCTGAATCTCGTCTCGATCATCATTTGTCAGGACTCTTTGGAGTAAGTTCTTTGGCTTGGACAGGGCATTTGGTTCATGTCGCTATTCCTGAATCAAGGGGGGAGCACGTCAGATGGGATAATTTCTTAGATGTATTACCGTATCCCCGGGGTCTAGGACCGCTTTTTACAGGTCAGTGGAATCTTTATGCTCAAAATCCTGATTCCAGTAGTCACTTATTCGGTACCTCTCAAGGAGCGGGAACTGCTATTTTAACTCTTCTCGGAGGATTCCATCCGCAAACCCAAAGTTTATGGCTGACTGATATCGCTCATCATCATTTAGCTATTGCATTTGTTTTTTTCATTGCTGGTCATATGTATAGAACTAACTTTGGGATCGGGCATAGTATAAAGGATATTTTAGAAGCACATATTCCTCCAGGAGGCCTATTGGGGCGTGGACATAAGGGTCTTTATAACACAATCAACAATTCTCTTCACTTTCAATTAGGTCTTGCTCTAGCCTCTTTGGGAGTCATCACTTCCTTGGTAGCTCAACACATGTATTCTTTACCTGCTTATGCATTCATAGCACAAGACTTTACTACCCAAGCTGCGTTATATACTCATCATCAATACATTGCCGGGTTCATTATGACAGGGGCCTTTGCTCATGGAGCTATATTCTTCATTAGGGATTACAATCCGGAACAGAATAGGGATAATGTATTGGCAAGAATGTTGGAGCATAAGGAGGCTATAATATCTCATCTGAGTTGGGCTAGTTTATTCCTAGGTTTCCATACCCTGGGACTCTATGTTCATAACGATGTTATGCTTGCTTTTGGTACTCCAGAAAAACAAATCTTGATCGAGCCCATATTTGCTCAATGGATACAATCTGCTCATGGTAAGGCCTTGTATGGGTTTGATGTACTTTTATCTTCAACAAATAGTCCAGCATTCAACGCTGGTCAAAGCATATGGTTACCTGGTTGGTTGAATGCTATTAATGATAATAGTAATTCACTATTCTTAACAATCGGTCCTGGGGACTTTTTGGTTCATCATGCTATTGCTCTGGGGTTGCATACAACTACGTTGATCTTAGTAAAAGGTGCTTTAGATGCGCGTGGTTCTAAGCTAATGCCAGATAAGAAAGATTTCGGTTATAGTTTCCCTTGCGATGGCCCGGGACGAGGCGGCACTTGTGATATTTCGGCCTGGGATGCTTTTTATTTGGCAGTTTTTTGGATGTTGAATACCATTGGATGGGTTACTTTCTATTGGCATTGGAAGCATATCACTTTATGGCAGGGTAATGTAGCGCAATTTAATGAGTCTTCCACTTATTTAATGGGATGGTTAAGAGATTATCTCTGGTTGAACTCTTCACAACTTATTAATGGATACAATCCTTTTGGTATGAACAGTTTATCTGTCTGGGCGTGGATGTTCTTATTTGGGCATCTTGTTTGGGCTACTGGATTTATGTTTCTGATCTCCTGGCGTGGATATTGGCAGGAACTGATCGAAACCCTAGCATGGGCTCATGAACGCACACCCTTGGCTAATTCAGTTCGATGGAGGGATAAGCCAGTAGCTCTTTCCATTGTCCAAGCACGATTAGTTGGATTAGCTCACTTTTCCGTAGGTTATATATTCACTTATGCAGCTTTCTTAATCGCCTCTACATCAGGCAAATTCGGTTAATTCTCCTTTATCAAAAAAATGGGATTTGATCATATCAATGACAAGAATATATCCACAGAGAAGGAGAGATCAACGTAATATTTCTCCATCTCAAATCTGACCTACATCATTGGTAATAGTATCGACTGAACCTTTATGGCAAGAAAAAGTCTCATTCAAAGAGAGAAAAAGAGACAAGTATTGGAACAGAAATATCATTCGATTCGTCAATCTTTGGAAAGAGAGATAAGCGAAGTTTCATCATTAGATGACAAATGGGAAATTCATAGAAAATTGCAATCCTCACCACGTAATAGTACACCTACACGTCTTCATCGACGTTGTTTTCTGACTGGGAGATCCAGAGCCAACTATCGGGACTTCGGTCTATCCGGACATGTACTTCGTGAGATGACCCACGCATGTTTGTTGCCCGGGATGAAAAAATCGAGTTGGTAGGAAGAGAAAATATTCTCTTGAATATTCTTATGAGAATAGAAAGTGAGAATAGAAAGAAAAGTCCCCCTATCCTTATAGGGGGATGGCATGTCCAATGCTTGTTTGGTATGTCAATTTTCGATTATCCTATCAAAGGATAGTGCGGGGTAGAGCAGTTTGGTAGCTCGCAAGGCTCATAACCTTGAGGTCACGGGTTCAAATCCCGTCTCCGCCAGAACAGAAAGAATATTTACAGTCTGGAAAATATTATCCTCTCATTTAAGAATGGAATGAGAAGTAGGATAAATATATGAACACTACACGAGTTATTAATTATCCTATTCCATTCCTTTGAATGGGCGGGTAGCGGGAATCGAACCCGCATCTTCTCCTTGGCAAGGAGAAATTTTACCACTCAACCATACCCGCTCTTAGTCATTCCGATATACACATATATATAACATATATGTTTCTATATAGATATATCTATCTATCTATAGATATGAACATATCTATAGATATAGATAGATATCTCATTTGTATATGTTTATATACCATTTATGTAATAATGTTACATTATAGCGAAAGAACCCCTCCCTCGAACACTTTTATTTTGTTTCTTGGAACTTATACCAAATGCCCTTCAGAACTAGAATGCCATCTGAGTGGGGAGGAAATTCTAACCCGAAACATTTCCAATTTAAGATATGAAAGAATTAAGGATACCTACCAAAAAGACTAATCCAATCCATAATGATGCACCCGAAAATATAACATTTTTGTTACTTGACCAACCATCAGGAGAGGCAAGTACGACAGGTACACCAATCACTAGGAGGAATGAAATAGCAATTAATGCAAACACGGCCAATTGGAAAGCAATAGTCATGTTTGTGACCCCACAAGCTTCCGACGGGTGAAATGGACTATACCATCCGATCCCCATCCGGCGAAATTTTCCCCAAATGCACCATGGCCATCGAATTCTTATTCGGGCGTGAAGGAGGAGGGAAATTCTTTTTCCAGATGATCATGATAAAGAATCCTATGTCATATATAGGTATAGGTATATGTCATATACATGCATCAATCTATGCATATACGGTCATGGTATAAACCATATAGGCAGATATTCCCTGGGGGAGTAAAATAAAAATTATCCCCGGGAGAGATGGCCGAGTGGTTCATGGCTCCGGTCTTGAAAACCGGTATGGTTACAAAAAACTATCGAGGGTTCGAATCCCTCTCTCTCCTTTTGTTTGTTGAACAATTCAACTTATCGGCCTGGCCCATACCAAAAAGAGAATAGCTCGGCTGAATATAGCCGAGCTACAAGGTCAAGTTGGAAGGGGAGTATTTAATGATACCCCTATACCGATTGGGAGATGCAATGAAATTGAATCGATCTCTCTCTTTCATCAATTTAATCTCTTGTTCTAGTTAAGAGGGTTCATGGAAAGGACAGGTTCGAAATCACGATCAATTCCTTTCTCGAATCCTGCTGCAGCTGCACGAGCCCTTCCCGCATGCCACAAATGGCCCACGAAAAAGAAAAATCCTAAAACAAAATGAGAGGTAGCCAACCAACTTCGGGGAGATACATAATTTACCGCATTAATCTCGGTAGCTACACCACCCACGGAATTCAAAGAACCCAAAGGAGCATGAGTCATATATTCCGCCGAACGTCGTTCTTGCCAAGGCTGTATGTCTTTTTTCAGCCTACTCAGGTCCAAACCATTAGGACCCCTTAGAGGTTCCAACCAGGGAGCACGAAGATCCCAAAAGCGCATTGTTTCTCCTCCGAAGATAATCTCTCCGGTAGGAGAACGCATAAGGTATTTACCTAAACCGGTAGGTCCCTGGGCGGACCCCACATTAGCTCCAAGACGTTGGTCTCTAACTAGAAAAGTGAACGCTTGAGCTTGAGAGGCTTCTGGGCCGGTAGGCCCATAGAATTCACTGGGATAAGCTGTATTGTTGAACCAAACAAAACAACAAGCAATGAAACCAAAGACAGAGAGAGCCCCTAAGCTATAAGACAAGTAAGCTTCTCCAGACCATACAAACGCACGACGGGCCCATGCAAAAGGTTTGGTTAAGATATGCCAGATACCCCCGAAGATACAAATAGAACCTAACCATACATGTCCCCCAATTATATCTTCTAGATTGTCCACACTAACAATCCATCCCTCTCCCCCAAAGGGGGACTCGAGTAAATAACCAAATATAACACTTGGGCTAAGAGTCAGGTTCGTAATTTTTCTTACATCCCCACCACCAGGAGCCCAGGTATCATATACACCTCCAAAATACAAAGCCTTGAGCACTAGAAGAAAAGCACCAACACCTAGCAAGATTAGGTGAATACCTAAAATTGTGGTCATTTTGCTTCTATCTTTCCATACATAACCAAAAAATGGAAGGGATTCCTCGAGAGTTTCGGGTCCTATAAGTGCATGGTAAATACCACCGAAACCTAGAACTGCAGAGGAAATCAAGTGAAGTACCCCAGATACAAAATATGGAAAAGTGTCCACGACTTCCCCACCAGGACCTACTCCCCATCCTAGAGTAGCTAGATGGGGAAGTAAAATCAATCCTTGTTCATACATAGGCTTTTCCGGTACGAAATGAGCCACTTCAAATAAGTTCATTGCTCCAGCCCAGAATACAATTAATCCGGCATGGGCTACGTGGGCCCCAAGTAATTTACCAGACAAATTGATAAGTCGAGCATTACCGGCCCACCAAGCGAAACCGGTGGTTTCTTGGTCACGACCAGCTAAAGCTAGAGTTCCATTAAAGAGCGTTTCCACGGGGTAGAACCTCCTCAGGGAATATAAGGTTTTCATGAGGCTGATCCTGAGCCGCCATCCAAGCACGAATACCTTCGTTTAAGAGGATATTTTTTGTATAGAAAGTCTCAAATTCAGGATCTTCTGCTGCACGGATCTCCTGGGAAACAAAGTCATAGGCACGTAAGTTTAGAGCTAGACCAACTACTCCAATGGCACTCATCCATAAACCGGTCACTGGCACAAATAACATAAAGAAATGTAACCAACGTTTATTGGAAAAAGCAACTCCAAAGATTTGAGACCAGAAGCGGTTAGCGGTGACCATGGAATAGGTCTCTTCAGCTTGAGTTGGGTTAAAAGCACGGAACGTATTTGCACCATCACCATCTTCAAATAAAGTATTTTCCACAGTAGCACCATGAATAGCACATAGAAGAGCAGCACCCAATACTCCGGCAACTCCCATCATATGAAATGGGTTCAAGGTCCAATTATGAAACCCTTGAAAGAAGAGGATAAATCGAAAGATAGCTGCTACGCCAAAACTAGGTGCAAAAAACCAACCAGACTGGCCCAATGGATAGATCAGGAATACGGAAACAAAAACAGCAATTGGAGCAGAGAATGCAATTGCATTATAAGGTCGCAATTGTACAGATCGAGCAAGTTCGAATTGGCGTAGCATGAAGCCTATTAGACCAAAACCACCATGAAAAGCAACGAAAGTCCATAGACCACCTAATTGACACCAACGAGTAAAATCTCCTTGTGCTTCAGGACCCCATAATAGCAGCAGGGAATGTGCTAAACTATTAGCAGGAGTAGAAACTGCGGCGGTCAAAAAATTACAGCCCTCCAAATAAGAACTGGCCAATCCATGAGTATACCATGAAGTTACAAAGGTTGTACCCGTGAACCATCCACCTAGGGCAAAATAGGCACAAGGAAAGAGCAATAGACCAGACCAACCCACAAAAACGAAACGGTCCCTACGTAGCCAGTCATCCGCAATATCAAATAAATTTTTTTCTTCTTTGGAAGACTTTCCAAGAGCTACAGTCATAGTGATCCTCCTATTGAACTATTTCGACCATTTCCGAGCACCCTATATCATCAAAAGGTATACGATGGTTTGATCATCTACGGACAACAGATTATCCATCATCCCCCCCAAAAGATTCGGTTCCGAAGATTTCTTGTTGGCACACATATTTCACTTTCATTGAACCAAACCAATCCAATATAGGTAAATGCATGATAGCTCGATTCCAAGTTTTTCATATTAAGTTCCTATCTGATCTTCGAATAATCAAGTAACATCAATGAAATAACGGAGGCAGGTGAGCTTTTCTTTTCCCCTCAGTTCTTTATCAGATTCTATTCTCAATCTCTATTCCATTCAATATTTGAAATATTGAATTTCTTATTCATTCTTTAACCCTCTCCAAGATCTTATGGAAAAATCAATAAGAGTATTTCTATCGATCCCATCAATCTTTATGTATATTCTTATTGCTATATCTTCGTCCGATACGAATGAATTTACAAGAACAAGAAGGAGTAAATGCTTTTCTAACCCATAGAACGAAAGGAAATAATTCCTAAGATTTGTCCTTTTCCTTCTCTTCGAGGAGAAAAAGGATACTTATCTATTTTACCATTGTAATAGAAAAGTTCAAAGTTCCTTTCTTTTTTTTTTTTTCTTTCTCTTCTCTCTATATCTTAATTTCGATCTATTTCTCATTGGTGGAATAAGCAAAGGGAAATCGTTAATATGGGAATGTTTGATATATCGAGATAGAATTCAACATTCGTATATAGATTCTATTATATACATATGGATCAACCTATTCCTAGAGTTAAAGAGAAAGGGAATTCCATTTTGTCTGTGATTCAGAATACACTCCCATATTCATCCCTTTCCGGGGAGAGAAGATAATAACGATTAATTCGACGAAACATTCGATAGCTGAATAAGCGAGTTCGATCGATAATATCGATCAATTTTGGATAATTCAACGAAAAGATCCACTTTCATAATCTCCATCAAATCTCGGTATCAGAGTAGCTGATACATCCCTAACTTAATGGGTCAGATTCACTTACTTTTTTTTCTCAGAACCAATATGAATATTCTTCGATTCCGCAAATTAGTCGGGGGGTCCTTATCTTATATGAAGAACGCAATATTGGTAGAAGGAACATCTCCTAAATATTACCTATCGTTGTTCAACGGAATGTATAGGTGGCCTTGCGCAAACACGAAGAAGTAATCAAATTTGAAAATCGAATTCACAAATGGGGTTGTGACCATTTCCTGTTGGTATCTATAAAACCTTACCGGGTGGATTCTCTATTTCGTGATAATTATCTATTTCGTAATACATGTGGGAGTTCACGAACGAGCAATACAATAATGATATAAAACCACTGGCATAGAAAAAATTCTTCGGGCCATACTATTGACAATTTCACAGAAATTTGCCTATTATGACGATAGGCAGGCCCCTATCGTCTAGTGGCCCAGGACATCTCTCTTTCAAGGAGGCAGCGGGGATTCGACTTCCCCTAGGGGTACTATGGGAATCTTTCTCCAGGAATACTTATTTGGTATTCCAAACACTTTCAATTCATTGTTCCTGGGTCGATGCCCGAGTGGTTAATGAGGACGGACTGTAAATTCGTTGGCAATATGCCTACGCTGGTTCAAATCCAGCTCGACCCAATGCCAACTTTACCAACCCATCATCGATATGAAATATTCATGTCAATCTTCGATATTGATGGAAAGGTAACTGGTTATTGAATCCCCGATCTGTCTATATCTTTATATAGATATGTGTTATATAGATATGTGTATATATCTATATGGATATGGAACAGAACGAATGGGTATTTTTTAAATGAAAGGAAAAGGGATAATAGAAGGAAGAGAAAGAGAAAGATCAGATCTTTCATTGATCTGGCACTAATCTAATCTGTATTAAGAATCTGATAGTAAATGTACTGTACTGTGCACCTATTGGGATTGTAGTTCAATTGGTCAGAGTACCGTCCTGTCAAGACGGAAGTTGCGGGTTCGAGTCCCGTCAGTCCCGATCCAATAAGTTGATCAATTCCTCTTCTAAATCATCTGAAGAAGAATAAAAAAAGTAAACGCATTTTGCGGTAGAAAAAACCCATATTCATCCATGTCTATAGACATCTATGTAGATATAGATGTGGATAGATATCCATCAAATCCAGAATGGATTCTCTAATTCTGTAACCATTTTGGTAAGAACATTTCATTCTCATGGTGATTTGTGACAACACAAACACCTATTTACCTCATGAAATATTTCATTCTCTGAACAGATATTCGTGGGAGTATAGAGAGATCTGAGAGGAACACAGAGGTAGTCTTCCCAAGTAATAATCTCGTGGAGGTCGGTCCCTCTAGATCATTCCTGATGATACCCAGTATACACCCCTCCATCTCTTTCCTGTTCATTCTAAAAGACATGTCTAATATTGTTATTATTCCACACTCGCTAGTATCTTTTTCTCATGACCAGCCATATCATAGATCCTTGAACACTGCAATTTTTAAGAATTCTCATGTAAGAATTGAATGATCCTTGGACTTCCTATTCAAAATAGTTTTTATAGTTCCTGGGTCATGGGTTATCCCCCCGGAGAAAATTTGAACTATCATTTCTTTGTCATGGGGAATTAGTGCAATTTTGGGCATCTCTCCTACTCGAATCGGGAGAACTGTCCGATCCATCCTTGTTCATTTCCTCGATCCGTAGGATCGATTCTCCATATATACATCTCATATTGGGACATACGGGGTACTGATAAAGATGTACTCTCTCTAATGATGTAGGGTTTTCCCTACCCAATTGGTTCTATCAAAATAGGAAATTGATCAGAATATGAGATTCTTAATACTATTCATCGAATCGGTCTTTATCCTACTTTTCTGTCTTCCGAATAGCAATTTGGATTATCATTAACTTCACCCGTTCAGGGTGATTCTTCCCTCATATCCCTACCATATCTGTAACGCTTAGGCCTATGTCCAATAGAATCTGTATTAGTGGCAAAATCTTATTGCATAAGTAAGGCGATAAATGTGACTATATGAGTTGAGTGGGACAAATATGATCGATTGGGAATCGAATTACTGGATCCGGTATGAATAAAGGATCATATTATGTTATACTCATTTCCGTTGAGTAATTCATTAGATCCATCAGATTTTGCTATTCAAATTGATTCTATTCGTCCAATCTCATACTCCAGGGATTCAATCAATCACATTTATGGATCCTTAAAAGGGATTCATCATCTTTATGAGATCAAATCTCGAGTTATTGTAGAACGAAGTGAAAATGATAAGATCACGGAAGTAAATATTCTCGCATTTATCGCTATTGTACTGTTCATTTCAGTTCCTACTGCTTTTCTACTTATCATTTACGTAAAAACAGTCAGTGAAAGCAATTGATTCATACCGAATTTGAGTTTTTACTCATGACTAGATAAATTGAAAGAATCCAAATCCTTAATCTTAAATAGATGATAAGTAATAGGCGATAAGTTGTATTTATCAATTCTATCACGGGGTAGAAATTGATTCTGAGAATAGGTAGTACGAAAGAAAGGGTTATATAGCCCTTTCTTTCGTACTACCTATTCCGCATTGCATATATATATATATATCTATGGATATATCTGAATAGCATTTGTCCCTATGGGAAAAATTCTCTATTTTAGATAGAAATACTACATTCTATACCCTCTAATATATATATATATATATATATATAGGATTAAGACCTGGTGCCGTAGCAGAGACAGGGCTAATCGCAATAGGTAGACTTCTATATGCCCTTTAAAAATAGAGACCTAATAGATACAGGGCAGAGATTTGATTCTGAACGTACTTTAAAAATATCGTTTTGGATCGAAGTTTAATATACTTCTATGGGGCGGGCATAGTGAATATGGAACTTGAAATGGCATGATAAAAATCATTCATATGGAAAAGGAATCTATGGTTAAGATAGCTCAATATGCTCCATATTTATCCGAGAACAGATCTGTATCAAATTAGATCAATTTGAAATTATCTGAGGAAAATGTAGACTAATTCATACGTTTTTGGTTTTGATTCCTGCCCTCTCTGTAGAACATGGATAGGTAGAACCGACCGAGTCTGACATGAGCCTAAGTATAAAGATCCTGGATATATCACAAAAAGAGGATAGGACAGGCACATCCGAAATCAACCCAATCGATCTTTTCATTTCGAAAAGAAATTGATTGGAGAGAACGAGATTCTCGGTTCATTTGAGAGAAGAACTAGTTCATCAAAACTTGAGATTGAGGAAGAATCCAATTTCTCATAGGAAAAGGGTAAGAAATTGATTCTATTATGCATATCCCTTGCGGAAAGAAAGGGAAAATAGTTCTATAAAAGAAGAAAAAATCGTTCTATAGAACGAATATTCAATTTTCGGGATAGGAAGAACTCAATATTCCTAGGTCCTTACGAAATCGAAGATATTTTCATTATTGAATGATTTGGAACAAAACGATTGATTGAGAATTGCATTAGATTCTTAGAGTCCACTTCTTCCCCATACCACGAGTGAAAGGGAGAATGTAAAAACTACCATTAGAGCAGCCCAAGCGATACTGACTATATCCATACGAATTGTGTTCTCTATTTACAAAAAAATTATTCCATTATCGATCACTGATGATAAGGGAACTAATCACAATAACGCAAAGTCGAAATTAGATCCTTTCCATTCCAAACGTTGTTGACGAGTCTCTCTGAGAGATCCATAGATTCACTTGTTCTTCGGAACAAGTTTCTATAAACTTCCCTTATTCCCACAGGTTCGTCTATTTATGACAGGATCAAAAGGCGATGGGCCACATTGGGAATATGGAGCAGCTTAAGTTGTCTCCAGAGGTGATATAATGGAAATCCAAACTCTTCCTTCTCTTTCGCTCTCTCCACCTAACCAGGCGACACCCGGATTTGAACTGGGGATAAAGGATTTGCAGTCCTCTGCCTTACCACTTGGCTATGTCGCCGAACCATTATGGAAATGTAATAGAAAGATCAAATACTATTTCTCATTCAATCTCATTATAACATTGAACAGGTGCTAAAGTCAACCACCAAGGAAATGTATCATATCCTTTCTTCGTCATTCAATCTCATTATAACATTGAACAGGTGCTAAAGTCAACCACCAAGGAAATATATCAGATCCTTTCTTCGTTATTCAATCTCATTATAACATTTGATAAGTGTTCAAATCAATCTTGTTCTAACACTTAATAATGGTTTGATCCATTTGTTCATATCTCCGTTTCAAGTAAATGGGAGTATCAAAGGACCTTTCCTCTATTCAATTATACGTATATCTGGATATAGGTAGAATTTCACGGGATATAGCGAACGAGATATACATTTTCGTCGGATTGATTCTTATGGATCAATAAGGAATAACGAAATAGGTTCTTTTTATGGACGGGAAACTTCCAATGCTATTAGATGAAAATAAGGGAACGTCTACAATCCCTGAATTTGGGAAAATACAATTCGAAGGGTTCTGTCGTTTCATTGATCAAGGCTTAATCGAGGAACTTCAGAATTTTCCGAAAATTGAGGATACAGATCAAGAAATTGAATCTCAACTATTTGGAAATAAATATGAATTAGCAGAACCCCTGATCAAAGAGAGAAATGCTGTATATCAGTCCCTTACATATTCCTCTGAATTATATGTACCAGCAAGATTGATTCAGAGGAATAGTAGAAAGATACAGAAACAAACTGTACTTATTGGAAATCTTCCCTTAATGAACTCTCAAGGAACCTTTGTAGTAAATGGAATTTCCAGAATCGTGGTCAATCAAATATTACGAAGTCCCGGTATTTATTACAGTTCGGAACCAGACCAGAGTGGAATCACTCTATATACCAGCACTATAATTTCAGATTGGGGAGGAAGATCAAAATTAGAGATTGACGGAAAAACAAGGATATGGGCTCGTGTGAGCAAAAAACGAAAAATATCTATTCCAATTCTACTATCAGCTATGGGTTCAAATCTCGGAGAGATTCTAGACAATGTTTGCTATCCAAAAATATTCTTATCTCTCCTGACCGAGAGACAAGAACAAAAGGAATATCTTCGGTCGAAGAAAAATGCCATTTCGGAGTTCTATAAGAAACTCTATTGCGTAAGTGGCGATTTGGTCTTTTCCGAGTCTCTATGCAAAGAATTACGAAAAAAATTTCTCCAACAAAGATGTGAATTAGGGAAGATTGGTCGACGAAATCCGAACCAAAAACTGAATCTTGATATACCCGAGAACGAGATTTTTTCATTACCGCAAGATGTATTGGCTGCTGTGGATTACTCGATCAGAGTTAAATTTGGAATGGGTACACTTGATGATATGGATCATCTAAAAAATCGGCGTATTCGTTCTGTAGCAGATTTATTACAAAATCAATTCGGATTAGCTCTAGGTCGTTTGGAAAATGCAGTTCGAAGAACTATACGCAGAGCAACTAAGCGCAAATGTTTACCAACTCCTAATAACTTGGTAACTTCAACTCCATTAACAACTACTTTTCAGGATTTTTTCGGCTCACACCCCTTATCCCAATTTTTGGATCAAACTAATCCATTGACAGAAATAGTTCATAGGCGAAAATTAAGTTATTTGGGTCCCGGAGGATTGACGGGGCGAACTGCTAGTTCTCGAATACGGGATATTCATCCTAGTCATTATGGGCGTATTTGTCCGATTGAGACGTCCGAAGGAATGAATGCTGGACTTGTTGCATCATTAGCTATTCGTGCAAGGATTGGTCATTGCGGCTCTTTACAAAGTCCATTCCATAAAATCTCTGAGAGATCGGAAGAAGAACATATGGTTTATCTATCATCGGGAGAAGATGAATACTATCGGATAGCCACAGGAAATTATTTGGCGTTAAATCAAGGGATTCGAGAGGAACAAGTTACTCCAGCTCGATATCGACAAGAATTCTTAGCTATTGCATGGGAACAAATCCATTTTCGAAGTATCTTTCCTTTCCAATATTTCTCCGTTGGAGTTTCCCTCATTCCTTTTCTCGAGCATAATGATGCGAATCGCGCTTTAATGGGTTCGAATATGCAGCGTCAAGCAGTTCCACTTTTCCAACCTGAGAAATGTATTGTCGGAACTGGATTAGAAGGTCAAGCAGCTCCAGATTCAGGAAGTGCAGCTATAGCCACACAAGGGGGAAGGATCACGTATATCGATGCTGGAAAAATCACTTCATCGGTTGATGGAGACACTGTAGGAACAGAATTGGTTACATATCAACGTTCTAATAACAATACTTGTATGCATCAAAAACCTAGGGTTCGCCGAGGGGAATATGTGAAGAAAGGACAAATTCTGGCGGACGGTGCAGCTACAGTAGGGGGAGAACTCTCTTTTGGAAAAAACATATTAGTAGCTCATATGCCATGGGAAGGATACAATTTTGAAGACGCAATACTCATTAGTGAACGTCTGGTATATGAAGATATCTATACCTCTTTTCATATCGAAAGATATGGAATTGTAACTTGTATGACAAGCCAGGGCCCTGAGAGAATCACTAAAGAAATACCTCATTTAGATGCTCATTTACTCCGTCATCTAGATGGAAATGGCCTTGTAATGCTAGGATCTTGGGTAGAAACAGGTGATGTTCTAGTGGGTAAATTAACACCTCAACCAGCAGAAGAATCATTGCGTGCCCCGGAAGGAAGATTATTACAAGCCATATTTGGTATTCAAGTGTCTACCGCAAGGGAAAGTTGTCTCAGAGTACCCATAGGTGGAAGAGGCCGGGTTATTGATGTGAGATGGATCCATAAAGAAGAGAATTTTGGTGATAATGCAGAAGTGGTCCACGTATATATCTTACAGAAACGTAAAATACAAGTGGGCGATAAAGTAGCCGGAAGGCATGGTAATAAAGGTATTATTTCGAAGATTTTGCCTAGACAAGATATGCCTTATTTGCAAGACGGAACATCAGTTGATATGGTATTAAACCCATTAGGGGTACTTTCACGAATGAATGTAGGACAGATCTTTGAATGTTTGCCCGGTTTAGCAGGGAACTTGATGAACAGACATTATAGAATAACACCTTTTGACGAAAGATACGAGCGAGAAGCTTCGAGAAAACCAGTGTTTCCTGAGCTCTATGGAGCTAGTGAGCGAACAGCTAATCCATGGGTATTTGAACCTAATCATCCCGGTAAAAATAGGTTAATTGATGGAAGAACAGGAGATACTTTTGAACAACCTGTTACAACAGGAAAAGCTTATATGCCGAAATTAATTCATCAGGTTGATGATAAAATCCATGCACGTTCCAGTGGACCTTATGCACTTGTTACACAACAACCTCTTAGAGGAAAATCCAAACGGGGAGGGCAACGAGTAGGAGAAATGGAAGTTTGGGCTCTAGAAGGTTTTGGTGTTGCTTATATTCTGCAAGAGATGCTTACTCTTAAATCTGACCATATTGGAGCTCGTCATGAAGTACTTGGTGCCATTATCACTGGAGGACCAATACCTAGACCTGGTACTGCTCCAGAATCTTTTCGATTGCTCGTTCGAGAACTACGATCTTTAGCTCCAGAATTGGATCATGCTATTATATATGAAAACGACTTTCAGATAGATAGGAAGGAAGTTTAATCAAAATGAATCAGAATCTTTCTTTTATGATCGACCGGGATAAGCATCAACAGCTTCGAATTGGATTAGCTTCTCCTGAACAAATCTGTGCTTGGTCCAAGAGAATTTTACCTAATGGAAGGATAGTTGGACAGGTGACTAAACCCTATACTTTACATTATAAAACCAATGAACCAGAAAAAGATGGATCGTTCTGTGAAAGAATCTTTGGACCTATCAAAAGTGGAGTTTGTGCTTGTGGAAATTCTCGAGTGATCGGAAATGAAAAAGAAAACTCAAAATTTTGTGAACAATGCGGAGTTGAATTTGTTGATTCTCGAATTCGAAGATATCGAATGGGATACATCGAACTGGCATGTCCAGTGGTTCACGTATGGTATTCAAAACGCCTTCCCAGTTATATTGCGAATCTATTAGCCAAACCTCTCAAAGAATCAGAAGGCCCAGTATATTGCGATGTGCGACTTGATCACAAATTCCGATTCTGCAGATCCGGAATAAGGAACTGTCATCCTATTCAATCTCATTGGGATGCCCTTAGCTCTGACATGTCTCTCAGGAGAAATAGTATGAAGCTCAGAATCACAAGCATCTAGAAGAGATGTTGAGAAAGAGGAATGGGTCCAGGGTTTATATATTCCATATTAAATTGCTATTAGACTTCGTGAAAAACACTTCTTTTCTTTCGTATAATGGAATTCAAGAGTCATTCTCTTTCATTTTGATCATCCCTGAATCAATGTATTCCGGACCAATTTAATCAGATATGGCTGTAGGAGTCTATTCATCGCATATATGCTTCAAATAGCATTGCAACCATCGAAGTAGAGCAAGGACCTAAAGGATCAAATGGAACGAGATACAGACAAGTAAATCCCTCATGAGTCTCAAATTCAAATGAATCGGAGGTATTTCCGAAATGTATCGTTGGGGGGAAAGGAGACTACTCAATAATTCCATCTTTATGCCGTAATACGATAGAGGAGTAGAGGAAAAATTCCACTTGGAACTTGAGTAAAGAGTAGCTATTTGGTCCTTTTTCCGGAGCAAAAGGAGTTCTTCTTCAAAGAACTTTCCGTTCCGGTACAGCTGCTTGAGCCGGATGAGAGAAAACTTTCACGTCCGATTCCGAGGGGGGGGGAAATAACCTATCTCAATCTTTTTATTGCTAGGCCCATAGCTAACAAACCAACTTCATTACGATCACGGGGTCCATTCAAATATGAAATTCAATCCTGGAGGGATATTATCCCTCATTATTTTTCTGCTCGGGGCTTTGGGGCATTTCGACATAGAGAAATAGCTACTGGAGGAGATGCTATCAGGGAACAACTAGCTGGTCTGAATCTGCAAATTCTGATGGATCGTTCATATATGGAATGGAAGAGATTGGGGAAACAGAAATCGGCCGGAAATGGATGGGGAGATAGAAAAATTCAAAGAAGAAAGGATTTTTCGGTTAGACGCATGAAATTAGCTAAACATTTCCTCCAAACAGATATAGAACCAGAATGGATGGTTTTATGCCCATTGCCAGTTCTTCCTCCTGAACTGAGGCCAATCGTTCAATTAGGTGGAGGTGAACTGATCACTTCAGATCCAAATGAACTTTATCGGAGAGTTATCTATCGGAATAATACTCTTACCGATCTATTAGCAAGAAGTAGATCTACGCCAGGGGGATTAGTTATTTGTCAAAAAAAATTGGTCCAGGAAGCCGTAGATGCACTTCTAGATAATGGCATTCGTGGACAACCAATGAGAGACAGTCATGATAGACCTTATAAATCGTTTTCAGATGTAATCGAAGGCAAAGAAGGAAGATCTCGTGAAAATTTACTTGGTAAACGAGTTGATTATTCAGGTCGTTCTGTCATTGTGGTGGGCCCCTCCCTTCCATTACATCAATGTGGATTACCCCGAGAGATAGCAATAGAGCTTTTTCAAGCATTTGTAATTCGTGGTCTAATTAGACGACATTTTGCTCCCAACTTAAGGGCTGCGAAAAGTATAATTCGAGATAAAGAACCCATTGTATGGGAGGTACTTCAAGGAGTTATGCAAGGACACCCTGTATCGTTAAATCGAGCACCCACCTTGCACAGATTAGGTATACAAGCATTTCAACCTATTTTAGTAGAAGGGCGTGCCATTCGTTTACATCCATTGGTTTGTGGGGGATTTAATGCGGACTCCGACGGGGATCAGATGGCTGTTCATGTACCTTTATCTCTGGAGGCTCAAGCAGAAGCTCGTTTACTTATGTTTTCTCATACAAATCTATTGTCTCCAGCTATTGGAGATCCCATTTCCGTACCAACTCAAGATATGCTTCTTGGACTTTATATATTAACGGTCGGAAATAATCAAGGTATTTATGGAAATAGGTACCACCCATATTACTCTAAATATAAGATCTTTTCCTGTAAAAAACCTTCTTTTTATAGTTATGATGATGCGCTCGGGGCTCATTGGCAAAAACGAATTGAATTAGACAGCCCTTTATGGCTTCGGTGGGGGGTAGGTTTACGTATTATTACCTCAGTAGATCGAGAAGCCCCTATCGAGGTTCAATATGAATCTTTGGGTATCTTCCATGAAATTTATGAACATTACCGAATAGGAAAAAATGAAGTAGGAGAAATACTCAGTATATACATTCGGACAACTGTTGGTCGTATTCGTTTCGATCGAGAAATAGAAGAAGCCATACAAGGCTTCTCTCGGGCTTCTGAACACCCGAATAAATCGCTACCAGCTATCATAATATAATGTTTTTAGTCCCATAATCATCTCGTTCATGCGGAAATCAAAATTGAGGAAGCCCTAGGATAACTGGCTCGAACCCATTGTTGGATCTTGCTTACGAAAATGCGGAGGTTTTTCCCTATGGCAGAACGGGCTAAATTGCTCTTTCATAATGAAGCGATGGATAAAACTGCCATGAAACAACTTATTAGCAGATTAATAAATCACTTCGGAATGACATATACATCAAATATTTCGGATCAACTTAAGACTTCAGGTTTCCAACGAGCTACTGATGCGGCTATTTCATTAGGAATTGATGATCTTCTAACAGCACCTTCCAAGGGATGGCTCGTCCAAGATGCGGAACAACAAGGTTCTATTTCGGAAAAACATCATCATTATGGGAATGTACATGCAGTGGAAAAATTACGTCAATCAATTGAGACATGGTATGCTACAAGTGAATATTTGAGACAAGAAATGAATCCTAATTTCAGGATGACCGATCCTTTTAATCCAGTACATATGATGTCATTCTCAGGATCCAGAGGAAGTACATCTCAGGTTCACCAATTAGTAGGTATGAGAGGATTAGTGTCAGATCCTCAAGGACAAATCGTTGATTTACCCATTCAAAGTAATTTCCGCGAAGGACTTTCTTTAACAGAATATATCATTTCCTGTTATGGCGCTCGTAAAGGGGTTGTGGATACTGCTGTACGAACATCGGATGCCGGATACCTCACGCGTAGACTTGTTGAGGTGGTTCAACACATCGTTGTACGTAAAACAGATTGTGGTACTATCCAAGGTATTTTTGTCAATCTCATTCAAGGTCGAGAGAGGATCAAGAATCGAATTGTTCTACAAACACTAATTGGTCGCGTGTTAGCGGACGATGTATATATAGATATGAGATGCATTGCCACGCGTAATCAAGATATTGGGGTTGGACTTGCCCATCAATTAATAACCCTTCGAGCACAACCAATCTATATACGAACCCCTTCGACTTGCAAGAGTCTATCTCGGATCTGCCGATTATGCTATGGTCGTAGTCCTACTCATGGTAACTTGATCGAATTAGGAGAAGCAGTAGGCATCATTGCGGGCCAATCAATTGGAGAGCCAGGAACTCAACTAACACTAAGGACTTTTCATACCGGTGGGGTATTTACAGGTGATATTGCAGAACATGTACGAGCTCCTTTCAACGGAAAAATTGAATTCGATGAAAATTTGGTTTATCCCACGCGTACACGTCATGGGCATCCTGCTTTTATGTGCCATAATAACTTATCCATCACTCTTGATGGTCAAGATCAGGTACATGACTTAACTATTTCACCACAAAGTTTGCTTTTGGTTCAGAATAATCAATATGTGGAATCGGAACAAATTATTGCCGAAGTTCATGCTAGAACATCTCCTTCGAAAGAGAAAGTTCGGAAACATATCTATTCTAACCTAGAGGGAGAAATGCACTGGAGTACCAATGTGTGTCATGCACCTGAATATGTACAGGGTAATGTTCATCTCATACTCAGGACAAGTCATTTATGGGTATTATCGGGGGGTATACACGGATCCAGCGCGGTATCCTTTCCATTTCATAAGGATCAAGATCAAGTAAATGTTCAACTTCCTCTTGCCAAACATGAATTACTTCCGGATTATTCGGTGAATCAAGATCGAATGAAACACAAATCAGTTGACTCGAACTTTTATGGAAAAGAAGAACAAATCTCCAGTTATTCAGAAATTGATCGGGTCATATCCAACGAGCATTGGGATTCTATCTATTCTACCATTTCTTCTGATAATTTCAATATTTCAGGGAAAAAGCAAAGAAATAGATTCTTCGTCCCATTGCGATACGATAAAGAACGGGGAAATAAGGGAATATCTCGTCCCAATCTTATTATTAAAATATCCAGAAATGGTATTTCACAGAGAAATGACATTTTTGCTGTTTTGGATGACCCTCGATACAGAATAAATAGTTCAGGAATTATCAAATATGGGACTATAAAGGTCGATTCGATCGGCAATAAAGAGAATTACCTCGGAGATCAAAGAGCAAGAGGATTCAGATCGAAAGATAAAATGAAAGGAGGTCGCTTTCTTTTCATCCCCGAAGAAGTGCATATCCTATATGAATCTTCGTCTATAATGGTACAAAACAATAGTATTATTCGAGCAGGTACACAAATCACTTGCGATATTGAGAGCCAAGTAGGTGGATTAGTTCGGATAGTAAGAATTAAAAAAAAGATCGAAATGAGAATATTGCCCGGAGATATTTATTTTCCCGGGGAGATACATGGAATATCTCGGCACAACGGCACTTTGATACCACCGGGAAAGATTCTTTTTGATGAATTCCAATCTGAAAATTGGATCTATTTACAATGGATCATACCTCCTAAGGAAAAGCCTTTTGTTCCGGTCCGACCCGTCGTGGAATATGGAATACCTGATGGGCCAGATATAACAGCACCCCTTTCCCTAGATCTATTGAGGGAAGGGGACAACTTGCAAGTTCGAGTTGGTAATTTTCTTCTCTATGGAGATGGTGAACGAATCCAAGTAATTAATGACATAAGTATTCAATTGGTTCGAACTTATTTAGTATTGGATTGGGAGCAAAAAGATTCTATGGAAGAGGCTTATGCCTCTCTTACTGAAGTAAGAACAAATGGGATCGTTAGAAATTTTCTTCAAATTAGCTTGGCGAAATGCCCCATCTTGTATATGGGAAAAAGGAAGAATACAGCAGGTTCAAAATCTATGTTTCATAACAAATTGGATCACGCTAATCCCATTTCTTCCAATGAGGAGAGTCAATTACTTAGTCAGCATCAAGGGACTATCCGTGCATTACCTAATGAAAGGGAAGAAGGTGGATCTCTTATGGTTCTGTCACCATCCGATTGTTCCCGAATCGTTTTATCCAAGGGATCTAAACATTATGATATGGTAAATAGATCAATTCAAGATGATTCCATGATGCAAATCATTGAATTGTCGGGTTTCTTGGGTAACTTACATAGTATTGCTAACCGTTCTCCGTCTTCCCATTCGATAACTTATAATAAGTATTATAATATTTCATTAAAGGAACAGCCTATTTTTGGCAATTCCGAAAATACTCTCCGAGTACCAAAATGGTATTTTATGGACGAAAATACGGTAGTTTCTAATTTTGGTCCATGCAGGAACATCATTTCTGATCTATTCAATTCAAATAGGTGCTTTCCCTTATATAAATTTTGCGAAAACCCATTTCCAGTAGTTAGCCTTGGACAATTGATTCGTGAAAGTGTACGTATATCTGAGGATGAACCACTCCCCGGATCTGGTCAAATTATAGCCGTTCATGAGGAATCCTTAGTAATTAGATTAGCTGAGCTCTATTTGGCTACTCGAAGAGCAACTGTTCATGGTCATTATGGAGAAATTATTAACGAGGGAGATACATTGATAACATTGATATATGAAAGATTCAAATCTGGTGATATAATTCAGGGTCTTCCTAAGGTTGAACAATTGTCAGAGGCTCGTTCTATTAATTCAATATCGATGAATCTAGAAAAAAGTTTTGAGGATTGGAACAGAGATATGACGAGATCTCTCGGGAGCCCCTGGGGGTCGTTCATCAGTTCTAAGATAACCATGGAACAAAGTAGAATTCATTTGGTCAATCAGATTCAAAGGGTTTACCGATCCCAAGGAGTGCAAATTTCTGATAAGCATATAGAGATTATTGTACGCCAAATGACATCGAAAGTGTTAATTTCGGGAGATGGAATGGCTGATGTTTTTTTACCCGGGGAACTAATCGAATTATCGCGAGCACAAAGAATGGATCGGGCCCTGGAAGAGGCGACCTACTATCGAACTATGTTATTGGGAGCAACAAGAGCATCTTTGGATACTCAAAGTTTTATATCAGAAGCGAGTTTTCAAGAAACTGCTCGGGTCTTGGCCAGAGCTGCTCTCCAAGGTCGTATTGATTGGTTGAAAGGTTTGAAAGAAAATGTCATTCTGGGGGGGATAGTACCTGCCGGTACCGGATTCAAACAATCTATTTACCATTCAGGGGAACGGAACGAAATTGATCCGAGAACGGAAAATAATGAGATATTTAGTGGCAAAGTGAAAGATATTTTCTTTCATCATGAAAAAGTATCTGTTTTCCCTTCCCCATTAGGAGGAATTCTCACAATACATTGAACAACCATTATGCGGACGGAAATAGTGCTGATAACCAAATTTATTGTTATATTGATCATATAATAAGAGTATGAAATGAATAGCTCGATAGAATGAATAACTCGCACCATATATGATACGAACAGGCGATCTCTGAAATGCAATCAATTCCGTCGGAATAATTCCATGTTTAAGCCCATGGTATTTCGTTCTTTCGAGAGAAAAAAAGGGGGGGGGAGAAATGACAAAGAGATATTGGAACATCAATTTGGAAGAGATGATGGAAGCAGGAGTTCATTTCGGTCATCAAGCTAGGAAATGGAATCCCAGAATGGCGCCTTACATTTTTACAGAGCGCAGAGGTATTCATATTATAAATCTGACTCGAACTGCTCGCTTTTTATCAGAAGCTTGTGATTTAGTGTTCGATGCAGCAGGTAAAGGAAAACAATTCCCGATAGTTGGTACGAAATATCAAGCAGCTGATTCAGTAGCATCAGCTGCTATAAAAGCTCGATGTCATTATGTAAATAAAAAATGGCTTGGTGGTATGTTAACCAATTGGTCCACTACAGGAACGAGACCCCGGAAGTTCAAAGATTTGAAGAAAGAACAAGATACGGGACAATCCAATCGACTTCCAAAGAAAGAGGCAGCAATGCTCAAGAGACAATTAGCTCAATTGCAGAAATATTTAGGTGGGATTAAATACATGACAAGTTTGCCCGATATCGTAATAATTGCCGATCAACAAGAAGAATCCACTGCTATTGGGGAATGCATAACTTTAGGTATCCCGACAATTTGCTTAGTTGATACGGATTGTGATCCAGATCTCACGGATATCCCAATTCCAGCCAATGATGATGCTAGAGCTTCAATCCGATTGATCTTGAACAAATTAACGTCATCAATCTGCGAAGGTCATTATAGCTCTATGAAAGGTGAATCAATGAAAAGTTAATTCCTCGTTCTAAAAACCCGGGATCTGGGTATTGACTGAGTTGGCTACTATTTCTAGGTCTCGCAAGAGCGAATTTATTGGGTCGGCTACTATTCCCAAATCTCAGGGAATATATTAAAATCACCATAAATATTCTTATTGAAATGACCATTCCATTTTTCGTGGCCAATATCTTTGATGAAAGTGAGGTAATTGAGAAATTGGTCATTCAACCAAAATCATTTCTTATTGAAGTTAATCTTTGTAAGGGGTAATATGGATATTGTACAATCTTCTATTGACACACTAAATCATTTCTACGAGATATCCGGTGTGGAAGTAGGTCAACATTTCTATTGGCAAATCGGGGGTTTTAAAGTTCATGCACAGGTGCTTATAACTTCCTGGGTTGTAATTGCTGTCTTATTAGGTTCAGCTACTATAGCTGTTCGAGATCCACAAACCATTCCGACTGGTGGTCAAAATTTTGTTGAATATGTCCTTGGATTTGTCCGGGACCTGACCAGAACTCAGATTGGGGAAGAAGAATATGGCCCCTGGGTCCCTTTTATCGGAACTATGTTCTTATTTATTCTTGTTTCTAACTGGTCAGGTGCTCTTCTCCCCTGGAAAATAATCCAATTACCTCATGGGGAGCTAGCTGCACCTACAAATGATATTAATACTACTGTTGCTTTAGCTTTGCTCACGTCAGTAGCATATTTCTATGCAGGTCTTGCAAAAAAGGGGTTAGGTTATTTTGGTAAATATATTCAACCAACCCCAGTACTTTTACCGATCAATATATTAGAGGATTTCACGAAACCCTTATCACTTAGTTTTCGACTTTTTGGTAATATATTAGCTGACGAACTGGTAGTTGCTGTTCTTGTTTCTCTAGTACCTCTGGTGGTTCCTATACCTGTGATGTTTCTGGGATTATTTACAAGCGCTATTCAAGCTCTGATCTTTGCAACTTTAGCCGCAGCTTATATAGGTGAATCTATGGAGGGTCATCATTAAATCACTTTCCGATCGGACAGAAGATTTTACGAATCTCGCCCTAACCTATAGATAACTCAAGATGTATGTTAAGAGCGAAAGTGATGCGGAATGTTCTTTGGTATAATTTTTTATAGAATTTCGCTTTCAATGATATATATATATCCCTGTTCTTTTTATTCTTGTTATACCTGTATACCCGGTCAATTGAAGATTCGATTGCTCGGTCATAGTAATAAGAATTATGATCAGTGAACTACTAATTCCATTAATTGGTCAAATCTATCTATTTATATATATATATAAATAGATATCTATCCATGTATACGTGATACGAATGATTAAGATCTCATATAGGGATGTGATATAGAATTACTTATCGAGACGGTACATTACATTCCTTTAGTGAATAAAAATCTGCGTCTATTTTGGATATAAGAAGAAATATTTGTATAGGGGTAGCGCATAAAAAAAAAAAAAAAAAGTTTTCCTCCATAATCACTTTGATATTTGAATAAGGAACACCTCGAGTTCTTAGTCGTTCCAGCTGAATTGTTATATAATTGAACTATTGGTGAGCAGTCAATAGATGAAATTGCCGCACTATTAACCATTTCTCAACCTTAGTAAGAGGAGATTACCATGAATCCCTTGATTCCTGCTGCTTCCGTTATTGCTGCTGGATTAGCTGTAGGCCTCGCTTCTATCGGACCTGGTGTTGGTCAAGGCACTGCTGCGGGCCAAGCCGTAGAGGGTATTGCGAGACAACCAGAAGCAGAGGGTAAAATACGAGGTACCTTACTGTTAAGTTTAGCTTTTATGGAAGCTCTAACTATTTATGGACTAGTTGTAGCGTTAGCACTTCTATTTGCAAATCCCTTTGTTTGATCCCGTAATCGCTGAAAGATCTGTACCCCTTGTCATTATCGTTATTATTACATAATTTCTTTGTTCAGTCGATCTTTTTGGGGAGGGGCTGATCCAAGGAATAAAGATCAGTTCTCTCCCTATACCTAGTTTAGCCGGAAATATTCCTGACTTTTGTGACAGGAAGTGGAACGAACAAAGTATTTTATACTACCCCTATAAACACGGGACCTGGGACTGAATAGGTCCCCCGAAATATCCCTATCTGGAACTGGAACAGGAGATAGAGTTGAGTGAGAGAAGAATTCTGTAAAACTTTAATAGCCCTATCTATAAGGGGAGAGCATATGATAAATGGGACTGATTTTTCCTTTTCCTTGGGTTATTGGCCTCCTGCTGGAGGTTTCGGGTTGAATACCAATATTTTAGGAACAAATCTAATAAATCTAAGCGTGGTGCTCGGTGTACTGATCTATTTCGGAAAGGGAGTGTGTGCGAGTTGTTTATTTGAATAATATGGTTGAATCCAACCAGCTGCACGATAGTAAAGTGCATGATCTCAACGAATTACTTCTAAATGGAGAATATGGAAGAACTATAGCATTTCGTAATTGATCGGGAAATGAACTTTTAGTTTCCACTAATCGATAAGAGAAGACATTGAAATGGTTAAAGCTAAACTGCTTGAAGTCCAAGCACAACTGGGTACTCTTTCCACCACTGTGTCAATATGAGATGGGTTAAAAAGGCATAGTTGGAGATTGATCCGATATATAACATTCATATCAATGGAATTATTTGATCCATCCACTGATGGAAATGGTCATAATCTCCTATCCAATTTTGGGTTAAATGCTGAACCGACAACCTACGCAGAAAAAAAATGATTATTTGAAAAAAGGAAAAAAGGAGAAATACGAATGAAAGAGGAAGGAAAAAAGAGAGAATAAGAAGAAAGAGAAGAAGGAAAAGGAAAGAACAACTTTGCCGACAATTGAAAATTCCTCTGGTCGGAGGAGCCCTCTAGATTCTATCTAAATTTTACAGAATATGAACGGAAAGGGCAGGCTCGGTAAAAAAAAGGAGATCGATATGCCAGAACTGAGCGGGAGAGCCGAATGAATCGAAAGGTTCATGTTCGGTTTGGGAAGAGATCATGAATTCGTGAAATTCATGGATAGATGATCTACTTTCATTAAGTAATTTATTAGATGACCGTAAACATAAAATATTGAGTACTATTCGTGATTCGGAAGAGCTATACAAGGGAGCTACTGATCAGCTCGAAAAAGCTCGGGCTCGCTTACGAGAAGTAGAAATGAGAGCGGATGAGATCCAGGTAAATGGATACTCTCAAATAGAACGAGAAAAAGAGGATCTGATCAATGCTGCTCATGAAAATTTGGAACGATTAGAGGATTCTAAAAACGAGACCGTTAACTTCGAACAACAAAGAGCAATTGACCAGGTCCGACAACAAATTTCTCGCCAAGCTTTCCGAAGAGCTTTGGGAACTCTGAATAGTCGTTTGAATAACGAGTTACATTTACGTACGATCGATCATAATATCAGCATGCTTAGAGCCATGAAAAAACACAACTGATTAGCCTTTATTTTATAGGTCTCATTTTTCAGAAGATAATTAATAGACGCTAATGGTAACCATTCGACCCGACGAAATTAGTAGTATTATCCGTAAACAGATCAAGCAATATAACCAAGAAGTAGAAGTTGTTAATATTGGCATCGTACTTCAAGTAGGAGATGGTATTGCTCGTATCCATGGTCTTGATGAAGTAATGGCAGGTGAATTAGTGGAATTTGAGGATGGTACAGTAGGCATTGCTCTGAATCTAGAATCAAATAATGTTGGAGCTGTATTAATGGGTGATGGTTTGATGATACAAGAAGGCAGTTCCGTAAGAGCAACTGGAAAAATTGCTCAGATACCAGTAAGTGATGCTTATTCGGGTCGTGTTGTAAATGCTCTAGCTCAACCTATTGATGGCAGAGGTAAAATTACAGCTTCCGAATCTAGATTGATCGAATCTCCTGCTCCAGGTATTATTTCAAGACGTTCCGTATATGAACCTCTTCAAACGGGGCTTATTGCTATTGATTCCATGATCCCTATAGGGCGCGGTCAGCGAGAATTAATTATTGGAGACAGGCAGACAGGTAAAACAGCAGTAGCTACAGATACCATTATAAATCAAAAGGGCCAAGATGTAATATGTGTCTATGTAGCTATTGGTCAAAAGGCCTCTTCCGTGGCTCAGGTAGTTAATACATTCCAAGAACGTGGCGCAATGGAATACACCATTGTGGTGGCAGAAACTGCAGATTCTCCCGCTACATTACAATATCTCGCTCCTTATACAGGGGCAGCTCTAGCCGAATACTTCATGTATAAGGAACAACATACTTTAATAATTTATGATGATCTTTCCAAACAGGCACGAGCTTATCGACAAATGTCTCTTCTATTGAGAAGACCACCTGGTCGGGAAGCTTATCCAGGAGATGTTTTCTATTTGCATTCTCGTCTTTTGGAAAGAGCAGCTAAATTAAGTTCTCAGTTAGGTGAAGGGAGCATGACTGCTTTACCGATAGTCGAAACCCAAGCAGGGGATGTTTCGGCTTATATTCCCACTAATGTAATTTCTATTACCGATGGACAAATATTCTTATCGGCTGATCTATTTAATGCCGGGATCAGACCCGCAATTAATGTGGGTATTTCTGTATCTAGAGTAGGATCCGCAGCTCAGATTAAAGCTATGAAACAAGTAGCTGGAAAATTGAAATTAGAGTTAGCTCAATTTGCAGAGTTAGAAGCCTTTGCACAATTCGCTTCTGATCTTGATAGAGCTACTCAAAATCAATTGGCAAGAGGTCAACGATTACGTGAGTTGCTCAAACAATCTCAATCAGCTCCCTTGACAGTGGAAGAACAAATAGCTACTATTTATGCTGGAGCAAATGGATATCTAGATATATTAGAGATCGTACAGGTGAGAAAATTTCTCGTTCAGTTACGCGAGTATTTAATAACTAATAAACCTCAGTTTGGAGAAATTATACGCTCTACTAGGGCATTCACGGAACAAGCAGAAGCCCTTTTGAAAGAGGCTATTCAGGAACATATCGAACTTTTTTTACTTCGAGAACAGAAATGAATATTAGACATTTTAGTGGGGCCGTTCAGGGCAAGGAGAAGAGTTGAAGAACGTATTTCAGTACATTTCTGAGCGCAGCAATTGGAGCAATTGAGAAAGATTACGTCCAATAGGATTTGAACCTATACCGGAGGTTTAGAAGACCCCTGTCCTATCCATTAGACGATGGACGCTTTTTATTCTTCTCCTTTCTTTTTTTTTTTTTACCTTGTTTTTTCTTACCCGTAAGGGATACTTTATCGTGGACAAATTCATCCGTCCACGATGGGATTCTGTAAAGAATAGAGTATATGTCATATGGAAATGGAAAATTCATTTCGAATGAGAAATTGTCCACGGAAACAATTGATATATCTTGAATAAGTAATATGAGCGGGTAGCGGGAATCGAACCCGCATCGTTAGCTTGGAAGGCTAGGGGTTATAGTCGGCGTTAATTCCCAATCTTCAACACCTCTAATTCAGAACCGAACGTGAAAGTTTCGTTTCATTCGGCTCCTTCATGGGGGATAGAGTGAAAGGGATATGAAGAAGAGGAATACTTAGATCAAATCTTTAGGAAAAAAGATTGAATCCGGATCTTATTTCTGTTCCTCCTATCCTCTCTCTTTTATCCTCTCCTTTCCCATCAAATCTGAATTGTTCTATGAATTGAATCCATAACATCTATGTTAGTTCTCATACGTGAATGGACCTGAAATGTGAAATACCTACTCACTTCATAGATGATCCTTCTAGAAAGAGAAAATTGGAAAGCTTCAATATTTCAATAAAAAAATCTTTCTAGTTACCTCGTTCTCTATTTCTACTGGCTCCAATCTTCAGGAAAAGAGTTCCCACCGAGCTCGAACAAAATGCCGGTGACCTCAGTAAACTAAAGTCATCGTTCTATAGCTATTTGGCTCCAACTTATTTTCCCTGTAAGTTGAAGATCTAGTTACGATGAAGAAAAGAGATATCTCTGGATTTCCATCCATGGATTTGTGACTGATCAAATTAAATAGATCGATCTAATCCCGAAAACATTCTGCTTCGCCGTCTTGGAATTGAAAGTGCGTTCTTTTCTCTCATTCCACCCGAATTACGAGAATGTATGCTATTCCTAGCCACGGCATTGATAGGAAAGGATTTGAACCCATCTAGAAATAAAGCTATCGATCGGAACATGGATCGAATTGAAAGATCCTTCAACTATTCAAGTTGGTAATGGAACGAATCACACTTTTACCACTAAACTATACCCGCCACAATTCAATTGTAACATACGGATCGATCTTTTGTCCAACGGGAAGGAGTTCTTAATCTCTAATGGAAGTCCCTATCATTCCATCCCTGGATCTCCACCCCCGGAGATTCAATACTTGATAAAATAGTATTTCATTCTCGGAGATGGCTTATTGTAATTACAAGTTACCTTTGCGAACTGCTAATAAGGCTATTACTAATGGACCTGATATGACTATCAGGGTCAGAACAGTAAGCTGTGCAAGAACCTCTAGATTCATTCTGTTTCAACCCCTTCGATTCTATCGAATTGATAAATGAATAAAATTTTGTCAAGATCAATCACTTTCCACAATCCTTTTTCTTCTTTCTATTTTCTCTCTCTTTCCATCTTTTTATTCTGGATCCCATGGGATCTGTTCAGTTAAAATCAGGAACATCCATAGCTATAGCCCCAAGCAGCGGAGATCGTTAAAATAAATAAAAGCCTACTCATGAGAGAGCCCATTCATGTACCAAAATATCCATAGAATTTGGAGAAAGCCCGATACTAGAAAAAAAAAAAAAAAATGGACTAATCCGTTTAACTCTTCTATTTAAAGAATGATTGGAGAGGGAATGAAGAGATGACATCGATATCAGAGAGTCAAATTTCGATAGCTCTTATTGCTGCTTTGACAACAAGTATTTTAACTTTCAGACTAGGTGAAGCACTGTATCAATGATTCGTTCGATTCTTCTTACTTATAGAAAAGAAGGGCCTGGCCAGCCAGATACTGGCCAGGCCAGGTAAAGTGAAGAATCATTTCGGACGAAATGAACAAGACTATTTTCTCTTCGGAAATGTTGGTCCTTATCCGAAAAATTGCTATATCGATCATATTACTGATACAATTTGTACATACTTATATGGTATAGATCTTCACTCTAGTATCGTGCTAAGCACAAACTGCTTTTTCATAATTCGGAGAGATGGCTGAGCGGACCAAAGCGGTGGATTGCTAATCCATTGTACGAGCTATTCGTACCGAGGGTTCGAATCCCTCTCTCTCCGTTCAATAACTTGAGATTCATCCTACAAATCAGCAGATTCCAGATCTTCCTATGGAAGAGATAGATTTTCAATCTCTCCGGAAGAAGAAAAAGAATTATTCTTTACGTCCAGGATTACGTCCAGGATCGTTCGATAGAAATCCAAAAATAAAGAGAGAAACGAAAAATATCACTACTGTGTAAACGAACAACTTAAGAGTAAACATTACGTAATCTCCGGGATCATTATTAGAAGTGTAACAAAATAGATCGTCAATCTTCGTACCACATATTTATACTTTAATACCAAGGAATAATATTCTATTATGAATAACGGAATTGTTTGGATCTACAAGTCATGTGTGAAGATCAATTTGAAAGAAGATGGATAATTTCATTCCTTGTTCTTAAACTTTTTGTTCTTTCCTCTCTCTTCCCCACTTGGGATTGAATGGAAAGATAGGGATTTGAATCCTTATTTACCTAACTGTTTTTGGGTTGGAACAAATTCGGGACTGTTGCAATCAACCGCTCTGCCATTTATCCGAAGAGTTCTCAAGTAATAAAATAAATAGACTCAATTGTTCAACAGAGAAAAATTATGGAAAGAAATAGATTGTGAATTCCCATTTATACTCGTTCTATTCCATAGATGTAACGGATATTTCTCCAATGGTAATATGTCGTTTACATAAAGATAAAAAAATAGCTCGAACCGGGCTTGCGATGAGATTTAAATCGACTAAGATGAATACAAGGGTTTCTAATTCAGAAAGATTTAGATCTGGTATCGTTGGGAGGGAACCAGAAGAGAACCTCTGCCCCACAAAATGAGCAGAACAAAAGAGTGGGGGTGATAAAAGAACCTCTTAATCAATGATGGCAATCCAAGAATTTTTACTATATGGGAACTATTGAACCATGATTCGTTTTGAATCGAGTGAATTTTTCATTCTTCTTTGTAAAGGATTGAAACTTTCGAATATTATCGGAAACTTACAGCAGCTTGCCAAACAAAGGCTAAGAGAAAAAAGAACACAGGGATAATTGGCATTACATCTACAACTGGATCAAAAATAGCATAAGCCTCGGGTAATTTGGCCAGAAATAGATCATTCAAATGAAGGGCATCATCTAGACAGATATTAGACATAGCTGGCATTTATATTCTCCGATTTATATTCTTTATATTCAAACATTATGTAATATGACGCCCCAAAAAGCATCTCGTCGATCAATTGAAGCTATTCGGCGAGTCTGATTATAGATCTTTCGGGTCGGAAGAGATCGTTTTTTACAAAATATTTTACCTGATTCGATAGATAATGACCAATGAAATAGATATTTTTTTTTTTTTTTTTTTTTTATATTATGCTTAATCCTATCAATAACCTATTGGATCATTTTCCCGATTGATACGAACCTATTTTTATTTGATCCAAACACTCTGTTTAATAGGTTGACGAAATACTGAATATTAGTATTCACTAGCACATATATGAATGCGGAGCATCGGATGGAAATGGGGCGTGGCCAAGCGGTAAGGCAGCGGGTTTTGGTCCTGTTATTCGGAGGTTCGAATCCTTCCGTCCCAGACTCATTTCATTGAAACAAATATTGCTATCTCTTTGTCGAAAGAGAAAGGATAAGTAGAGAAATGGTAAATCCGATGAAATCGGATCTTCACTTTTGATTTCTCATCATTGCATATACGATACTTATAAAAAGGGAATGTGTCTCCAGACATGGCAAGGGATATCTCTGTGATGTAGGGTGGGAACACAGATCAATTTGAGAGAAAATCTGATCCATGAGATTAGCCTATTGGATGTATGCTGGTCCTGCTCATATTGGAACCTTACGAGTAGCTAGTTCTTTTAAAAATGTCCATGCCATTATGCATGCTCCTCTAGGAGATGATTATTTCAATGTAATGCGTTCTATGTTAGAACGCGAAAGAGATTTTGCTCCTGTAACTATTAGTATAGTAGATCGCCACGTACTAGCACGTGGATCTCGAGAAAAAGTTGTTGAGAATATTCTCCGAAAAGATAAAGAGGAACGTCCCGATCTGATCATATTGACGCCTACATGTACCTCTAGTATCTTGCAAGAGGATTTGCAAAACTTCGCGAACAAAGCATCCAGAATTTCTGATTCCGACGTAATTTTTGCAAATATAGATCATTATCGAGTGAACGAACTTCAGGCGGCAGATAGAACTTTGGAACAAGTGGTTAAATATTATTTGGATAGATCTCACGGACAAGAAACATTGGATCAATCCGTAACAGATGTACCTTCTGCAAATATAATTGGGATTTTCACATTGGGCTTTCACAATCAACATGATTGCCGTGAATTGAGACGTTTATTAAGAGATCTGGACATCAAGATTAATCAAGTGATTCCTGAAGGAGGATCTGTAAAAGATCTTATAAATCTACCAAGAGCTTGGTTCAATTTAGTTCCTTATCGTGAAGTGGGCTTAATGACAGCGATGTATCTGGAGAATGAATTCGGAATGCCTTATGTATCCACAACTCCCATGGGAGCTGTAGATATGGCCGAATGCATCCAACAGATCCATAGAAATGTTAATACCTTGGCTCCCATTTCATCGAATAAAAAGGTTGATTACGAACCCTACATTGATGGACAAACCCGATTTGTTTCCCGAGCTGCTCGGTTCTCGAGATCTATCGATTGTCAGAATTTGACGGGGAAAGAAACAGTCGTTTTCGGCGATGCAACCCATGCTGCTTCAATTACTAAGATATCTATTCGAGAGATGGGAATTCGTGTGAGTTGTACAGGTACTTATTGTAAACATGATGCAGAATGGTTCAAAGAGCAAATTCAAGATTTCTGTGATAAAATACTCATCACAGATGATCATACTGAAGTGGGAGATATGATCGCTCGTGTAGAACCATCTGCAATATTTGGTACTCAAATGGAACGTCATATTGGTAAACGTCTCGATATTCCTTGTGGAGTTATTTCTTCACCAGTTCATATCCAAAGTTTTCCTTTGGGGTATCGACCCTTTCTGGGTTACGAAGGTACTAATCAAATAGCTGATCCAGTTTATAACTCATTCGCCCTGGGTATGGAAGATCATCTTCTAGATATTTTTGGTGGTCATGATACTAAGGAAATAATGACTAGATCACTATCCACGGGTATAGGCCTGATTTGGGATCCTGAAAGTCGACGAGAACTAAGTAAAATTCCCCACTTTGTTAGGAACAAAGTCGAAAGAAATATCGAGAAATTCGCACAACAAAAGGGCATTGTGAACATTACTACCGAAGTAATCTATGCAGCCAGAGAAGTGTTAGGTATCTAGCTAGGATGATTAATTTATGTCATTCCGTAAATCTATTCCATTTGTACTTGTACAAGAAATTTCTTCTATTTATCCAATAGGAGTGAATTGAATTCGATCCCTGTTCCTATCGTATCAATTTCATTAATGACTATTCATAATTATATATGAATTTTTAGATCAGGAATCTTATGGTAAAACTTCGTTTAAAACGATGTGGTAGAAAGCAACGTGCGACTTGAACGACATGATCGGTTCCGTGGATTAATATATCCGCCATTTCATATCCGAATGGAGATGCTCGTAGTTCAACATTTTTTCATTTTATTCCTGCTTTTCTTTGGGAGAAAAAAAAAAAATAGGGGAAAGAAAAGGAAAATATCAATATTACATGACGGAGCTTGAGCAGTAAGTATTAATTCATTCATTGATCAGGGGACAGAATCTAAGGTCAGTGTAGATAAATGAGCTATAACGACTTTGTAAGTCCACATTGATTTACGAAATCAGAATGGTTGAATCGGAACAGGTAAACAATTACCGATTATGATGGGTAGGAATATTTCAATAAGAAATAGATTCGATCATATAAGGATCAATCATTCATATGATTGCTCAACGTGGACAAATAGCAAAATGTACGTTGCTGTCATTCTAAAAAGATTGGAGACCACCGAAGCAAGATAAGGCTCAGACCTAATGATTAAAAGATGATCGATCTCAGAACAAGAAAATCCTATTTTATGATTGTTCAAACGATTCGATAAAAATGAGAGATCGAGATAGATTAAACATGAAAAAAAAAAATAGGGGAAAGACGGCTCAAAAAGTGGAGGAATAGGATTTTATGATGGTTGAGCATTACCTAAGCATACTTGAGCTATGAGTATGAATTATTTCTTTTTTTTTTTCCTTTTTGAGAAGGAAAAGTACTAAGTTCATATAGCCTATCTATCTATATAGATAGATAGACATAGATCTATAGTAGAAATATATATGAATCTTATCAAAATTCTTATTGCTCGAGCCGTATGAGGAAAAAGCTTCATATACGTTTTCCAGGGGGGGGGGATTATAGCCTACCTATCCCAATTAGCTACTTATCGAATTGTTGCAATTAACGTTGAATCTCGAAGAGAAGGAAAAGCTCTTCAGGAAGTGGGTTTTTACGATCCAATGAAAGATCAAACTTATTCAAATGTTCCTGCTATTCTACATTTTCTTGAGAAAGGGGCTCAACCTACAGAAACCGTTCATGATATTTTGGAGAAGGCAGGGATATTTCAAAAATTTCAGACCAATCTTTAGGGAAAGGAATGGATCCAATATTTAGCTTTGTGCAATTGTTTTTTCACCATCCATTTCTATTTTTTGTATTATATATTCATTTAGTCATTCCTGTTCCCATGCGATCTTATATGAAGATGACGAATATGAAAATCTTTTTATCTAGATGGATGAAAGATTGAGTTGATAGAGAGAATAATTAGATCGATAAAATGAGGAGCTTCCAAAATTTTAATTTTGGAGCTCCTTATTCTGTACAAATTTTCATAATGAACGGGACGGTCTAATTCGTTGTCCTTATTGTGAATAAGCCCAAGCCAAGATCTCTTCTCAATGCGCCCGTCCTGCTAATCCAACAATTAATTTCTCTACAACATTCCGGGATTGACAATGATATATTGTGCCGATATAATCCGTTCATATGGAAATATAGATCCTTCCTTCTTGGGTTCACCAGTTCGTTAATGGTTCTTCCAAATTTTAATGATGATTTGGTCGACGTATCAAAAATAACCCCATTTGGATAAATGGCTTGATCCGTAAATGGTAGATAAAAATCTACGTATATATAGATACATATGAATGAACGAGTTAATCATTAACCTAGACATTCACATAGGTTTTTGTTTCCCTCATTCAACGATTATTCAATTTATTTTCTTTCGTATTTGATATTTGAGAACTTCGTATTTATTTTATAACTCCGTATTCGACTTCGATCACATCTATATCCTAATATGGGTTGCTAACTCAATGGCAGAGTACTCGGCTTTTAAGTGCGACTAATATCTTTTACACATTTATATGGAGTAACAAATTCGTCCATACTTTCGGTAAAGTTGTGAGACTATGACTGATCCTGGAAGGGAAATGAATGGAAAAAACAGCATGTCGTTCAAATAAATGATCTTGATGAGACTTGATCTGATCGTATCCGATCAGAACCAAATCTCATCCAAGGAATCAAATGGATGGGAAACGTATATCATATGCATAGATGGATGTGTGATATGCTCATCCATTTCAATGTGATAATTGTGAAATAGGATTGAATCAATTCGCGGTTAAGTCAGGTGAGTCAATGGATAGAGCTAAATGGCCTAAATCATAGGGAAAACCAGAGGAACGAGCTTCTGTTCTTCATTTAGATGAGGAATCCCCTTTACTGATCAGGAGTTAAGAGCATATCAGTGTCCATCTATATGGGGGAGGTTTTTCTTATGAATACGATTAGGGATTTATCCGCCCAGAATGAGTCCTAAGTACTCGAGTACGAATGTGTAGGAGAAATGGTATACTGACCGTGTCAATTCATTCCAAAGTCAGGAGAGCGATCAGGTCGCTAAGAGAAAGGATTTTCATTATCTCTCATGTGAGATTTTTAGATAGAAGATCCATTGAATAGGATCTCTATCTCTCAGATGGATCATTATCTATCTTGTCTTGACCGGATGGATCGCACCATGTATTATTTTGTAACCCAAGAGGTCACTCTCATGAGGGCCATAGCCGAGGTTTTATTGAAAATGGATAAGTTTCGAAGAAATGGAAAGGAAGATACATTCCGGCAGCGGCGTTTTCTATATCCACTCCTTTTTCAAGAAAATCTTTACGCAATTGCTTATGATCATTATTTAAGTAGATCAAGTTCCTTCGAATCGATGGAAAATTCAAGTTACAATGATCGATTCAGTTTCCTAACTGTAAAACGTTTAATTAGTCGGATACGTCAACAGAATGGTTCAATTGTTTCATTTGGAAATTACAACCAAAATAAAAATAAATTAGTTGGTCACAACAGGAATTTCTATTCCGAATTGGTACTAGAGGGTTTGACAGTGGTTCTAGAAGTTACCTTCTCAATCCAATCAAAACATTATCTAGAAGGAATGAATGAATGGAATAGTTTCCGGTCCATCCATTCCATATTCCCTTTTATGGAAGACAAAATTCCACATTCCAATTTTCTCTTAGATATACGAATACCCCACTCTACTCATCCGGAAATTTTGGTTCGAACTTTTCGTTACTGGATCCAAGATGCTCCTTCTTTACACTCATTACGATCTGTTCTCCACGAACATCGAAATCTTATTCTTTCGGAGAATTTGGATCAATTGATTCTCATCGCTTCGAAAGAAAAGACAAGGTTATCCCTGTTCCTGTGGAATTATTATGTCTATGAATGTGAATCTCTTTTAGTTCCCCTTTGGAAACGATTTTCTTATTCACGATCATTGTCCTATGGAGCTTTTCTAGAGCGAACTACTTTTTATAGAAAGATCGAGCATATTGTCATATTTTCTCATAAATCTATTAAAGATTTGAAAAAAAGTATCTGGTTTTTGAAGGATCCTTCCATTCATTATGTGAAAGATAGAGAAAGATTTCTTATAGCTCTGAGGGGTACTTACCTTCTAGTGAAAAAATGGAGATATCATCTTACAAATTTTTGGCAGTGTCATTTTCATCTCCGGTCCCAACCATATCGGATATCTATCGATGAATTATCCAAGAATTGTTTTTCTTTCCTGGGCTATTTATTTAGCGTCCAAATGAAGACTTTCGTGGTTAAGATAAAAATGCTGGATGATTCATTCATTACCGATCCCATTACCAAGGAATTCGATCCAATAGCTCCAACTACACTTTTGATTGGATATTTAGCTAAAGAAAGGTTTTGTGATATCTCAGGGCGCCCAACTGGTAGATTGGCCTGGACTGGTCTAACAGATGACAATATCCTCCATCGATTTGATCGAATTTGGAGAAACATCTTACATTATTACAGTGGATCCTCAAAGAAAGATGGTTTATATCGTATGAAGTATATACTTCGACTTCCATGTGCTAAAACTTTAGCCTGTAAACATAAAAGTGCGATACGCGTAGTTCGGGAAAGATTCGGTTCAGAACTATTCACGAAATCATCTCCAAAAGAACGAGAATTGATCTCTTTGTCTTTCTCAAAGACCCGTTCACAGAGAGAACGAATTTGGCATTCAGATATTCTCCAAAGAAATCCTTTTTGTTAATTCCTGGCGGAATAAACAAAATCTACAAGTAGAAACCCCATTCGACCGATGAAATGTTCATTGAGCAATTGCCAGAATAGAATCGATCCACAATCTATTTTTTTTTTCCGGGAATTAAGATGATTACGAAATAGATACATAGAGAAAGCCGTGTGCAATGAAAATTGCAAGCACGGTTTGGGGAGAGATTTTTTCCTCCTATTGAAGGAGGAGATCATCCACTCCATCCGACGAGTTCCGGGTTCGAGTCCCGGGCAACCCAGATGGATCGGATCCAATTCCCATAGGTATCTCTAGCTACTTTTTCCTTGGATCCAATCGAATTGATCTTCATATTCTTATTCACGAGAAATAAAATCTCACACCAAATTCATCTCAAGGGTTCATTCCATTTCTAAATTGCATTGCACTTTACCACAGTGAATAATTTAGTATTAATGGATTATTTTCATTCCAATCTACTATTTATGAAATTGTAAATAAGGAATGTGACGAAGTAGATAATATGTATATATATATATATATACGAAATCTATGGCATCTATGAGGTACATAAATTGAAAATTTAAGATAGATCAATATCTCTTTTAATATTCCCTTATTTGTAAATTACTATACTGAATTGATCTAGAACCTCGGTTGACATAGATATATGAGTCATACTATACTGTTAAATAACAAGCTTCATATGTATGCTTGGGAGCTTCTGATAATTCCATAAACCGAGTTAAACCAACCATGACTGCAATTTTAGAAAGACGCGAAAGCGCAAGCCTATGGGGTCGCTTCTGCGACTGGATTACTAGCACTGAAAACCGTCTTTACATCGGATGGTTCGGTGTTTTGATGATCCCTACCCTATTGACCGCAACTTCTGTATTCATCATCGCTTTCATCGCGGCTCCCCCAGTAGATATTGATGGTATTCGTGAGCCTGTTTCCGGTTCTCTTCTTTATGGAAATAATATTATCTCCGGTGCTATTATTCCCACCTCTGCGGCTATTGGTTTACACCTTTATCCTATTTGGGAAGCAGCTTCCGTCGATGAATGGCTATACAACGGTGGTCCCTACGAGCTAATTGTTCTGCATTTCTTACTTGGTGTAGCTTGCTACATGGGTCGTGAGTGGGAACTTAGCTTCCGTCTAGGTATGCGCCCTTGGATTGCTGTTGCATATTCAGCTCCTGTCGCAGCTGCTACTGCTGTTTTCTTGATCTACCCCATTGGTCAAGGGAGCTTCTCCGACGGTATGCCTCTAGGAATATCTGGTACTTTCAACTTCATGATCGTATTCCAGGCTGAGCACAACATTCTTATGCATCCATTCCACATGTTAGGTGTAGCTGGCGTATTCGGCGGCTCTCTATTCAGTGCTATGCATGGTTCTTTGGTAACCTCCAGTTTGATCAGGGAAACTACCGAGAATGAGTCTGCTAATGCGGGTTACAAATTTGGTCAAGAGGGAGAAACATACAATATCGTAGCTGCTCATGGTTATTTTGGCCGATTGATCTTCCAATATGCTAGTTTTAACAACTCTCGCTCTTTACATTTCTTCTTAGCTGTTTGGCCCGTAGTAGGTATCTGGTTTACTGCTCTGGGTATTAGCACTATGGCTTTCAACTTAAATGGATTCAATTTCAATCAATCTGTAGTTGACGGTCAAGGTCGTGTAATTAACACTTGGGCTGATATCATCAATCGCGCGAATCTTGGTATGGAAGTTATGCACGAACGTAACGCTCACAATTTCCCTCTAGATTTGGCCGCTGCCGAAGTGACCTTTATAGATGGATAAGACTCTGATCATTAGTTCGTCCCAATCGCCGAAAAGACAATACCAAACCTTTCAATAAAAAGAAAGGTTTGGTACTCTTCTTTAAAAAGAAAGGTTTGGTACTCTTCTTTCCGTTCGATGCTGTTCTACCCACTGATATTGTTTGTTAGACATTGGTCATATTAATATATGGGTCTCATATGGAT